ATATTGCCAGGAATGGAACGAATAGTCAAAAAAATATACCTAATGATTTTGTAGAAGAATCAACCCAAAAATTACAACAATCTATTTTGCACTCAACTAATATACGGCAAGATTTTATTCAAAATATTATTCAACAAAAAGATTTTGATAAATTAACACATTCTTTAATTTTAGAACAAAAATTAAATGAAAATAATTTATTGGAGGGAAAATCATTAATATCTAATGACTCTATTTTCAATAAACGGGTACAAACTGACAAACTAAGTACCTTCTCGAGTTTTATTTTGAATTCCCATTTAAAAGAAAAATTAAGAACAAAATTTATGATTTCTTTATTTCAGAAAAGACAAAAATGGACTAAAGATTATAAAAAAACATCAGAAAAATTGTGGAAAAAATGGAAACTTAAAATATTGTGGTTAAATAGAAAAAATCAATTTTTCTCTATTCCGGACAAATTTAATATTCCTTTGGAAACATCTCTAGACACGAGTAATTCAATTATTCGTTTACCTTTGAAACAAAGTACAAATCTTAATAATAAAGTAAGTAAAAGTTTACTATTATTAATGGATAAACGTGCAAAAGCAAAAATGTCTTTTTCTAGTATGAATAAAGAAAAATTGTTATTAAAAAATTACCCACAAAAATTGTATGAAATAAAAAAACTAAAACACTTAATTGAAATAAATCAAAAAAACAAAATAAACCCATTATTTAATGATATTGAGATTAACAATTCTTCTTTTTTTAACGTTTTTAATACAAAAACTATAGGAACAGCTGATAACAATACTTTCCAAAAACAAACTTCCAGTGATACATTGTTAGTGAAAACAGCAATACGTCAATCTTTAAAAAAAGCTATTAATATACAATCAAACAATAAACTACAAGAAACCTTACCCGTATTATCAATAGCATCTTCTAATTCGTTAAAAAAATTTTTAAAACTGAAAAGAATGGAATATCAGAATACTTTAGTTAATTTAAATAAAAATGCCACTAAACAAGCAATTAAGAAAATTTACAAAAATGCTTTAATGATTTCTACTAATAACCCATTTAAATTGGAAACAGTCAATTCAAATGAAGAGTTTCAATTTATTAAAAGACCGTTTTATTTTAAAATCGGAACATTAATTAAATCTCTAAAATCTGATATTTATAAAAATAAGTTTTGGAATTATTCTTTAATAAACCAAATAAAAAACCGTAACCAACATTTTTTTAATACGACTTTCGAGAAAAAATCATCAAACTTAACTTCCTCGGATTTCATTTTTAAATCAAATTTAAAAAACACCCAAGATTCCAATTCCCTAAAAAATATAATTTTATATAAAAAAAATTTCATCTTGAGGGAACGTTCTAATCTTCAAAATTATGTGCTTCTGAGAAAAATTTTACTAAATGAATCTAGTTCTTCTTTTACTCATCATCAAATACGTCCACTTCCAGGTACTCGAGCTAAGACACTTTATGAAAAACAGGCCATATCTGAATCTAACGTGGGATCTAATGCATTTAAAGTACTTAACGAAGCTCGTATCTTATCCTTTTTAGAACCTAAACCTTTTATGGAATCAACGCCTTCAATTATTAATAAAATTCATGCATATAAAAATCGTAAATGGCTTGAATTATATTCGGTTAAAAATTCCAATTTAAATTTTAGAATTAAAATGGAAAAAACAGAATCTAAAAAAGATTTTCAGACTAACATTCTTTTTAAAGATTTATCTCTTATTCAAAAAATAAATTCAACTTGGTCGTTATTTATAAACAAAGTACAAAATAATTTTGGTGAAATTGAGTCTAATCGAATGGATCAAAAATTACAAAATAAATTAGTACAAAATCAAATTTCTAATTTAATTAAAAATAATAACATTTTGGGTTTTAAAAATTCTTTACAAGAATCCACTGTTTTAATAAATAATAAATTATCAGGAACCGTTTTTGCCGATAATTTAGGATTAAGTGATAATATTCGTCAAAAGTTTACTAAAGTAATTCAATCTCGACAAAAACCTACGAATTTTATAGATCTTGTCACTCGAATTCGTCGGACAAAACAACGTCGCAAGCGTCAAAAATTTTCTATAAAAAGAAACTTATTAAGACGCCACTTAAATCGAAAGAATCGACGGAAATTATTTGTAAAAACAAAAGAAATAACTAATCAAAGAATAGTTCTTGACAGAAAAGACGAACTAAAAGAACGACTTTTTTTTACTAAAATAGAAAAAATAAATTCATCTTTACCTCAATTTAAAATTATAGATACTCAAACAAGTATGGATACAGTAAAATCAAATATTAAAACTTCTCGAAATGAATTACCTGCACTATTTGCTATTAAAAATTTCACGAATAGCGAACCTCTTTATTCTGGTACGAAATTACTAAGTCCTTATTTTAAAATAAATGATAAAAGCCCAACTTCTGATCTAAATGAAGTTGATACTAGTCATAAATTTAAAAAACTACAAAAAAGAAACATTAATAAAATCGAATTAAACAACGCTTTTATTGATAATTTTGTTGTTTGGTTATTAAGTAATGAAAAAACAAATAATTTAAAAAAAGAAAATTTCTTAAATAGCCCTGAAGATAAAATTTTCGTTAAAAATTTATTTGAGGAATTAAACAAAGTTACTTTAGATAATGATATAGAATCTATAAATTCAACTATATTTAATTTAAAACAAATTCCACAAAATAAAGTTAAAATTTGGTGGCTATCTAACAAAATTCTTAATACTGACAAAAATTTGTTAACCAATTTTGATAAAAAACAATCTTCAGAAAGTTATTTATCTTCTTTACTAAGAACAAGTCGGTATATAAATGAAATAATAATAAATCAATCAAAAAATATAAAAAGCAGTAATGGCATCTCTTCGTCTAATGGTAATTACCCAGATTTAACTATTAAGTTAAATGAATATTTAAAGAATCCAAATGAATTAAAAAATGAAAAAAACCGTTTACGTAGAAATTTACGAAAATCAATAGTTATTAATTCAACAAATACTCAAAAAAATTATTGGTTGAAAAAACTTTTAAAATCTGAATTTACTAGAAATAATTGGATTTTATCTACTACTAAATCTGCGTTTTCTGACAAAAAAACTAATAAAAATATTTTTTTAAATAATATAGCTTTAAGTACTTGGGTACAAAAATCTAATACGCTTTCTAAACTAAATATATTACAAAAAAATCCTTTATTAACATCCGGTCAATCAAATAAATCAATTCCTTCTCAAAAACAGGAATTAAATTATTTAATAAAAAATAAAACTGAAGATTATAAAGAGAATATTACTTTTAGAAAAAAAGCTCGCTTTTATTCAATAGTAAATAATTTTTCTGTCGACGATAGTTCAAAAAATATGACAAATCTTATAGATTTTAATAAATATATTATAACTGCACGAACAAATCCGAGTAAATTATCACGTCAACAAATTCGTAAAAAAACATTAAAACGTCGTATTATAAGAACAAAACGAATTGAAAGATTAAAAACATTGGAGGATCATCCTTTAAAATTTAGATCCGATCAAAACCAAAATTTTTATAATATCCAAAATTCATTAAAAAAATGGAAAAATTTTGGTTTTATTTCATCAAAATTAAAATTTAATACCAATTTATGGGAAAATATTATGGAAAAAAATGAACTATTTGATAAAAACCTTTTTCTTTTTTCTTCTAATCCTTTTGAAAAATCATTTGAGAAAAATTTTTCAAGTGAAAGAGATTATAAACCTTTACGAACTTTAAAAATTTTACAAACTAGTCAAACATTGGATAATACTAATTTTAGCCCAACTCAGACACTTACAAAAAAAGATAATAATATTAATATTTTTTCTAATGTAGATACAAATTTAAACAATTCGAATTATGATATATTTTATAAGCTTTATTCGAATCTTTTTTTAAATTCTTTGGATTTTTCAAAAGCAACGGAAAGTATAAATAATAAATCACAAACTGCTTATATTAATAATAATAATCTTAGTGTTAATCCAATGGATAGTTTTGCACAAAGTGATATTAAGTCTAATAACAATTTATTTACAAATCAGCAGAAATTATTATTAAACATAAATCCTATTCCATTTTATGCTGGCTGGGATGAAACTATGCGGAAATTTGTCATAACGAATCGGTTATTATCGCGTAAAGATGCTGGGTATAATTTGAATTTTTCTTCACAAAACCCCACTTTCTCTCAAATAAATTCTGATAACACTAAAATTGACCTCAAATTGGAAACTTCCACAAGAAATATTGAATTCAGCGCTTGGCCTTTAAAAGGTACAAATTCAGCGACAACTTTATTTTCACAATTTCCATTTATGACATCACCTCAAACTTCTTTAAATTACTCATCTACACAAATATTGCAATTAAAAGGAGGAACAAAATATCAAAAAACACCTGAATTTGAAGAATTGTTTAGTAATAATAAATATCTGGATAATAAATGGATATCTGTATCTAAAGAAAAATTCAATATAACAAATTCATTCAATTTATTACATTTCAAACAAAAAAAACGTATAAAAAATCAAATAAAATCTAATAAAAATGAAAACCAAGATCGTATTCGAAAATATGGGCAAGTAATTAGTAATGTAACAATACCTGCTTACCGCAAAAACCGCCGAGTTGCTTTATTTGCACCTCTAAATTGGAGAGGTAAAAAACAAACAACAAAATCGATTTTAATGGATACAACTAAAAACGTAAACATTAACCAGAAATTACAATTTGACCCATTATTTAAATACCTAAACGGTAAAACTTCTCTAATTGATAAAAAAACTAGCGCAAAAATACGTTTATTGCGCACTTTTAAACAAGGAAATCGAGCTCAAACTAAATTACCGCGTATTGATCGCTTCTTAATGCTTAAACGTACCTCGGGTTCTTCTTGGAAAAACAAAATCTCTTCGTCTAGAAGAAAAAAACGACGTATAAAACCTATACAATCTCATTACTTAGTCAATAAAACTTTGCAGAAAAAAACAACCAATAAATTAGTAAATGAAGGGGGCTGGGAAACTACAAGATTTATTATAAAAAAACGAAAAAAACGTGGCAATAACAAAAACCCGCGTTTACGTGGAGATAAAAATATCCGCGCAACAAAACGTCAACTAAGACAAAAATTATATTTACGACCTAAAAAACGTCCATTACGACGACGTAGTCTTGGCGCGCATTTTCAAAATAAATTAAATTATTGGCGGCGCCAATCTTTAAATATTTCTAGTAAAATAAACTCTAAACATTCAAATCAAATAAATGAAATTTCGCAAAACAATAATATTAAATCATTAAATGAATCAAATAATTTGATTTTGAACAGTCGTATTTCTTTTACTAAAAATTTAATTGAAAATTCAAAATATGCTCAAATAACGACAGAATGGAATAATAACAAACGTTTAAGACAGCTTTATCGAAATTTGTTTAAAAATCCTCCTATCCACTTTACTACTTTGTATGAAACTTTACCTGCACATAGTCGTTCAATACCAATAATAAAAAATTTACCTACCTCTGGGAGTTCCGTAAAAACTTTAAATCGGGTTGTAAAATGGAATTCTGCTGACGGAGCAGCTCGTTTTCATCGCGTAAATTTAGCTTATGGCTGGGCTTTAGAATTATTTTTAAAAAATCTCCAACAAAAAATTAAATTTAAAAAGCAATGGATTACAAATAACAAAAGTGTGGATCAAACTGATACGATTAAGGATCATAACATTAAAAATTCACAAAATTTAGCAAGTGAAATAGTAAATAATCACCAAAAGGATTTGACACACATCCTAAATAAACAACTGTCGCATTTTTCTTCTACACGTAGTTTTAAACGACGTTCCATAAAACTTCGTCAATTAAGTTATACAATGTCAATGAGATTGTATGATCGTTGGTTTTTTTATTATTATTCTTCGAAAAACCTACCTCTTATTAAAAAAGAACAAATGGAACAAGGTATTCGATTAAATTTATTAAATGATAATAAATTTACTTCGTATTCTTCAGATGAAAAACGTGATCTCTTTTCACATTTAAAAAAATTTTTAACTTTTCATTTAAATGATACTCAAACCTCTTTCCGGGCTTATTTAAAAACATTAAGACTTAAAGCAAAAAAACAGGCTGATAAAGCAACGGAAACTATTACTCAAAAATTACCTAATAATATAGAATCGAACTTATCTGAAAAAGACACTGTTTATGACACAAATAAAAAAAGAAGTTTATATGATTTTAAAGTTTTATCCAATTCTGACGATAAAACTTTAAATTTGGATCAAAATAATGTTGATTCTAACCCAAATCAAATTAGTAATAAAACATTATTAAAAAAAGAGAAAAAATTACAAGAAGATCGCTTCTTTTTTGCTCAGTTTAATCGTCCACCATTAGTAGATGATTCTAGGCTAACTCGGGAAGTTAATCGACACTACCCATTAAACGGTGGGTTTGTATGGCCAGGAGATTATTTACGATTAAAAACAATTCAATTACCAAAAGAATTAATGGAAGAAAAAATGACTTATACACCAACTAGTATAAATTATTTACCTTACTTTTATTTACAACAAATAAATCCATGTACCACAAAAAATAAAGCTTCCACTGACTTTTCTTTAAACTCAGAACTTACCTTAAATTTTTTAAATAAAAAAAAATTACCAAATTATTTAGAGAAATGGAATACATTAGAATTAAATCAATCTATTAATATGTTAAATAACTTAGAACTCTCGAAAAAGCAAAAAGATTACAAAATTGGGAATAAAATAAACAATTTAAAACAAATTTTATCAATCTCTTAAATAAAATTTTGATAAATAAATTACCTTAAAAAAGTAAGGTAATTTATTTATCAAAATTTTATTTAAGAGATTGTTTATAACATTTTTTTATTTAAAGTTCAAATTATAGTATTCACATTCTCAAAATTATTTTATTTACAATTTTGTATAATTCAAAAGAAGTTTGACTTTTTATAGAAATAGGCTAATATAGTATGAAAAATATAAAAAACAATATATTCATAAATATTTTTCATTTTAAAAATCTTTGTTAATAAAAAATTTAATTAACATATCACATTTAAAACAATATATTTAAAACAATAAAGCAGAATAATTTTTTATTTGTCTGACTTATTTCTTCTAGAAAAAAAATAAAAAAAAATCATTAAATTTTTATATTAAGACAATTTAATTTTTATTAATCTAAATAGATAATTTTTAAAATAATATTTTGACGCATTAGCTAATCATTAGGTTTGACAAAAAAAAAAGAAGGAATTACTCATGGCAAGAGCCAAATTTGAACGTAACAAGCCTCATGTTAATATTGGAACTATTGGTCACGTTGATCATGGAAAAACAACATTAACTGCAGCCATTACTATGGCCTTAGCAGCTCGCGGAGGTGCTAAAGGTAGAAAATATGATGAAATTGATTCAGCACCTGAAGAAAAAGCGCGAGGTATTACAATAAATGCTGCTCATGTTGAATATGAAACGGAAACTCGCCATTATGCACATGTAGACTGTCCCGGCCACGCAGATTATGTTAAAAATATGATTACTGGTGCAGCACAAATGGATGGTGCTATTCTAGTAGTATCTGGAGCTGACGGGCCCATGCCGCAAACTACGGAACATGTTCTTTTAGCTAAACAAGTAGGTGTTCCAGCTATAGTTGTTTTTTTAAACAAAGCAGATCAAGTAGATGATAAAGAACTTTTAGAATTAGTAGAATTAGAAGTTCGTGACATTTTAGATAAATATGGTTTCGCTAGCGATGATATTCCTGTTTTAGCAGGTTCAGCTCTATTAGCTTTAGAAGCTTTAGTTGAAAATTCTGATATTAAACCAGGGGACAACGAATGGGTTGACAAAATTTATAACCTAATGGATACAGTAGATCAACATATTCCAACTCCAGAACGTGAAATGGACAAACCTTTTTTATTAGCCGTTGAAGATGTTTTCAGTATTACAGGTCGTGGTACTGTTGCAACTGGTCGTGTAGAACGAGGAACTATTAAAGTAGGTGATACTGTAGAAATTGTAGGATTAAGTGATACAAAATCAACTACTGTAACAGGTATAGAAATGTTCCAAAAAACATTAGACGAAACTATTGCTGGCGATAATGTAGGTATCTTATTACGTGGTGTTCAAAAAAAAGACATAGAACGTGGCATGGTTATAGCAAAACCTGGCACAATTACGCCACATACTAAATTTGAAGGTCAAGTTTATGTCTTAACTCCTGAAGAAGGAGGTCGTAAAAGTGGTTTCTTTAAAGGCTATCAACCTCAATTTTATGTACGTACTACTGATGTAACTGGCAAAATTATGTCATTTAGTTATATTAAACAAAGAAATCCATCTGAATTATCAACTATGCATTCAAACCCAATGGTTTGCCCAGGTGATTATGTAAATATGATTATTGAATTAATTACACCAATTGCTATTGAAAAAGGAATGCGGTTTGCAATTCGTGAAGGAGGTCGTACAGTAGGAGCCGGCATGGTTCTTGAAGTTTTAGAATCTTAGAGAATTATAATATTAAAATATTTATATAGATAGAGCCCAGCGTTTTCCATTTCGAGGAAAACGCTGGGCTCTATCTATATAAATATTTTAAACTATTGTTTAAATAATCTTCTGTAGAAAACAATAATCAAATCAAAATAAATAAAAATTGACAATATAAAAAAATTTATATAATATATTTTTAGTCAAATATATGACTTACAAGCGGGTATAGTTCAGTGGTAGAACACCTCCTTGCCAAGGAGGTTGTCGCGCGTTCGAGTCGCGTTACCCGCTTATTATGTAATATAAAAAATGGATATTAAAATACCATTATAAAAACCAATGCAATTTTATATTCACAATAATAATACAAAAAAATAACTAAAAGTTTTAGACTCAACGAATCGCACCCATAAGCGAATTTTAATATTTATTATATTATTTACAAAAATTATGAGTTATATTACTCAATTTATCCCAAATAATTTGCTAGTAGATTTCTTTAAATTCGTATAATAAAAATAATGATTGTTTAATTTAATAAACCTCACGACCGATTATAATTCTCTTTTAAATACTATAGGAAAACAATGTGAACAATTTAAACTTTTTTATTTTTTTCGTTTACGAAGAATTAATCGGTTACTTTGTTTTTTAGGTTTTCTTGTCGGCTGACCTAAAGCTGGCTTGCCCCAAGGTGTTACCGGTCGACTACGACCGATTGGAGCCCGCCCTTCCCCACCCCCATGTGGGTGATCAACAGGGTTCATTACTGAACCCCTTACAGTCGGGCGTTTTCCTAACCATCTCATTCTACCTGCTTTTCCTACTACAATACTGTAAGCTTCTACATGTCCTACTTGTCCAATAGTCGCCCAACAGTGTCTCGAAATTAAACGAATTTCTTTAGAGGGTAAACGAACAGTTACAAAATCACCTTCTTTTGCTAATAATTCCACAAGTGTTCCCGCAGAGCGAGCTAATCGACCGCCGGACCCTGGTTGAAATTCTACATTATGTACTTCAGTTCCTAAAGGTATATTTCTTAAAGGTAAAGTGTTTCCAGTTTGTATTGATGCATTTATTTCTGAAAGAATTGTTTCACCAATTTTTAGACCACGGGGATGTAATATATATCTTTTTTCACCATCTACATAACGAACTAATGCGATACGCGCATTTCGATTTGGATCATATTCAATAGATAGAATTTGTGCTTGAATACCTATTTTATCTCGTTGAAAGTCAATTTTTCGATATAAACGTTTATGACCTCCACCTCTATGTCTACAAGTTATGACACCACGATTATTGCGGCCTTTAGAACGATGAAGAGAAAAAGTCAATGACTTTTCCGGATTTTTTGCTGTAATCTCACTAAAATCAGAAACAGATCGATTTCGAGTACCTGGTGTATATGAACGTAAAAAACGAATACCCATAATTAAAATAGTAAATAAATGTTTAAGAATAACTATTGAGATAAAATAATTTAAAATTTTTTTTTATATAAATAAATTACAAATTTCATAATGAGTTTATGATCAAAAATTTTAAATTATATATATAAGTGTCGACTTACATATAACCTGTTAACTAATTAAATTTACTTGCTTCTATGAAAATCAAGAAGTCGAGATTACTATTAGTAAATAACTTGTATAGTTAAAATTTTACCAAGAAGGGCTCGTAGAAACTTACTTTATAAAACATCAAAATTAATAGGCCAAAATGTGTCAATTTTAAAATAACATAATTATAAAAATATTATTTTTATTTATAATATTGTAGTTAATTTTAAATTTTAATAATACTGTTTAAACTTACATTTTAATTTATTTGTGATGATAGATTAAGAATTAGTGTCAGTATCTGAATTTGCATTATTAATATTAGCGGATTGAAATCTCTGCGTTGCCCCAGATAAAACACTAGCCATTAATGACTTAATGTATTGAATTTCTTGACCTTTTTGTAAACTTACGATAACACGTTTATATCGGTTTTTATATCCCGGAGAAGTAGGAATATATAATCTTTTTTTACGAGGAGGTCGGTGAGTATTAACACTTAGCACTTGAACTTCGAAATATTGTTCAATTAATTTTTTAATTTGAGGTTTAGTTAGTCTTATATCTACATTAAACATATATTGATTATTCTCAGCTAAAGCACGATACGATTTAAAACTAACAACCGGATATTTGATTAAATCTATCATAAAAGTAAATTTTATTTTATCTATTTTTTTATTTTTCAACCTTTCTACTTAAAAAACTTTCAGATGTTAACTTTACCTAATAAAATACTAACACTTATGTCATGACAGCTCTTACATTTTTTTAGTTTTTAATCTTACTATTAGTTATTTATTTTAATAAAATAACTCTATTTTTTTGTATTTTTTCTATTTTTATTATAGCCATTTTTCATTAATTTATTACTAGTATATGTAATTTTAATTGGAGAACTATACTTTAATTTATTATTAAATTTTTTCTTTAAAATCGATAAAGCTCGTCCAGCATTAATAGCTTTTGCAAAATAATATAATAAAAACTTAATAGATGATGCAGAATCATCATTAGCGGGAATAATTAAATCAGCCAAACGTGGATCACAGTTTGTATCGACTATACTTAAATTCCAAATACCCATTTTTTTACATTCACGCGCTGCGCTAATATCTTTCATTTGACTTGTCATTATAACAACTTCAGGAAACCCTTTAATCATTTGAATGCCTTTTAAATATTTTTCTAAACGCTGTTTTTCTTTTCGGCGCGCAATGCTTTCTTTTTTCGGTAAACTTTTCCAAATTTTATTTTTTTGTTCTTTTTGTAATGTTTTTAACTTTTGTAATAAAATTCTAAGAGTTTTCCAATTATTTAACATACCGCCTAACCAACGAAAATTCACAAAAAAAGATTTCGTTTTTAATGCTGTAGTAGCTACATAACGAGCCGAGGGGATAGTTGTTCCTACAAATAAGATATTTTTGCGTTTGTACGCATATTTTGTTAAATACCATAATGCTTTACGTAAATAACTACGAGTACGAAATAAATTAATTAAATGTTTTCCATTTAATTGGCCACGAATAAATTTTTTCATTCCAGAATCACATTGAATAACTGGATGCCCGAATTGTAAAGATTTAATTAACATTAGTTTATAAGTATCAATAGGATTCAAGAAATGATCGAAATTTATGATTTTTTTTATTAGAATATTTCGCAAATTTTTAATAATTTGTCGACGTCTACGTATTAAAGCTTTTTTACTTCCAGATTCTAGTAAAATAGATTCTAGAAGTAAATTTTTAGCCATGTCCTTACCTTGCGCTGAAGAAATTAGTGTAGATTCTTTTACATTAATTTGATTCGATAATATCATATTATTTTGCTTTATTTTTGATTTTTTATTTTTTGATGGTTTTCTTTTAAAATATATTTCTAGGAATAAATAGACAATGTAATAGAATAAAAATGTTCTTTTATCTTTTTTATGACATTTTACAAACAATAAAAAAGATAAAAGAATTATAATAGATTAATCAGTATTGTTGATCTATACAATAAATACGAATCTTTAATAGAGAACAGATAAAACTAAAAAACAGCTTGATTTAAAATAAACTTTCGGAACCTGCAGTAGTAGGCTCATCTTCGTCTTCTTGTTGTTGAATTTTTTTAGAAATACCTTCGATTTGTTTCGCATCATGAGCAAACCAATCTTTTTCAAATTCATCTAAAATACATTCTGAATTATATCGCGTTACTATTTCATCTGCTAAACCGTAATCGACCGCTTCTTGTGGAGTCATAAAATTATCACGATCTAAATCTTTTAAAACCTCGCCTAACGCTCTTTTAGAACATAATGAATAAATCGTAGCTACTTGACGGCGAATTCGTAAAATTTCATACGCATCCAATAATACATCTGAAGCTTGACCTGTAATACCTCCTTCTGGCTGATGAATCATTACGTGTGCACCTTCTGCTACATATCTATGACCTATATTACCCCCAGCTAAAACCATACTACTTGCAGAAAATGCCATACCTAAACAAACCGTAACTGCTCCCGTTTTTACAAACTGTAAAGCATCGTATATAGTAATTCCACTAGTAACTGAACCGCCAGTAGAATTTATAAAAACAAAAACCCGACTTTGTTCTTTTAATCTTTCTTGGGTTTCCATAAATAATAAATCTTCCGATTCAGATTTTTTTTGCTGTAAATTTTTTGAAATATACATATCTTCTACAACTTTGGAATATGCTGTTAAATTCTGTACTTTTTGATCTTTCATATCTTGATAATAAGCTTTTTTTACATTTTCTTTTACAAAAGATCTGATCAAATGATTAAAAGATTCATTTCGATTTTTAGTACGTTGATACATTTCTAAATAATACTTTAACCCTTGGTACATTATCAACTTTTGATCTTCATCGTTTTTGAATGCATTACTAGAAAAAAATGATTTTTCTGTTGAACCAAAAACACTTTTTAAATTATCTGATAAATATTTTACCATCTCGCTATGATTTTTATTTTCGACGTATTTGTTTAAAACAGGGACTAATGGAAGCCATAGATTAAAAAAATTTGAATATTGTTTTAAAGTTATATTTTCTCCACTTTTATCGAAACTATTATTTACTGGAATATTGAATGCTTCAAAATTAGAAAATGGATTAGACGTTACATTATCTAATGAGTTTGAAAATTTCTTATTCAAAAATAATGCATTTTCATTATAATCATTTGTCCAAACAGAATCGCCATAATTTTCACTATTATAAAGATCCATATAATAATCTTTCTCCATTCCAGATTCTAAATCCCAAATATTATCATAATCCATCAAATCTTGATAAGTTAGTCTATATGATTTATTTCCTGAATTTATACTTGATAAATCTGAATCTAAATTAGATGAAAATAAATCACGAGCTTGGTTTCCTTGATTTTCTAATTCATCTCGTTTATCTTCAAAATGAATATAAACCATCATACCAGCTATTTGATTACATAAATCTTGGTCTAATTCTGACATTACAAAAACTAATCTTCTTCTAAAAATTAGATGATATAAATCAACCCATTGTAATGGAAGCTCATCATCCCAATAATAAAGAACTTTTGGTACACCAATTGGCATAAAAAATTAAAATTTAGATTATTCTGACTCGTTAAACATAAAATGTTATTAAAATTTTTCCGGAATTCTTGCTTATCTATTAAACTTTACCTATTGTTAATCACAATATTATAATCAAAAAAACAAACGAGCACTTTTTTTTGTTTTTTTTATCTAAAAATCTGGATTCGTAAAATAGAAAAAAAGAAAAAAGAATCTTAAAAACATTTATTAATACATAAAGAATAGATATTTAGAAAATATCTCTCTATATATCTATTCTTAAATAAATTATGAAATTTGCTAATAAACTTCTCAAGCCCCGAGAAAAAAAGTTACATTTAAAATCTAGATTAAAGGTAAAAAACATATTTAAATAAAAACTATAATTAAACACTCTATTACCTTACTTTTAAACTTAAAACTTAGCAAAACTAAAAAAATTTGTAAAAAGTATACATTAATTAATACTGTCTTGTTCAATTAACTAATTATAGGTTCTAGTCACTTTTTTAACACGCGCTTTGATCTTAGACTAACATTTTTACCAAGTAGCTTGATCTCCACGACGATATTGTAAATATGCAGTAACGAATAAACCAGCAATAGTAACAGGTACTAATCCTAAAACGATCCCAGATAATAATGGCTCTACCATAGTCTAATTTTTTTTATTTTTTTTTTACTTGTGAATTATTATGGTGTTTTTATTTAGACTGAATTTTTAACTAAAAATTAATGACAGAAAAAAACACATTAAAATAGCTAATTTAAATGATGAAAAGATCCAAAGTTTAAAGAACTATAGCTATTTGAGCAAGCTATCGATCTTTAAAGTGGAAATTCTAAATCAAAAATTCATTTATAAATTATTAAAAAAGCACGTAATTTGGTATTTTTTCAATAATCTTTACTTAAAAAAATTAAGAGATTAAACGACTGAGGAGCCGTCGGGAAATGACAAACCCTCCTTAGTGGAAGTATTACAAAAAAACGAGACTACTTATAATATAATTATATTTTAAATTAAATTAAGTTTTTTTCCTAATTAATCCAAAAATAAAAACTACATTTTTAACCTAATATTTACAATAAACTAAGTAATTTTGAATGCTTTATCACTTCCATTTTCTTAAAAATTCAAACGCTTTGAACAAAAAATACATTTTACTTTAAAGATAACTTTGTATTTTTAAAAATTAATTTAACTTTTATTATTAAAAAAGTAATTCTAAAAAAAACTTTTAACTTAATGACTTTTTACTTATAAATTTAAAAACTAAATCTAATATTAATGATGATCCTCTACTGATTCTCCTATATAAGCACCTGCTAATGTGGCAAATACTAAAGCTTGAATAGCACTAGTAAACACACCTAATAACATTACCGGGATGGGTACAATTAAAGGAACAAGTGCTACTAAAACTCCAACAACTAATTCATCTGCTAAAATATTACCAAAAAGACGGAAACTTAAAGATAATGGCTTACTAAAATCTTCTAATACATTAATAGGTAATAAAAACGGCGCTGGCTCAATATAACGTTTAAAATATTTTAGGCCTTTTTTTCTGATACCAGCATAGAAATATGAAATAGAAGTTAATAAAGCTAACGCTACAGTTGTATTAATATCATTAGTAGGTGCGGCTAATTCACCACTAGGTAGTTCAATTAAACGCCATGGTAATAAAGCTCCAGACCAATTTGAAACTAAGACAAAAATGAATATTGTGCCGATGAACGGAACCCATTTTAAATATTCTTCTTCACCTACTTGAGTTTTAGCCAAATCACGGATAAATTCTGTAACTAATTCTGTAAAGTTTTGAAGTCCTTCAGGTAAAGGTTTTAAATCTTTATTTGCTATTAAACCAAAAATCATGACTGTCCCTAATACAAACCAAGACATTAATAAAACTTGTCCATGCACTTCATATCCAGCAATTTCCCAATAATAATGTTGTCCTACTGAAACTTCCGAAATTTCAAATAATGGGAAGGTCATAACTTTCCCTTCAAAAACATTTTCCAAATTTAACATTTGATTACTCATAAATTTCTTATAAAAATTATTTTAAGCTTATTACACACAATTGAATTTTAAAAGTCTATTCTAAATTTGCTGTAATAGTCTTTATTTACAACTTTTTAATCACACAAATAGTATAAAATTCAAACCGAAATTTTCTTAAGAATTTGCTTTAATATGCAAAAATTAAATACACTGTTTTTACTTTTAAAAATAGTAAAAACTTTAAATTCATAAATTTAATGAATTTCTAATGATCTATCAAGAGAACAGAATGTTTGTGACTAACTTTTATTTTTAAAAATAAAAGTTAGTCACAAACATTCTCAAACTTTGTTCATTTGGTTTTTTTTATTTCAAAAATTACTCGCTATATTCTTAAAGAAAAATTCAGAAATAGTGAACATTGAAGAAATTTATTTCTGAGCACACTAGTCTCTCAAAGAGTTAATAAAATACATTTATACTGTTAAGTATAATCAACTATCTTTTATCAAAAAGATACAATTTTTATTTTTTCGCACCAAATTCATCTAAATATTCTTCCAATGCTTGTTTTAATAAAGTTTCTGCCTCTGGAGTAAAAGTTTTTGTTGATTTTACTATTTCTCCATATTGCGCGTATTTTGTAGCAACAAATTTTCTAAAACCTGTTAAAAAACTACGGACTTGAAAAACTTCTAAACGATCTAAATAACCTGCAGTACCTGCATAAATACTAGAAACTTGATCTTCTACTGACAAAGGTGAAGCTTGCGGTTGTTTAAGAATTTCTACTAAACGTGCACCACGAGCTAACTGATTTTGTGTAGCTTGATCCAAATCTGAAGCAAATTGTGAAAAAGCTTTTAAATCTTCATATTGCGCTAATTCTAATTTCAATTTCCCAGCTACTTGTTTCATTGCTTTCACTTGTGCCGCAGAACCTACACGTGATACTGAAATACCAACATTAATAGCAGGACGTACACCTGCATTAAAAATATTTGCTGATAAGAAAATTTGCCCATCTGTAATAGAAATAACATTTGTAGGAATATAAGCAGATACATCACCTTCTTGCGTTTCTACAATAGGTAAAGCTGTCATACTTCCAGATCCTAATGCATCGCTTAATTTGGCAGCTCGTTCTAATAAACGAGAATGTAAATAGAAAACATCTCCTGGGTATGCTTCACGTCCTGGAGGACGGCGTAACAATAATGACATTTCACGATATGCTTGTGCTTGCTTAGATAAATCATCATAAATAATTAGTGTATGACGGTTTGTATACATAAAATACTCAGCAATAGCTGCACCCGTATAAGGCGATAAATATTGTAATGTTGCTGCTGAATTAGCATTAGCGGCAACAATTACAGTATAATCAAGAGCTCCGCGTTCTCTTAATGTATTAACAACTTGAGCAACTGAAGAAGCTTTTTGTCCTATAGCTACATAAACACAAATAACATCTTTTCCTTTTTGGTTTAAAATAGTATCAACTGCAATAGCTGTTTTACCTGTTTGACGGTCACCGATAATTAATTCACGTTGACCACGCCCGATAGGAATCATAGCGTCTACTGCTACTAAACCAGTTTGTAAAGGTTCATGTACCGAACGACGCTTAATAATGCCAGGAGCCGGAGATTCGATAAGACGAGTTTCTTTAGCATCAATTTCTCCTTTCCCATCAATAGGGCGAGCTAAAGCATCAACAACACGTCCTAAATAGCCTTCACCTACTGGAATTTGAGCAACTTTCCCAGTAGCGCGTACTTTACTACCTTCGTTAATATTTAAACCATCTCCCATTAATACTGCCCCTACATTTTTAGCTTCTAAATTTAAAGCAATACCGATTGTCCCATCTTCAAATTCTAATAATTCACCAGCCATTACTTTTTCTAATCCATAAATTCGAGCAATACCATCACCTATTTGAAAAACAGTTCCGAAATTTACAACTTGAACTTCTTGATTATATTGTTCAATTTGTTTCATAATAATGCTGCTAATTTCTTCTGGGCGCATTTTCATAAAAAAGATTTGTGTAGAGAGGAAATTACAAAAAATACCTAAAATGATGTCAATCATTCAATTATTTCCTAGATAAATTAAGTATTTAAAACTAAAATTTTTTATTTAACGAATTTAACTTTACTAACCGAAACCTAGAAAATAACACAGTTAATTATATAGTGCGTATAACGTATTAGATAACTAACAAAATGTCAGTGAATCTATATTTTAGCTACTAAAATAAATAAAAAACTAAAAGCAGAATCCCAAAATAGAAAATATTCTATTCGATAAAGTTTTTACAAGTTTTCAAAAAAAATATATTTTAGAAAATAAAAAAATAAACTCTCTTACAATATTAATTCCTCAATGTAGAACAAAAGGTGAAATTAGTTTTTAAACCCAAACGCCTATTATTCAAAATAATTATTAATTACCATTATCCAACCTATTTATAAAAAAGACTTTTTAATCAACAAGTTTAAATCAATTAGTCTCAGTGAAATTTTTTTATCGATACAAAACAAGTCAGCATTTTTATTAACTTAAGGTATACATTCTTTTTACAAAATATAAATAAATAAAATTAGTTTTACAACTTAAAAAAATATAAACAGAACAAAATAACTAAGGATCCGCTTCTTACATTATTTTTCAGATTTTTTATACAATCTCCAAAATAATAAAAACGGCTAATTACATTTCATACAAATTTTGGCCTAATTATTTATAGTTTAATATAATATAAAATTATCCAGCGGTGTTCTAAAACCTCTTATTACTCTAGTAAAATTCAGAAATTTTCAATTAAAATATATTGAAATATAATGTAACTTTTTAGTTACAAAAAATTAGAAACTAATGCTCTCTTTTAAGTTTAGCTTTAATTTATAATTAAGTAAATAAGCTTCTCAAAAATCAGTGAAAACTTGAGCATTATTTTTTAATTACTTAAAATAATGCTCAATAAAAAAATAATAACCTCTCTTTTATATGGATCCTTCATTGTCAGGTAATCCTAAACGTAATACGTTTAGTAAGTCGGATCGAAATTAATCTCAAATTATTTTTAAAAAGATATTAAAAATAATTTAGCCAATTAATTAGATTTTTTTATAACCTTTATTCTCTTATAATCCTCCATTTTTCCTTAGCTAAATATCTGTTTGTTATTTATAGAAATCAAAAAAATATTTTTTTAGAATTTTAAAGATAGATCTACCCAAATACAATAAAAGTAATATATACATATATTTATATGTTTCATTTTTTTTATATATTCATAATTTAAAGTTTTTAATAGGTTTGTAAATAGTTTGAAATTTTAAAACTTTAAGATAATTCTGCCAATAACAAATATACAGACGAATTTAAAAATTATTGAATTTATAATTTCTCCGAAAAAACTTCTATGTATATATATATATATATCTGATATTTATGATTTTTCTATAAATAAAAGAATCAAGCTTTTTCTTTTAGCTTTAAAACTTTTTTGTTTCCAAAAAAGCTTTTTCAGAATGGGAACACTTTTATTAATTAATAGATATATATATTAATTAATAAACTTTTTAATTTTATGCTTTAACGAACCGCACTTAATCGATAATCTTTTACACCTGCTTTAAAGCCAGCACCTGCTTTGGTTTCAGTTTGTGGAACCATTTAAAATTTTTTTAAGCACGTTGACAATATTTAATCTTTCTTTCTAAGGAAGTGTAATCCAAATTCTTACAAACTTTTCATTAATAAATAATGAAGCCTATCACAAAACCACTACCACTCTGAATACTAGTTAATAATTAATTAATATTCACTATATAATTTGTAGTTCAAATTAACTAGATTTTAAATTTCTTAAAAAGTCTCAAATAGCCTATAAAAATAGGCTAAGTCTACTTATAAAAATTTTTTTATAAAAAATCACAGAAATAAGTGTAATCATACGATTACTGTTAGTAAAGCGATCATTTTCTCAAAAAACATAACTTGTAATCATCTATCCGTAAAAATGTTGTAAAAATTTTTAGTTGCGTAACAATAATACATTAATTCTATCAAAAAGTCAATAAGAATAATTATATATCAAATTTTTGAGTAATTTTTTATAAAAAATTAAATGAATCTTAATTTATGGATATCATTTAAAAAATAAAGTTTCATAATAATATTGGCCAATTTAAATAAAAAACTAAAATGACTTAGGTTAACAAAAAATTACATTCCTAAGAAATTGATTAATATCAACTATTCACTCAATACTGGGACGGGAGGACTCGAACCTACGAATGGCGGATCCAAAAACCGCTGCCTTACCACTTGGCGACGCCCCATATAGAACACAGATACATTATAATCTACTGAAAAAATAATGTCAATTATCAACTTTCACAAAAATTTTCACATAAACTAAAATAATATTTTTCCCTTTAATATTATTTTAGTTTAGTTTCCTTTCAATTTTATACAAAAAGACATTTTTTTCTGAAATTTGAATGTTAATGAATATCCGTGTGGGCGCAATTGCGCCCACACGGATATTCATTAACATTCAAATTTCAGAAAAAAATGTCTTCACTACTTAGTTAAAATAATCCTAAAGTTAAAGATTGATCAATAGGATACGTTGAACCAATACCTAAATAAATTGCAACTACTGTGCCTAATAAAAAAACAGTTGTTGCGATTGGTCTGCGAAATGGATTTTGAAATTTGTTGATATTTTCAATAAACGGCACTGTTAAAAGCCCTGCTGGAACAGCAGCCATTAAAAGAACACCTAATAATTTATTAGGTACTACACGAAGAAGTTGGAAAACCGGATAAAAATACCATTCCGGTAAAATTTCTAGTGGAGTTGCGAATGGATTCGCGGGTTCTCCAATTGCTGCTGGTTCCATAACCGCAAGCCCAATCACTATCGCAAAGGTCGATAAGATACACACGGGAAACATGTACAATAAATCATTCGGCCAAGCTGGTTCCCCGTAATAATTATGACCCATACCTTTAGCTAATTTCATTTTTAAAACAGGATCACTTAAATCTGGTTTTTTAATTACTGGTTAGAGTCGAAAAATATCTAATATAAATATATAATTTAGAATATTCTAAATTTTTATTAAAAGCATTTTTCGCTTTTCCAAAACTGCACATGAAAATAACATTTCATACAGCTTTTTTTAAATGTTCACCTAATTGTAAAATTAACTACAGAATACCTGACATTTAAAAAATGAAAATAAACTCAATAGAAATTGAATCTACTATCAATTATCCTAACTTTTCTTTCTATCAAATACTAATAAAGAAAAGAATTTATTCGTTCCTTTTAACCAAGTTTCTCATCTTTTAGGATAAGCATTTTTCTTATATTTAACTTATTTAAACTACAAAATTATTTATATAAAAACAGTTTGATAATTGCAATTCTTTTTTAGAATCAATAAGTTAAAAACTTAAAATTTTTTAATTTCATAAAAACTAATAAACACTAGAAAAAAAGTTTACTGTAATTTTACTATTTTATTATTTATAAAAAAATAATAAACTAAATATAAACAAGAATTTAAATTTAGCAGAAATAATGTAATTTACAAATTTTAAATTTTACCGTTTATTCAAAAAAAAATTACATTTCTATAATCAATTTTTAATTACAATTGATTAATTGAGTTAAATTAGTTATTTTGATAACAAATAATACTTTGGCAATTCTTATATTTGTTTAATAATTTATTAATAATCAATGAAGACCATTATATGGTACCCACAATCCTGCTTTATTTTAAAGAAATATCCTAATTGATTTTACAAAAAAAATTTGAGATGAGAAATTTCAGCGACATTTTTTATAGAGTAGTTAAGTTCATCACCAAACCCTTTACTTTTTTTGGACAAATATAAATCAACTTCGAAACATTTTATGTTTTTACTATCTCTATTTAGTTCAAACTATTTAAAAATTTTATATGAAGCTTTATACATTTAAAAATAATTATAAAAATAATATTATCGCCCCAGGTTTAGGTTAAAAAGTTATTTGCTTAAGCAAAGGAGTCTTTTATTATTTGATTAGCTAAAATTAAAATTAGAATAGAACGTTATTAACTAAAAAAAATAAAAAGAATAATTTTCCATTATAAAAATCCTAAAAAATCAATTCTAGAAAAATTAGTTTACCAAAAAACCAGAAAAAACAAGTATACTACTATTTAACTAGTAGTATAATTGTTTTTTTTAATAAAAAGCATTTAAAACTTATTTTTAAATGGATTATTCTAATACATACTAAATTCTATTTTTAATTATAAACAAAAATCCCAAAACAAATTCAACTCTTACTCAGTAATGTATTCATTTACTTGAATTCTAAGACAATGCATTTTACAAACATAACATTAAAAACTTTTTAGTTTCCGATTTTATAACCTAGATCAGACAAAATAAAAGTAATTTTTGCATTTGATTTAAAGTAAAATTTTATCAGAGAACCCGGTAAATGATATAAGAGCTTCCATTACAAAACTTTTGTCTATAATTTTGATAACTTACTTTAATTACGAGAATAATATTCGACAATTAGTCGTTCTAAAATAGGCAAACCTACACTACGACGTGGGGCCATATCACGAACAATACCTACTGGGAGAATTAAATATTTTTGATTTCCTTGACGTGAAGAAAACTCTGTTGTTTTTACAACACTCTGCTGAGTTAATTCAGAATTTTTTATTTTCCAACGTTTCAATTCTAGATGCGGAGGAATCGGTAAAGATGGGCCGAAACGTTTATCGATATAAGTTTGTAATTGTACACCGAATTTTTTAGTTAATGTTGGATCAAAAGCTAATTTTTGATTTAATTGTCTGTAAATACTATTAATTCTAGGGCCTCGACGATTACGCCCCTCTGCTTTATATCTTGAATCTAAAAGACTCACTAATTGTTGAAAATATCCGGCAAATTGTTCTTTTTTTATCGATTGTTTTTTTCTCAAACGAGCTTTTAATAATTTTGTTGCTTTTTGATTTAAATTATATGAATTTAATTGCTGTTGAGCAAATTTCTGTTTAATCATATTTTTTTCAACTTGTTTATATTCCAATTTTAAATAAGATTGGAATATCTTATTTTGTAATTGCGAATATTGTTCACTTAGTACGGAATTATTTAAGGATGAAATTGTTCCAGTATTAGAATTACGAGTAACTAAATATAAATTTTGTGTTATAAAAATTTGATCTAGTTTTGTTAAACGTTGCATTGCGGTTTTTAAACTAATTTTTAAGTTTGAATATTGCTGTAAAGTGATTAAATTAGATTTTTTCAAATTAATTAAACGTGAAACATTCAAAATCGAATCATTCACTTTATTATCTAAACCTGCCCAAAGTTTAAGTATCAATAATTTATAATTATTAAATAAATTTACTTTCGATCTCAATTCTAATTTTTGAGAATTATTTAAATGCTGCGTTTTAAAAATTTCATATTTTTTAACAAAATCCCGTATTATTGACGGGCTTAATCCATTCGAAAATTTGCCTCTTTTTTGTCCGGAATTTTTTATATTAAAATTACATAAATCTTTAACCCATTGAGTATTATGTATAACTTTAAAAGCATTTAAGCCTCCGTTTTCTAATAATAAAATCAGATTCGATAAAATAATTTTTAATTTTCGATCAGATTCTACTTTACGTATAGAACGATTACTTTGTAATTGATTCAATTTTAAAATTTGTTTATTATAAATATTTAAAAGGTTTATTAATTTTATTTCTATCGAAAAATTATCGGTTTGTGGAAATAATAAATTTTTTGAACTAATTGTATCAAAACTAATATTTTGTTTACTTTTTGTAACATTATTATTAATTTGTTGTAAATTTTCTAATAAATGCTGAGTAATGAATCCCTGTTTACGCAATTGCTTTAACATTACAATTTTCCATGGACCACTTAATGATTTCAATAAAGGAAGTATAATATTTACTATTTGTTGCTCATTAGTAACAGTATTAAACCCGCCCAAATTTTGACTATGTATTAATTGATGGAAACCAGTCAAAGTTTTATATAAACGACGCAATTTTTCAACTTTTAAATTAATCTGTTGAGTTAATAATTTGGAAAGTCTTAACTCTTGCTTCGATGTTATCAATTTTTGTTTTGATAATTGTTTTAAAGTAACCTGAGCCCAACGACCACGAGTCTGTAAATTCGGGATAATAACTTCAATTTGTTTTTGACTAGAAGAATTTAATTTTTTACCTTTTATTGTTAAATTTGTACATTGTGACAAAGATTTTAAATAAGATTGGAATTTAGATAAAGTTTTAGATTTTTTAATTTTTTGCTGTATTTTTTGAATAATTTGTTGTCTAAATTCAATAACATTTAAATCTGTGATTTTATCATTTTCTTTATATTCGCCTAATTTATTGTTTAATAAAGAAAGTAATCTTAATTGTTTTAGTTTTTGCTTAACAGAAAGATACTGACGTTCACTTATATCTTTTGTTTGTTTTAATTCATACAATTGAGATAATACAGTAATTAAATGGATAGATTGTAATAAATGTGAAAATTTCTTTTCTTTAAATATTACTGAGTTAAACGATGAAAATTGTTCTTGTAATTTACCTAAATTAATAACAATAGCTTGTAATTTTTGCTTATATAACTGTTGTTTAATTTTGTGTACTAATTGATTAGACATACTCTCTGATATTAGACCAAATTTGGCCAAAATCTCAACATTATTCGAATTTATAAAAAAACTATTTCTGTTACCAAAATTTGACGATATCATTGTAAAACTATCTGTTAATAATTTTACAATTTTTGTTCTAATTTGATTATATAATTTTTGAGATAAAACAGTATTATTAGACTGATATTGAGATAATTGTGAAAATTGTTTAAATTCTAAATCCAGTTTTTTTCTTATTTTTTGATTTGTTAAATTCTGTAAAATGAATTCACATTCCAATATAGCTGTGTTTAGTTCTGAAGATAAAACAGTAGAAGCATTTAAAATATTTGATATCGTAAGAATTTGTTGAGATTGAGATAAATCCAATAAATTCTTTTGAGTTAATATAGATAAACGTAAATCTTTTTTTGTTAATTGTGTATTTAATTTTTTTAAATATTGTTTTTGTAATCGAGATTGCAAAGTTGCAAATTTTGTTAAAAACACATTATTGTTACGGGATAAATCAGTATTTACTGATATAGAATTTAATTTAGTTTCAATTTTAAAATCTATAGCACTTGAACTTGGTACTAATGGTATTAACAAACTTTTCCCCAAAGCTTCTGTTACTGATTTATTAGAAATATTGATCAAATTTACGTTTAGTTTTTGAACATTATGAACGAAATTTTGAATAATAATTTGTTTATATTTTTGATTTTGTTCATCTTTCAATAACCACGGCCCTTTTGACTTCATTTGTTTTTCTAAAGAATTTAAACGTTGTAAAGTTAGTCTAACAAATTCTCGTATTTGTTGTACATTTAACAATATCACTAAATTTTGTAATTCAATTAAGGAAGAAGTCCGCAAATCAGAAGAAATGGGTTGAGCATTTTTCGCAAGATTACTACTTTTTTCTACAAAACGTTGAGTCGCATGTAATATATTAGTTTCAGAACTATCTAGTATTTGACCTAATGTTTCTTGCACTAAGTCTTGCATTGAGATATTTTGTTGTCCTCTATTCAAAAATTTTAAAAAATCATTTCGATTATTTTTTTGACGTTCAATTTGAGCAAAATTTTTAATAATCTGTAACCCTGCACTTTGGTTCTCTAAGATAGTTACTTGCGAACTTAACCCAGTTTCTAGATTTTTTATATAATGAATTTTTGGAGAAGAATAAGACAAAGATTCTAAATTTTCTTTCCCAGAAATAGTAGATTTAAAAGACTGTCCATCTGCTTTGTTTTTAGCTAATAATTCAGTAATTTTTAAACTTAAATGTTTTAAAATACCTTGAGATAAAGTTTGATATTTTCTATAATTTATGAATTTCCATTTTCTGCGAGCATTTAATAATGCTATACGATTTGTAGCTTGTTGCACTAATTGGAAGAGATTTTCATAATTTTGTTTAAATTCAAAAAACTGTTCGTCAGTGATTAGTTGACGCTCATTTAAAATATTTAATTTTGAAGAGTATATTATTTGTTTAAAATTTTTAGAAAAATATTTTAAAGACGAGCGTTTTAAAGTTTTTAAAGAAGAATTTCCATCCAAAAATTGTTCTTCCGCTAATCCTCCATTTAACCAAGTTTTTTCAATTAATGAAATACAATCAAATGTTTGATTAATCAAAAACTTTACTTCCAGTTGAAAATTTTTTTGATTAGCATCAATCCATCCTTGCGAATTTAAACTCTGTAATTTATTATTATTTAATTGGAATTTTAAGTTTGTTAAAATTTTAAACCAATCAGCTTTTTCAGTACCAAAATTTACATTACTTTCAGTAAATAAATTACAATAAACTGGGATATTTTGCACAGAATAATTTAAAACAATTTTTTGTGTTAAAAGTTCTTGATTTGTATTACTTAAATTAAAATTTTGTATAGCAAAAATCCAATGGGAAACATCTTTAACTGCTAATGAAACATTCGTTAATCGTTTTACAGTATTACTTAATAGATAAAATTCCGTTTTAGTTAAAGCATTCTTTTCTAATATTTGCGAAAGTTTATAACTAAACTTTGCACCCAACTCTTTATTTAAATAAGCTAAAATTGGATATTTATTTTCTAATACGGTTTTTATAGAATTAGAATTTTTATAATACACGAACTTTTTCCAAGAATTTTTTAATGCTTGGTATTGAGACCTATTAATTAAAGTTGATTTTTGTTTTCTTAATAAATAAATCCTTGATAAATTTAAATTTGTAAATAATGTTTGATTTATAAATTGATAACGTAATAAATAAAGCTTAATATTTTTTAAAAGATTATCCTTGTCTAAAAATTTTCCAGTTAATAAAACTTTAGAATCTTCTGAAACTTTAATTAAGACTTTTGAAATAATAAACGTAAATTGGTTTTCTATAGTTTCAATTATCCACTGTAATGCTTGGTTCAAAACTTTAAAATCTGTCGAATTCAAAGAATCAATTGCATAATACTGAGAAGAACTTAATTTTTGTATTTTTGATATTAATTGATACTTTTGTTTTTCTAATTTATAAACTAATAATTTTACTTTAGACTGCTGCATTAAATCTAAATTCTGTAGTTTTTTTACTCCCCAAACATTATTTTTAAATAAAGAAATAAAAATATTTTTAAGAATTACTGTATTTAAATTCTCACACAAGTTAGATAAAATATTTTTAAGAATTTGAAATTTCTGCGTAATATATTGTTTATTTAAAGAAAGATTAAATATTCGATTTTGATTAAAAAGATTAATTAAGCGTTCTAACTCTATATTTATGACTGAACCCGGCATAAAAGAAAACAAGTTTTGACCTTTTAAGTTTTCTAATGCAGTTTTAATTCTAAGAGGTGTAAATTCTAATAAAATTTGTTTCCAGAAAATATTTTTTGTTTTTGACGGTAAAGATACTTTTAATAGAGCGTTGTCACTACCTTCTTGTAATTTAGTAGCTAAATCCATTTTTTTACTTGAAGAAAAAGTAACAACAGTTTGAACAAAATTATCTAAAGATATAACTTTTATGTTACCATTAGTTTTCAAAGATTGTAAAAATTTTATCAATACTAAATTTGTTTGCATTAATTTTTTAATAGATAACTTTTCTCTAATTTCAGAGTATATTTGTGTATATGACTGATCCATAATAATATTCAAATTTTTTAATGTATCTAAAATGTAAATATTATAAATTTGACGTATTAATTTAAGTTGATTAGTGGGCTTAGATAACCGTATTTGCTGACTTAACCCGTCCTTAATTAGCCCTACTACACTATTTAAAGAAGGAGACTGAGAATGTAAAAGTTTAGTTATTAATTTATCTGTAAATTGCATTTTAAAATTTATAATATTTTCAATTATAATTTGTTTTAAAGAAACAAATTCAGTAGTTGGGAGATTTTTTTCTTTTTGTAAAATGATTATTTTCCATAATGACACATATGATGCTAATTTTTGAACAATTTGATTTGAGATTTTTTCAATTACTTTATTCAAATGAGCTAAATTAGTCTGACAGGCAGGTCTTAATGATAAAAGTACTAAATTTTCTAATAAAGAAAATTTAGTTTGTAAAAAACAATTTAATTTTTCAAAATTATCAGACGTTATTAAATTAAATTGTTTTAATAAATGTAATTGAGTAGATATTTTAGTTTTTTGGTTTAATAATTTTTGTGTTACTTTTTTTTGAACTACTAAATCTTTTAGTTTTGTAACAAAAATACCTCTTTCTGATAATACATTTAAAATAAAACGTTCTTCACTACTTGAATTATATTTTTTAACTAAAACATTTTTTTGATTTGTTAATTTTTTTTCAACATTAGAAAATAATGAAATAGAAAATCCTATTTGTTTTTCTAAAATATCTTGTTCCATTTTATAAACCAACGGAGTTGTTTTTGCAGGTATTAATTGTTGTAACATAATATTTTGTTGCTGCATTTTTAAAACATTTATTTTTTGATTTACTTTATTTATTTGAAATTTATTTATCGCTAATTCCTTAAGAGCTCTTTGATGAACCTTATGACTTATTAAATTTGACTTTATTACATTCGAGAAATTAATGGATAGTTTAGAATTTATAATATTATATTTAGTTAAAAATTCTAATATAGTAATTTGTTGTATTCTTTGTTGATTAACAAAGCCCACACTTAAAGTATTTAATAATTCTAAATGTTTTTTATTATAATCAATATCTGTTATCTGATTATTTTCATGTAAAGTTTCTAACTTTACAAGTGTCGAAGTATATTGCGAAAGATAAATGGATTTAGGTACGCTTAACATAAATGAATTGATTACTTTTTTATAGAATTTTAAACTTTGTAGTTTTTTCTCTATAAGTGTTAAAGTTTTATTATATTTAACATTAAAATCAGCTTCTGTACTGGAAGTCATTTTTGACTTTAAGAGCATTAATTTGGATAAAATCGGTAAACTTTTTAAGGTTGAAATAATATCAGTTATAATTTGAGTCATCCATTTATTTGTTTTTAAAATTAATAAATCAACAGTCGCTCCGTCTAAGCTAGGATTGCCAGCTGCAATATCTGAGGGAAATAAATTTTTTGTAAAATTTGTATCATTTTGTAAATTATTTTTTATTTGATCCAGTAATGACAATAATTGTAGATTATTTGTAATTTTTTGTTGAAATAATCCTAAATGATATTTAGTTAAAAGACTGGTAGGTAATCCTAGATTAGTATCCTCGGAAGACCCGTTTAAACTATGTTTTCTCCCTTCAATCCATTGATTTAGCGTTGCTTTAACGTTTAAGATAAATAATACTGTCTTTTCACTATATTTTTTTAAAATATTATTTGAAGATTCTTCAGTTAAATTCTTACTTTTGAATTTTTTATCGAAAAATAAATCTTCAATGTTTTTGGACAATAACAAAAGATTTGCTTGTTTAAAATCTTTCGAAATTTCTAAAGTTTTCTTTAAATCTAATACTTTCATAATTTTATGAAAAAAAATACAAATAAAATTAGAACGAGTATTTTGTGACAAAAATTGATTTTTCGCCTCAACTAATAAATTTCTCAAAAGTTTAGCTTTTAATTTACTATAAATTTCGTATTTAAAATTTTTTTGTTGTTTTAGGTTAGCTAATTTGGATATTAATAGTACATATTGATTAAAAATAACTGGGATATTACCAATACGACTAAAATCACCTCGAATGCTTTTGTTTTGTTTACTTAATAAATCAAATAATTCTGGATAACCACGCCCAAATTTAAAAACATTACTATTATCATTATGTATCTCATTCATGACATTTAATGGCATTTCTAAAAATTTATTAGATTGAATCGTTGAAGAAATCGACTCTTGCTTTGATTTTGCTTTAGAGGATATAGATTTATGTAACAACTCAATAGATACTTCATTTTTATTTAAATGACTAACATTTTGTGAACGTAATGATGACATTTTTGATAAATTCATTCGGTTTTCTGACGCAGCTAAAGTAGTCCGTTGGACTTTCTGATTGTTCAAAGACTTATCATCCTGCAGTTCTGGTAAAACATTTTTAAACAATGATTGGTCTTTTAAAATCTGTGCATAAAATCTTGTACCAAATTGACGTAAAGTTCTACTTGTTGACGTATAGACAAATTTTTCACGATAAGTCACCGGATCTTTTACACTAGATTGGGCAACATTAGAACCAGAACCTATTGTAGTGGATTTTAATTTATTATTTAAACATTTAGTGGCGATAATACGAACGAAAACACTCGTCAGCGCCTGACTTGTAAATTCTTTTTTTGATACTTCTTGATTTAAATCTGTTGAAATAGCCACATTTTCTTTGCCAGCAAAATTTAAACGTTGACGGCGTTTTAATACATTTTTTGATAACGTTTTAGCTCCATTTATTAAAATTAATGAAGATAAGGTTTTCTTTTCACTTGTCTTTTTTTGTGTAGAAATTTGAGACCCAGATCGGTTTACAAAACGACCCGTATAACGCCCAAAAATACGAGCAACGTCTAATGCATTTAATTGACGCATATTTTCTAAACGCAAATAGAAAGGATTTGCTGGATAGGCGTATAAAATTTTGTTATTTTGAGATTTTTTATAAATAATAACACGGATTTTTTTATTGATTGATTGTTTTCCTAGAAATAAAGGATGAATTACGATCATTTTCCCAAAAGCATAACTAATGACTTCTGCTTCATAACGTCCTTGTTGTTTCACTTGAACATTTAATACAGAACCAATTTTTAATGATTGAATTTTAGAATTTTTTAGTGATTCAATTCTCTGACTTTGCTCTATTTTCACTAAATCTTTTTTTGTTGAATATAAATCTTTAGTGGGGGTTGTTATACCTCTTTTACCATATTCTAAAATATTTAATAAACGCTGATAACGAGATTTCTCTCTGTCAAACTCCGTTAAAAAACGACTAACTAGTTCCATAGATCGTATTTTCGGAGCAACAGTAATAACATCTTTAGGTTCACACTGATAACTAGGTATATTGACTTTTGTTTTATTAACTAATATATGGCCATGACTTATTAATTGGCGTGCCGCTCTGATTGTTGGAGCCATATGTAATCGAAATACTATGTTATCTAAACGCATTTCTAATAAACTTAATAAAACCCGTCCTGTAGAACCTTTTGTTTTTTTAGCTTGTTGAACATATCTTACTAACTGACGTTCAGTTAAACCATAATGAAAACGTAATCTTTGTTTTAATTTTAAACGGATTAAATAATCATATTCACATGATTCATAAGGTTTCTTTTTAAAACTTTTATTGCGCCCATGCTGTCCTGGAGGAATTATTTTGCGAACACCCAAAGGGTTTGCAGGATTTAAAGGCTTAAATGAGGGCTTTTTTCGAGTTAACCCACTCAAATGTCCTAAGCGACGAGTTATTCTTAGACGAGGGCCTAAATATCTAGCCATATTTATTATTTTATAAATCTTATGAAAATCAGAGCACTCTATTCGCAAACAAAGCTAGACCGTACAATATAAAAATGAGTTCTATAAAGATAAATCCATACATTTAATTTATTAGTTCCAAAAATCAAATTGAAACTAAATAGAAGAAAAACTTTTTGACAAGTATCCCGATCTTGCTATTTTTTAATCTCATCAAAAATATAATAACAGTTATTCTCTATTAAAATTTTTTTAGATTACATTAAATTATTTTTATTTGTTTACAAAATGATTAGAACATCATTATTTTATTTTATTTTTTTCAAATAAAAAGTGAAAAATATGAATAGCAATAAAATTCATTGAAACTAAAAATTACTAACTAGCGTGAATCTTAGAGTTTTTGTTCATTTATATAAAACGTGGATTCTTTATAAGTTTTAATTCTAGCTATAATTTAATAAAATTTTTGCTCTGACTTTGTAAAACAAAAATCTTTAAGAAGCTACTTACGTCATATGATAAATGAACCGGAAAAACATGTAAAGACCGATGGAGACCATACGAAAAATAACAAAAGAATTTATAGTAAGACTATTGGTTTTAAAAAATTTGAAGCTATACACTCTTTAGTTAAAAAACATTTAAATTTTTTTGGTTTCATTTTTACTAAATGATCTCAACATATACACTAACCCATTTACGAAATACTTAAAAAAACATAAATAGAAAGCTGATATAAGCTTTACTATTTATGAAAAGTAAAGCTTATATCAGCTTTTCGCTTAAATTCTACTGAATAAATCTATCCCTGACGTTGCTTATGCTTGGGATTTACACAAATTACCAAAATTTTTCTTTTTCGACGTATCAAACGACAATTAGCACAAATTTTTTTTACTGAGGCACGCACTTTCATAATATAAAATTTTTAGTTATTTTTCGCATTAATTAGCAATGATTGAACACATTTGACACAAAAAACATGCTGCGTTTGAGAAATTTTACCAATTCAAAAGATAAGATATATAATAGACCAAAACTAATGAATTAAAACGCAAAATATTAAAAAAGACTAGATAATTTTTTCGAGTATTTTAGATAACAAGATTTATTACTTTTTTTCTTAATATATGTATAACCAACTATAAAGACTCTTTTTAATGCTGTTTATATTAGTTTCTAGGGATTTTAAAATGAAATGTAATAAATACAAACTAAAAATCTGAGCTACAAAAAAATGAAAAAAAAATCTTAAAAATTGTTACCGTTTTGATTTTTTATCGGTTTTTTTTGTATGACCTTTATAAGTCCTTGTTGGGGAAAATTCACCTAACTTATGGCCTACCATTTTATCTGTAATAAATACTGGAATATGCTCACGGCCATTATGTACAGCTATGGTATGCCCTATCATAATCGGTACTATTGTAGAACAGCGTGACCACGTTACTATTACCTTTTGAATACCTTTTGTATTTAGTTTTTCAATTTTTGTCAATAAATGATCAGCTACAAACGGGCCTTTTTTCAGAGATCGTGACATTTCCTCTACCTTCTATGAGATGTTTTATATTAATATAATACCTGAAATGAAATTTTATTAACTAAAGAAAATAAATTAAAATGACGTTATCAATAAAAAAATAGAAAAATAATTTTAAAAAATTTTATTTTAACTTAATACGTTTATTAATTTTATTTTATAGCCATTTCTAATAAAAATATTTTAAGTATAGGAATGTGGGAGTTTTTTAAAACTGATTCCACTTTGTTTTCTGATATGGCTAGAAACTTATTAATTTCATCATATTTTACAAACTAAAAAAGATGGTATTAAAAATCACTCTTAATTTTTCTAACAAGATTTTTCTAACAAGTTTTTCTTATAGAACTCAAAAAGTAAAAATAACTATACAAAAAAATAAATTTCTATAATGTTAAAAAATTTTAATAAAAAATAAAAATAGAAGCAAAAAATTATAGAAATATGTTTTGAAAAGATGCGCAATAGATCAGTTTTTGTTAATAAACTATGGTATTTACTAATAGAATAAAGGTTTTTTCATCTTAGAATAGTTTAAGTCTAAGATGAAAAAACCCTAGATATTAGAAAAATCTACTAAAAAAAACAAGAAACCAGAAATGAAAATAATGACTTCCTATAGTTAAAAATTCGTTAATGTACTGAAATAAATAATGTGCTTAAAATGCACTTAAATCTGAATTCATGGAAAATTACGCACATAAAAAACCCAGGAACATTAATTAATCGATAGGTCTCATAGAAAGAACTGGTTCATCTAAGCGATCAATACCTTTTTCAAAACCAGCAGCTGCAGCACGAGCACGACCAGCATGCCATAAATGGCCTACAAAGAAAAAGAAACCTAAACAGAAATGAGAAGTTGCTAACCAACTACGAGGTGAAACGAAATTCACTGAGTTAATTTCAGTAGCAACACCACCTACTGAATTCAAACTACCTAATGGCGCGTGAGTCATATATTCAGCAGCACGACGTTCTTGCCATGGTTGAATATCATTTTTTAATTTACTTAAATCTAAACCATTCGGACCACGTAAAGGCTCTAACCATGGGCCACGGAAATCCCAGAAACGCATTGTTTCACCACCAAAAATAATTTCACCTGTAGGTGATCTCATTAAGTATTTACCTAAACCCGTAGGACCTTGAGCTGACGCTACGTTTGCACCTAAGCGTTGGTCACGTACTAAGAAAGTAAAAGCTTGAGATTGAGAAGCTTCGGGACCTGTTGGACCATAAAATTCGCTCGGATAAGCTGTATTGTTAAACCAACCCATACAACACGCAACGAATCCCATTAAAGCAATTGCACCTAAACTATAAGATAAATAAGCTTCACCAGACCATACAAAAGCACGGCGTGTCCAAGCCCAAGGTTGAGTGAAAACATGCCATAAACCGCCAAAAATACATAATGTACCTATCCAAATATGGCCGCCGATAATATCTTCCATATTATCTACACTAACAATCCAACCATCACCACCGAATGGAGACTTTAATAAATAACCAAAAACAACAGCGGGATTAGTTGTTGGATTTGTAATAATACGTACATCACCCAGAAATGTTCAGGCGAGTCGTTAATTCGCCCCGGTTTAATATAAAAACTAGCCTGTTTTTATACGACCTGCTTTACATCACTGTAAAGATCAGACTATATCTTGACCCTTTAACTCATTCGTCAGTGTTTTTTATAAACACTGACTTAGCTAAGTCGGGCCACTGCCGTTTCGAAGTCACTTGACCTCTACTCCCTAAAAGGGATAGTCGTTAGATCCCTCTCCGAAATTTCGCTATTCTTTAAGAAAAAAACTTTTTTATTAATACTCTGTATTGCTATTTTTTATCTGATTTAGTAATGTACTTTTCTGGCGATTGGTAATTCCAATCTTTATGTTTAGAATTTTTTAATTTTCGCATAGCTTCAAAGCGATCTTTTGCTTCACCCGCAGCAACCGCTTCGCTAATTGAGGAGTAAAATTTACCATTAGCAATGATAGGTTCGTAACCATGTTTAATTTTTTCAATAATTAAATACCCAGGGTAATTGTTATATAATTTAACCCGAATCTTGTCGGCAGATTCGCCAGTAAAACGTCTAGCCTCCCCTATACTTTTGTAAACCGTGCCATTAATTTCACAAATTACTCTGTAATTTTCGGTAGTTTTTTTAACAGTTTCTGGGTGAAAATTATATACTTCGTCTGGTTTGTAAGAACGAATTACTTCCATTTCTTTTTCTAAACGAACTTCTCGGCTCTGCCATTTCGTACCAATACATATAACTATAGCTTCAAATTGATCGGCACCATAGTGATTCCAATCTTTTTGGAGCTGCGCACAGTCAGATACCCCATTTTCCAAAGTACGGGTATGTTTCGCTAACCGATCTAAGACGTTAGCAGATTCACCTATATAACGTTTATTATTTGCTTTACAAAGAATTTGGTAGAGTCCGGGGCCGTAGGCATTAAACAAGTTAAAAGGATTTACAAAATCTCTAGAATTCGTTGAAAATTCGCCGGAAACAGCACAAAAATATACCAAATATAGCAAATAAGAAGAAATTTGAGATAAAAATGTAGCAAAAAGTTTGTGACCTAATCTAAAATAGTTGTGAAAATTCCGAGCGTTGATACGGGATAATCTTAACCCTATACGTAAACCCAGGCTAAGGGTTCCCCCGTTTAAGCAGTTTTTGTTATACCCAGCTTTCACTGGGAGGTAGCAGTGAGTTATTTTTACCACCAGGAGCCCAAGTATCATAAACACCTCCAAAATATAGAGCTTTCCATACAAGAAGCCATGCACCAAACCCTAAAATTATTAAATGAAAGCCTAAAATATTCGTCATTTTATTTTTATCTTTCCAAGTATAACCAAAGAAAGGGAATGTTTCTTCCAAAGTTTCAGGACCTATTAAAGAATGATAAATACCACCAAAACCTAAAACAGCAGATGAAATTAAATGTAATACACCTGAAACAAAGTACGGGAAAGTATCAATAATTTCGCCACCTGGACCTACACCATAGCCTAAAGTAGCTAAATGAGGTAAAAGGATAAGACCTTGTTCATACATAGGTTTTTCTGGTACAAAGTGAGCTACTTCAAATAGATTCATAGCACCTGCCCAGAAAACAATTAAACCTGCGTGTGCTACATGAGCACCTAAAAGTCGTCCTGAAAGATTAATTAATCGAGCATTACCAGCCCACCAAGCAAAACCAGTGGATTCTTGATCTCGACCACCGATAGACAGTGTACCGTTATATAGGGTTTCCATGCAAAATCTCCTTTATACTTAAATTTCGAAGGCTATCAAAAAAGCTCTCCACCACAAAAAAATTCCCTCATAAAACTAATTTACGTATAAAGTACTTTAGTACTTAGTACGTATGCTTTTAAAAGGCATATATATGCCTTTTAAAAACTTATTTTAATCCATGTTAAAAGTTTGATTAAAATAAAATGCAGTGTTTCAAAAAAAATATTAAAAAAATTTAATAACTCAATTAGAAAACAATTACTATTTCTAAAAAACTAGCATTTGAATAATCGGGCTTTTTTTTTTATGGATTTCATATGAAAAATTGTAATATCAAACTTAATTAAATAAAAAAGAAAAAATAATCAATTGTTTTATCTATTAAAATGGTACATAGCAGATATGTTTTCTATCTTAGAATAAAAATATCATTTTAAAAATATAGATAAACTTAATTTTGACAAACTTGTTTGAAAAAATAATAATATATTCTAGAAAAATCTAGCATTTAAAATATGAGACTACTATCTTTACTTTAGTATACGTGTATAACTAAGAAAACAAATAAGTCCCATTATTTTCTGATTTATTATTAAATGCCATTTATCCTAATTATTCAAACGCACTAAGTCAATTTTGTTGGTTTCACTAAAAGTCTAACAGCAAAAATAAAAGATAAAATTTAGCCTATTTTTTTTTTAACTCATTTCCTTGGTTGTATTTTTCAATTACGAGCTTCCCGTTCTTAATTCATTCTGATTTCGATTTTAAATGCGAAAACAGTAGGTCTTGCGTACCTTTAAAAACTTGTTTTAACTTTTTCACATATTATTAGGCTTTACGGTATTATTCTATTGTTTAAATATCTCTAAAAACAATATAGATTTACTGATTAATATATAAATGGCATGCTTAGGTTCCCGTACCAATTTCTTGTACAAGTAAGCCATTAATTGCTTATAGTAATTTTCCAACTCGCACGAAAGCAGCAAGAATGTCAGTATCTTTAACGATATAGTCTGGTGTATAATAAGGGCAGGTAGGTTAGATTTTCGATCTTCCCCCCTAAAGATCCGTACTTGCCGCGTAAACAGCATACGGCTCAAACATATCCGAAAAAATTATTTAGTAGATATGTTGACTCACGTTAGTTAATTCTATATATAAACATACACTATCAATACGTACTCACTTCACTATATAAAACAAGTTAACGTTTGATTCTCTTTTAGTGCTTAAATACTTTATGAGTCTCCTATTCCATATTTAGACTTAACGATTTATAATTTAAGCAAATTGAACAGACTTACTTTAGTCACATTCTCTAAAAACAAAAAAATTACAATTGGAAACACTTTAAATAGCAGTTGTTGTCTAGAAAAAAACTGTTATGAATACCATACACTGTTTAAAACATAAGAGTTACTAATTATAAAAGAATAAGAATAGTTGATTTAATTAACAGATATACTCTTTTCTTTAAAAGTTACTTTAAATATCGCAAAAAAGGTTTTTTATATTTATAAACGATAGCTTTTACTCCTCTTCTACTTAATTTAAAACTAATATGTTTCTAAAATGTTAATAAACAGCTGGATAGCCGTCCAGAGTAAAATAGTATTTTAACTGCCTCGCGTGCTAAACAAAAGTTGTTTTTTTGAAATTACTTTTCTATAAAAAAGTAAAAGCCTATAGGATAAAATCGTTTGCATAAAATTAGTTACGGAGGTTAGCAATTCTTTTGTATTACTTAAGAATCGAAGCAAGATACGATTAAAATATGTTGCTTTATTCTTTTATTCTTATATCAAAATTTTTTTTTAATGATATATATATATACATATATATCGTTCTCAAGTCCTATTGGTTTTATAAAAACAGTTATTTTTATTTTATTAAATAAACTGAAAAAATCAAAAATATAAATATAATCTCTATGATATTAATTGAGCAAGGAGGGATTCGAACCCCCGACTCCGTGGTTCGTAGCCACGTGCTCTAGTCCACTGAGCTACATGCCCTTTTTATTTAGTAGATATATTATACCTATTTTTCTAATAGTTACAATATTATTATTTTATTATTACTATATAATAACCTTTTATGTTAAATAAAGACTCGAAGTATCCTCATTTAAAACACTTTAGTTTTAAAATATAAAACAGATTATTACTAAAAACTCAATACTGCCGACTTTTCCCTCGTTTTTTTTTTTTAACTCCTCAGGTAGGACTTGAACCTACGACCAATCGGTTAACAGCCGACCGCTCTACCACTGAGCTACTAAGGATATCTTGTTAGCATGCTTAATGGTAAATATTGTATCATATTATAATATTAATTTCAAATTGAAAATTGGGCGGCGACATATCTTTTATTTCTGATAAAAGTAATATATTATAAAAGCGGATGACGCGATTCGAACGCGCGACATTGGACTTGGAAGGACCACGCTCTACCAACTGAGCTACATCCGCTTTACTATTCATTATATAATAGAAAAAAAATATTCAATAAATTTTTTTCTATCATTTTAATTTTAACTAAATTTCAAAATTAACATTAAATTAAAGCAAGGCTTCCATTAAATGTTGCAAGAAAAGGGCTAAATAAACAGTGAGTTTAGCCCCTTTCTTGCAACATTTAAAACTTCAAAAAATGAATTTTATTTTCAATCTCATAATAAATTTCCATTCAATTGTGAATAATAATAATAATAAATTCGCTAAATTAAATCATATAAAGCTAAATAAAAAAGTTTTATTAAGTTCTACTAAAGAGTTGACTTTTTTTATAAATTTATAATTAATAAATTATTAAACTTTCTTTTTACATTTTTATAAAATGAATAAGAATTCCATTTATTTTACGCCCTACCAGTCATTTTTAACCAATTCTGGGCTTCTATATAATTAGTAGGGGCTAATCGAATAGCTTCTTTCCAGTAATCAGCAGCTTTATCAAAAAGAAGACTAGAGATTTCAGCTTGACCTTTTTCTATCGCTTGCTCACCTCGATAATGATAAATAACTGCTATATTATTTAAAGCACTAGGAAGAGAGGGATTTCTTTCTAATGCTTGATAATAATATTCTAATGCTCGGGCATGTTCTCCATTACTAGTATGAATCAATCCGATATTATATAAAATATAACTTCGGTCATAAGCATCTACTTCTAAACGCATAGCTTCATAATAATTTTGAAGTGCTTCAGCATATTCACCTTCAGATTGAGCGGACATACCATCTCGATAATATGCGAATGCCTGCTTTTCTCTTTGTGAAGTGGGTAAAACTTTTAATAGAATATCAGCGATAACAGTAAATGTTTTGTCAATAAAATTATCATTTCTTTGGGATCTAGGCATTAAATATTTTTCTCGTATTTTTTTATCACTATTAAAATAATAAAAAGAAATAAGCTGACAGTTTAATCTGTGAAAAAGAAAACAAAAAAAAATTATATATTAAAAGCATTTTAGCAAAGAATTTTATTATAATCAACTAAATTAAAATGAAAAAAAGAAAAAAAATGCATTTAACTCAATAATAGATAAAAACTTAATTTAATTCCACTTTATATAGAATGTTTTTTTAAAATATCACACATCCCCACAAAAAATAGACTATTTTTTGTGGGGATGTGTGATCAAACCCTTATCTCACAACTTTATTTTTTTTGTTGCTATTCAAAATTATAATGATATTTCTTTATAAAAAACAATAAAATCCGATAATTATTTGTTGAGTTTTTTTAAGCATTTCTCGCACATTTTAGTAGGAAAAAATAGTTGGAGAACTTTTTGAAATTTACACTGTGTCTGAAACTCACTAAATGCGTCTTATAACGAATTTATTAAATTTAAAGTAAAATTGATTTTAATGGCCTACTTTAAATTTAATAACGAAAAAAATAATACACGTCCTGGTGTGGTTTGAATATATTGAACTTTTAAATCTCCCGTATTATATAAATATCGAGAAAACTGATTAAAAATCTGCCTATATTGACCGTTTTTATTTAATTGAATTTCTAACAATTTTTCAGCTGACATATCGGTTTCAAAATTCTGATTCCATTTTAACCAAATATTAGAATGTAAGTGGATTTTGTGACACTGATAAGATTGAACAACTTCTTCCATACTATTATAAAAATAATTATGAGTTTTAAATAAAGAATGACCTCGACCCATTTCAAGATATAATTTCGGGTTTTTAACGGTTAAATAATAAGACCCTAAAACCATATCTTGACTAGGTACCAGCATGGGTTCACCAGTAGCAGCTGAAAGTAAATGATTTCTAGCTAACATAATTTTCCAAGCTTCTACCTTCGCTTCCACTGTGATAGGCACATGAACTGCCATTTGATCGCCATCGAAATCAGCGTTAAATGCTGGACATACCAAAGGATGTAATAGAATAGCACGCCCGTGCACTAATTTTGGTTGAAAAGACTGAAAACCTAACCTATGCAAAGTCGGTGCACGATTTAACAAAACTGGATTTTCACGCATAACCTTTGTTAAAAAATGCCAAGTCTGATTTGGTTCATTTTGAATTATTTTTTTAGCTCCTAATATAGTACTGGCTTTTCCGCTTTTAAAAATTTTTTGAATTAAAAAAGGCATAAATAACTCTAAAGCCATTTCTTTAGGTAATCCACATTCATGTAAACGTAACCTAGGCCCTACTACAATAACCGATCTTCCAGAATAATCTACCCGTTTTCCTAATAAATTTTGACGAAAACGACCTTTTTTACCTTTTAATAACTCTGTTAATGATTTTAATGGTCTACCACGATTATCGGTTTCTGCACTACCCTTTCCTTTCCCATTATCAATCAAATTATCTACCGCTTCTTGTAATAATCGATAGGCAAATTTCATTTGAGGGGAATTAGAACTCGCGGAATCTTTTAAAAACCTTTTAAGCCTTTCATTACGAAATATTACTTTTTGATAAAGTCGATTCAAATCAGAAGCAGCTACTTGATTTTGAATTTGAATAATAGGTCTTAAATCAGGAGGTAACACAGGAAGAAACGATAAAACCATCCATTCTGGTCGAGATTCTTTTAAAACAGCTCTTAAATTATTTATTTTTAAATATTGACTCAAATTAGAATTAGGCAAAGAATCCTTGTGAGAGAGAGATCTCTTTAATAAATCAGTAATGGTTATTTGTGATGGCTTTTTCACATTAACTAAAAAGTTATTTAAAGTATTCAAAGAAACAGAACTTTTGTCCTCTTTTATGTATGAATCGACTAAAAAACTTGAATTAGAAGGAGACTTCACTAGATTAAAATTTTGTTTTTCTACTTCCAACTTTTTATTATTTTCTAAAGAAATTGTTTTTTTATGCAACGTGTCATCATTATTTTTTAATAATTTAAAAAAATTTTCTGTAAATTTATAACTAACACTTCGTATATATTTTAAGCGCCTTAATAAAAAAGTACGTTTTTGACGTAAGGTTCGAGATTCTGTATTATTAGAACTCTTTACTAATAAACCATTTACTATTCGAATTTGTTTCGTTATTTGTTGAATTATTTTCTTAGACTCAGTAGGGTTAAATTCGGCTAATAGCTTTTGAATGAGACCTCCGCCTATTACGGGTGGCGGTTCTCTAAATACGGCTGATTTCATTAAACGATGCCCATAAACACCTATAGATACATCATAAGGATTATCCGGCACATTTATATAATTTAAAAAAGTGTGTAATTCCATTTCAATATTCCATGAATAACGATGAGATATACAATAAATATTATTGAAAAGAAATTCTGACCATCTGCACTCTTTAGAATTTATAACATTCGGTAAACTAGAAGTAAACGCTTTAAAAACGGTTAATTTTTTTTCAATTAACGAATTTAAACTTGATTTTATGGAAACTGGTTTATGTGTCTTTATTTCAATAAAATTCAGTTCATTTACATATAAACTAAGAATCTCTTTGATTATTTTAGTGATAACTTTTTTTGAAATTTTTTTAATACCAAAAAGACTTCTACTCGACTTATTATTGTTTAAAGAAATATAAAATGGAGTTGAGAAAATAAAATTACAAAAATTCAATATAGGCTCAACAGAAGCTTTTAGCACTTTTATTCTAAATACAGTCTTATTTAAAGCGATCACATTTAAATTGTTAAATAAACAGTTTTTTAGATTCATTATACTCCTAGACCATTTATATTTTTTATTGTTAAGTAAATTTTTTTTATAAAAAGATACAAATTGTAAATTAGCATTTTTATAAGCCTTAAAATTAAATAAATCACTTTCAGAACAAAAATTTATATTTAATAAATAATTTCTAGACATAAGAAAAAATTTATTTAAATTTGTTTTTAAAGGAATAGTCAGCTGCTTTAAAGATCTTTGTTTCATAAAATTGTGACTCAAAAATGAACTTTGATCTATTTGATAAAAACTCTTTTTTTGTAGTTTTGAGAAATTTAATAGTTTTTTTAACTGAACTAATTTCCAAAGATCTATTTGCGATTTTTTTTGTAACTTACAAAAACTTAAAATTTTTGAATACCAATGATAATGATCGAAATTGATCTTATTATTCGAATCAGACTTATCCTTTTTAATTTCATTAATATATTCGAAATTTGTATTTAAAAGTAACAATTTTTTTTCAAAAAAATTTCGAAAATGGTATGATTTTACTAATGTAGTGCTTAAAAGACATTGTAAAATGTCAAGTTTTAATATTTTTATCCAATTTTTCCAATTAGAGATCGAAAAACGATGAAAGAAATTCTTTTTAAAAAAACTCAACACATCCAGTGAAAACAAACCACTAACTGAACTCAACCTAAATAACCCTTTTTTAAAAATATTAGCTTCTAGCAAAGTAGATATTTTATTTTCAGAATTTAATACTAAATTAAAACAATACACAAATTTTGTTTTAATAGCTAATTCGCGTTTTATATTGAATTTTTCAAAAAAAATCCCTTGTTTTTTCAAATTATAATTAATATTGTTCAAACTATATTTATAAAGAAAATATAATTTTTGATGTTTTATTTCAAAATTACTTGGCTGTTTTTTTACTTTATTAATATTATTTTTTGCAAAAAAATTTGTAATTAATAAAATACGCAAAATAATCTTATTTAATTCAACAATTAAAACTTCCGTAAAAATTGACCGAGTACTCTCATTACTATTATCTCTAGACTCCAATTTTTCGGCTGTTTCATAAGGAATTTTTGCCAATATTATAGACTTATAAAATTTAATGATTAAAATTGATAAAGGTATATATACTGAAGGTTGATTCTTAGATGAAATATTTCTTCCAGATAAGAAAAATGCTGAACATAAGTTTTTTCTTTTTTGTACAAATTTTTTTTGAATTTTTATATTTGAAATAACTTTGTTATTTACAAAAGAACCATATTCTCGACCAAAATCCTTGTGTTTTATAACCTCTATAAATTTTTTAGATCCAAAATACTTATTTTTTCTAATTAGTAATATTTCTGAAATTGTTAAGTTTAATGCAATTTTATTGCTTTTCTGTGATTCCGGCCATTTTTTTTCCGTTATTTTACGTATTTTTAAATTATTAATTTTATTAATAGGCGAAAATTGATCTAACTGCAATTTTTTATTTAAGCTAAAGGATTGTGATGTTGCTCTTTCAGGTAGACCATTATGTTGCTTAAAAAGAAATTGGATCTTTTTTTGACAAAGTTTTGAGGTTTTAAAAATTTCTTCAAAAAAAAGATCTAAGCATCTCTCAAAATTTCCAATGTAGTTTGATGGCTTTTGTTGTATTAAATGCATTTTATCAATAAAAATATTTAATCCTTTTTCGTCACTTTGAATTAAAAAGCATAATTTTTTAAAAAAATAATATTTTTGAATTAATTTTAATAATCGATCAAATAAAACCTCTCGTTGATATAAAAAATTTTTTAAAGAATTTTTATTTAAAAAATTTTTATTTTTTAAAAATTTTGAAATACGGGATTTATTCTTTAAATAATTTTGAATTGAAAATTTCAAAAAAAAATTTAATATTAAAATTGCTTTTTCTATTTTTAAACTAAATGTTAATTTCATATTATTCGGATTTTTAGACAAAAATAATTGTTCTTTATACCAATAGTTTAATTGTTTATAAATATTTGACAAAACCGTCATTGAATTTCTTCTTAAAATAGGAAAAACTTGCGTTGAGTTTTCTTGATAAAGTATTCCCTTCTTTTTAGGAGAAAGCTCTTGTAACTGTGTTAAATTCGAGCTTTTAGGCAATTGTTTTCTTAAAAAATTTTGAGTTGTACATGACTCTACTAAACTTTTAGATAAATCTTTAATTAAATTTACAAACAATAATTTATTATTAAAAATTATATTTAAATTATTTTTAGTAACAAAATTTTGAAGTTTGATAATCTTTTGAAAGATTTTCCAACAATTCATTTCAATTCTTATTTTTCTAATTAAAGCTAATAATAATTTTTTTTTCTGTTTGATTAAAACATTTAAACTGAAAATACTACGGTTTTGCTTTGAAAAATTATTAAAAGAATTTAGTATTTTTTTAAAAAAATACTGGGTTACCAATAAGAATAATTTAAAACTAATACGATTAAAACAAAAATTGAATCTTAAGGCTCTCAAATAAAATCTTTTCTGTAAATAACCCTTATTATGAGGATTAACAGTCAAATTTAAAAATTGATTATTTAGTTTATTTTTTTTTTTTTCACTATTTAAGTAAATTTTTTTCTTTAAAAATTTAACTTTTTTAGAAGTGTTAAAATCATAGAATCTTATACTGTTTGATAATTTTTTATTTTGTATTAAAAATTTCATATTTCTTTTTAAAAATAATTTATTCGTATATAATTTATAAATTAAATCATTGCAATTTTTAAAATGTTTGCTAGATTCAAGTTTTGCAATTTTATAAGCAAAATCCCAAAAAATCTTCCAAGAAAAAACAAGAATAAATTTTTTGTTTGTTAAATTTAATTGCATAAACGATTTTATATTGTTGAATAATGGATATTCACCTAATTCATCTTTAAAATGGAGATCTAAATAACTTTTAGATAACCCATTGCTAATATTTTGGATCACTATCTTTTCATACTGGTCTTGATTTGAAAAGGTTATAGGTAAAGAATTTAATTGAATTATCTTTTTCAAATCAAAACTATGCAAACTCTCTTTATGCTGCTTTTCCATTTGAACAGATTTCAAAAAATAAGTCCAATTTTTTGCAAAATTATATTTTTTTTTTAGTCTTATTGATTCTAGTGATCTCACAGTAGTCACACTTATATTTTGATTGATTCCATGCCAAGAATAAATTTCAAAGTAAAAATTATTTAATAAACAATACTTTGTTGAATTAGAATAAACCATATGTTTATAAATTTTTTTATTAAAATTTATTATATTTTTTAAATTATAAATGCATTTTTTTGCTATTTGCGTTTTATGCCGATTTTTTTTAATAAAATCCGTATTTTTTCTATTCTTTTTTAAATTTATATTATTTAAATGTTGATTTCTCATTAGAAAAAATTCAGAAAATGGAAAAAATTTACCCGATTTAGTCCTTAAAATATTAGAAGAAATACTGGTTTGAATACTGAAAAAACGCCACCAAAAATCATAACTAATTTTTGAATTTTTAAAATGATTTAAATAAGAATTAATTATTTTTGGTTGTGTAATCGAAAAATTTAATTTTGTTAACTTTATAAAATTATTATTTTTTAAAAATGACTCTTTTATTGTTTGCCTAATTAAACCATTTTGCAATTCTCTATTATCTGAAATTAAAAAAGACTGCTTTGATAAACCTTTAAATGACGACCATTGCCGAACTTCATGTCGACCGGGTTTCCAAGCATTATCTATTGTTAAAGTTTCTGCACAATAAGTTATTGCTTCAACATCTTTTCTTTTCATATCGAGCATGACAGCAATAAAACTTGGACTTGATTTTAAATACCATAAATGAGTAACCGGGGATACTAATCTTATATAACCTAATTGATATCGACGTTTTAACGACCAAGTATATTCTACATTACATTTACTACAAAATTGTCGATTATTACGGTGAACTATACGACTAACCGGTTTTTCTTTTTGAATGCCACATGAACACTGAAAATCTTTAGTAGGGCCAAAAATGCGTTCACAGAATAATCCGCCTTTTAATGGTTTTAAAGTTTTATGGTGCAAGGTATTGGCATTATAAACTTGACCTAAAATAGTCCCATCAGGTAATTTTGTTTCAGCCCAATTACGTACTTTATCTGGTGAAGCTAAACCGATTGTAATTAATTTAATTTCATCAAATCTGGACGCGTTTTGGAATGTTGCATAATTATTAATAGTCGAAAAATCTTTATGTTTATTGGATTCGGTGCTGATTTTAGTATTTAAATTATTTACTAAATTATTTTTGAACATATACTGTTTAACATAATTTTGTCTTAAGATATTATTTAGAAATTCAAAGTAGAAAATTTTAAACAAATGGTTATATTTAATTCAAAATAAGATAATAAAAATTTAAAGATTATCAATAAATATATATCAAAAATTTAGTAGAAAGATCAGTCCAAAAAATTTTAGTTTTGAATAAAATTTTTTAAGGCACTACAACATTTTTTATTTTAAATAATTTTAGATAAATATTTCCATTAAATACAAATTTTTCTTTTCTTTCTATAATCCTATAGTACTAGTTTATTTTTTTAATTCAATAAAATATTAAAATTTTAATTCTATTTGTTTGAGTCTATTAAAATGCTAGACCAACATCTCGTATTACTTAATACTTGAATAACATAATAAATAAATATAAAACAGAGAAATAATATTTATTTAAAAGATTTTGTAACTTATATAAGAATTAGGATTTTTTACTTAAAATATATATATATATATTCTAATAATAAAAAAACTCTAAACCAATACAATAATCTAGAAAAAGATTAAATTGAACAAAAAAGAAACTAAAAAAGAACCCAGAAATTTTTAATACATCACTTTTCATAAATTTTAAAAAAGTTATTGATATTTTTAATTCACTATAAAACGCGTTAATTGATCTTGCTAGCATTCATTACTTTATGCTCAGATAAACAAAATTATCTTTAACTTAAGCTCTCGAAAACAAAAACTACTTTAATCTATTCTTTCATCAATAAAAAGGCGAACGACGGGGTTCGAACCCGCGCATGATGGAACCACAACCCATTGCCTTACCACTTGGCTACGCCCGCCATTATATATTTAAACTAAATATTAACTCATAAACAAAATTATTTTCTATAATAAACAATTAAATTTGAATGCATATATTTTAACCTTATTTTTATAACTAAAAAATCATTGTTTACTAGATAATACTTAACTAAGACAATTACTATAGCCTAAAGTTTTTTATTTTCGCTTGCTTTTTTAAGATTAAAAAAAAAGTTTAGAGGAATAATACGAAATTGACCTAATTGCCCTCACGCCTTTTTTTTTACTTATTAAAAATATTAAATATAACAATTATTATAATACAAATATTATTGCTAAAAATTATATAATTGTATATAATAGAGAAGAGAACACATAAATAGGCCCATAACTCAGTTGGTAGAGTGATTGCCTTACAAGCAATAGGTCATCGGTTCGAGTCCGGTTGGGCCTATATTCATTTTTTCTTAATAAATAAATTGCTTTAGTCATTTTATTTATTTATTATATAGTGATCATAATAGTTCTATCCGTAATTACTTAGAATAAACTATTATGACACTAGTTTTGTCTCTATTCTCTACATTGTTAATTTTATATTATAGAAAAATTTCTTTATAGACTTTTTGAGCACTCTTGGCCGAGCGGTTTAGGCAATCGACTCATAATCGATTTAAGGTAGGTTCAACTCCTATAGAGTGTAATTTTCAGAGGAATAAATAGATATGTATTTCAGAAATAAATTAACTAATAATGTAACCTGATTTTTTAATTGAATAAAAAAAATTTACAAGTATTCAAAAACAAAGTACAAATAAATCTTATTTTGTTTTCTAAAAATATAAACCCTAACTATATATATATATATATATATCTCTTTTGCTTTGTAACTTTCTTATTTTAGTTTCGAAAAACATTTGTTGCGTTAATCTATTTGTTGCAACATTAACTATTATTGTTTTGTTCCAAATTAAGATAATTTAGATATCACTAAATACAGTAGATAGTTCTATATTACTCAAGTTATTCTTTTATACACATGAGAACTCCGAAATTGACAGAAAATAAAGTAAATTTTTTTAATTTTAATTGGTAAAGATTCTTTCAAATGTATTTTTAAACTAAATTCATTGCAACAGATTTCGTAAAGTACATTCTTTGATTTCCTTGTTTGGTGGATCATCATAGCTATTTGTACAATATAAAATCTACACTATTTTATACAAATCATCTTCCGACTATACTTATTTCTTTTTCAATAAAATTAATCTATTGGATTCTCTAATATAGATTATATTATATTCTATATTGTATTTTGTAATTTAATTATAAGCTGGTTCTATTTAGCATTACGTAGTGTGTAGTTTTCTATATATATATATATTCTCTAGCTAAAGCAGCTAGTCTCGCTTTACTTACGTACGAGGTATTCTTAGGTATTACATCTATAGATATAGATAGATATAAATAGATATATATCTATCTATATCTAATTAGCTTGTCTAAGCTAGTTTCACGTAACTGTACACTTTCGCCTATTTTAGATATCTCTATATATACACATTTATGTTTTTTTTTATAGATAAATCTTTGAATTCCTTAAAAACTCCTAATACGTAAGGATTAAAATGCAAAGATCATACGTATCAACAATTGTTTTATAATATATATATTCTTTAGGCACCGTAAGGGTTTATAAACAAAATCTAAAAAATATATTATAAATTTTAGATATATTTTCCAAAATTCTGGCAGAAAAATCTTTGCATTTTTAATATTTTAACTTCTTATTCTATTTATAAATCTGTCTAAATTTTATAGAAAATGTAATTAAATATTGCAAAATCAACGAAATCTTCGGATTTAGTCACTTGCAAATTTCGTATTATTAAATTAAAAAGTAGCTTTTTTCTTTAAAAATCTTTTATAAAATTTAAATCATTTTAATTTTTATATATTGAATAAAACACCTCAATTTAAATCCTTAATGGTTTACTGTATAACCCCTTAAAATTAAGGGGTTATATTAAAGATTTAATAAACTTGTTTGGCTGGGGCAGGATTCGAACCTGCGACCTTAGGGTTATGAGCCCCACAAGCTACCAGACTGCTCTACCCAGCGATATTTTCTGAATATATGACCATTATATCATAATAAATCAAAAGATTTATAAATGAAAAGAGTATCAATTTATAATAAAAAATTAGCTCGGTTTATCATGAACAAATATAAAAAACTTTATTTTTATTAAGATCTCTTAGTATTCGTTTAATCATCATTAAATAGCCTGCTATCGGAATCGAACCGATAACTTTCGGTTTACAAAACCGATACTCTACCGATTGAGTTAAGCAGGCTTTGTTTTTTATTTATTAAAAAATTATAACAAAGTAATAAATAAAAAACAAAAATAAAAAAAAAAGAGTTTTTATGTTATTTGAATGAATCGAGAAAACATAATTATCTTTACCCCAATTTTATATAATATAAAAAAATAAGTCAGTTTTTATGAAATCAACGTTTATAAAATATAAAGTAATATTTATAAAACTATTAGAAACAGGCTCATATCCCGTTTTTATTTCGGCCGAAAATTTCAACAATATATTCTCAGCTTTTTTTAAACCCACGCCCTGTAGGATTTGAACCCACGACATCCGGTTTTGGAAACCGGCGTTCTACCCCTGAACTAAAAGCGTCTGACTCCTTTCAATTAAAACTAGTAAATGTCTAAACAAAGTTTCGTTTAATTTAAAAACGTAGATTATTAAATTGAATTATATAAATATCAGTCACTGTTATATATTTATTAACTAATAATAAAAAATTGTAACTTTTTTTTAACCGTAACTCTTTCTATTATTTTTTGAGTTTTTATAGAAACGTAAACTCAGTTAAGACAATAAGCATTTATTCTTATTCTATTTTGCTTTTTGATATCACTTAAATTTTAACTAATAAAAAAGATTATAACAAGAGTTTTTTTAAAATGATAATTATTTTAATATTTAAAAACAAAAACTTACAACAAATTAACAGATATTTTAAACTTGGTAGTCTCCAAAAATTTAAATATAAAAACAAAATAAAAATTCTCCTGCTTAAATACCTCCCCACAAAAGTGGGGAGAAATTTTTTAATGCATAAAAGCTTTCGCTTTTATTGTTAAGTATAAATTAAGCTTCTACTGAAGGAGCTTCAACAGCAGCTAAATCTAAAGGGAAGTTGTGAGCGTTACGCTCGTGCATTACTTCCATACCTAAGTTAGCACGGTTGATAATATCAGCCCAAGTGTTAACAACACGACCTTGAGAATCAACTACTGATTGGTTAAAGTTTAAACCATTTAAGTTGAAAGCCATTGTAGATAAACCTAAAGCTGTGAACCAAATACCAATAACTGGCCATGCAGCTAAGAAGAAGTGTAATGAGCGAGAGTTGTTGAATGAAGCATATTGGAAGATTAAACGACCAAAGTAACCGTGAGCAGCTACGATGTTGTATGTTTCTTCTTCTTGACCGAAACGGTAACCAGCATTTGTAGATACAGCTTCAGTTGTTTCACGGATTAATGATGAAGTTACTAATGAACCGTGCATAGCTGAAAATAATGAACCACCAAATACACCAGCAACACCTAACATGTGGAATGGGTGCATTAAAATGTTATGCTCAGCTTGGAATACGATCATGAAGTTGAAAGTACCTGAAATACCTAAAGGCATACCATCAGAGAAAGAACCTTGACCGATAGGGTAGATAATGAATACAGCAGTAGCAGCTGCAACTGGAGCTGAATAAGCTACAGCAATCCAAGGACGCATACCTAAACGGTAAGATAATTCCCACTCACGACCCATATAACAACAAATACCAATGAAGAAATGGCATACGATTAATTGGTATGGACCACCGTTATATAACCACTCGTCTAATGAAGCTGCTTCCCACATAGGGTAGAAATGCAGACCAATAGCGTTTGAAGTTGGGATTACAGCACCAGAAATGATGTTGTTACCATATAATAAAGAACCTGAAACTGGCTCACGGATACCATCAATATCTACAGGAGGTGCAGCTACGAAAGCAATAATGAATACTGAAGTAGCAGTTAATAATGTAGGGATCATTAGAACACCAAACCAACCGATGTATAAACGGTTTTCAGTTGATACAACCCACTCACAAAAACGGCTCCATAAGCTTTTAACTTCTGACTTTTCTAAAATAGCTGTCATAATAATTACCTTCTTTAATTTTATTAAAATTTCCCCGTCAAGCTTCAATCAACACAATGGTCTCTAATTGTTTATTTTTCTATTTGATAAATAACTTTTTTTTATACATATACAGTTTATAATCTAAAAATGCACTATAAGGATTCTTCATTTTAAAAACATATGACACGGTTTAACTTTACGTTGAAAGTAAAAGAAACTTGTTACAAACAAATATAACAAAAATTAAAAGAAAAACAATAAAAAAAACCTTTTCCAATAAAATTCAGAACGACACACCCTGTTTTTGATAATTCAGTCAGTTGCTCATTATTTTTTTACTTGTTTAACAAGATTCTGAAAATCTATTTTAAATTCCTGAATTCTTAATTAGTCAAATTTATTGATTTTAATTTATAGAATTAAAAAATAGACTTCCTTTTATATGCTTTTTAAAAAGCAATTTTATCGAGATACTAATAAAATTAGTAAAAAAGAATGCCTCCGGTCGGATTCGAACCGACACGCCTTTCAGCACTGGTTCCTAAAACCAGGATGTCTACCAGTTCCATCACGAAGGCATTAATGTTATAATAAATTTATATTTATTAAAAATATAAATTTATTATAACATTATCTTAATATATAATGTTATTTATTTTTTGTCTATTAGTGTCGGGATTTCTAAAACATTAAAAACTCTTATCCATAAGCATCCCAATCCTTTCATCAAATCAATAATTTATTTAAATAGAAAATTTTAACAATAAAAAAATCTACTCTATATGTCATCAAAAAAACGGAAGGTCGTTTAAAATCTCATTCGTGATTATTTATTCTTCGTTGACAATCTTAAATAATTTTAATAGAATTATTAAAATTATTTAAGATTGTAGATTATTTAATAAAATATGTTATAGTTGTTTAATCCTAAAAATATCTTAACAAAACTAGTAACTAAGTACAAGGCGGCATAGCTAAGTGGTACAGCCGTGGATTGCAAATCCTCTATTCTCCAGTTCGAGTCTGGATGCCGCCTATATTATTGAAAAAATCTCAATTTATTTCTACTACATTTATGTGTCGTTTTTTTATTATAGCGACATTATCTACTTCTTATTTATTGGGTCGAGCAGGATTTGAACCAGCGTAGGCGTAGCCAACGGATTTACAATCCGCCCCCATTAACCACTCGGGCATCGACCCTTTTTTATTACCACATTTATTATACCTTAATTAAATAGAAAAAACAAAAATGTAAGATAAAAGTAATCAAAGCTTTTTACTAAAAAATTTATAAGGGTTTAGATACAAAAATTAAAAAAAAATTATAAACTAAGTATTCTCATTTTTAACGTCCCAGGAGGGATTCGAACCCACGACTTATCGCTTAGAAGGCGATTGTTCTAGTCCACTGAACTACTAAGACTGCATTTTTATTGATTTATCAATATATCAATATAGTATATAAAAAACAACAGATGATGTCTAGTCTTTATTCATTAAGGAAACTATACTCACATATAATTATATGAATTAAATTTTCATTTGATTATAAATGAAAATATGTAATCGATTTAAATAGGTATAAATAGATCTATTATATATAAAGAGAATCGATATTTTTAGATTTAACTTTTATTGGGTTACCTGGGGCTCGAACCCAGAACTTATCGGTTAAAAGCCGAGTACTCTACCATTGAGTTAGTAACCCTTTTTTTTTAATACACGCAGTATTTTACTATTTATTTGTTTTTTTGGCAACTTTTATTTAAGAAAATTTTTTCAGTCTTGAAATAATAATAATAATATAATGATAAACATTTTGTACTTCATATTTTTAAAATATTGTGTTTTTAAAAATTTTTTTTACTGGAAAAATTGTAAAACGGAAACATTAAAGCTGAATAAATTAAACAAACCCGAGAAATCAAAAATCTAAAAAGCTATTTCAACTATTATCTGTCAAAATGCTTTTATAAAAAAATAAAAGTAATTAAGAAGCAAATACTCTTTTTTTTCTCTCTTTGTATGAAAAAAAAAAATAAGAGTATGTAATATTTAACTCTTTAATCATTTTAAATTTTAAAAATTGTACCCCCAGGGGAATTCGAATCCCCGTTTCCTCCGTGAAAGGGAGATGTCCTAGGCCTCTAGACGATGGGGGCGATATCTATATATATGCGTAAGTCAGCTTTGCACTAAATTAAATTTTATTTTTTTATTTGAATCTTACTATATAGTAAAATATTTTGTCTTTATTGTCAATTAATCCTCAAAAATTTAGCGAACATTATAAATAATATTTCTCATATTAAAAAGTCATATAATTGATAAAAAATGAATTTATACATTTTATTTAGTTGAGTGATATTCAAAAATAACAAAATAACTTTATAAAAACTAATAAAATTCAAAATAAATTAATTTTATTAGTTTTTACTATAAACCTTAAAAAATCTTAAAATACTCATAAAAAGCCTTCTACCGGATTTGAACCGGCGACTTTTTGCTTACCATGCAAATACTCTACCTCTGAGTTAAGAAGGCTATTAGAAGTTTAATGGGAAAATTTCGAATAAATCTCTCTTAATTAATAGGTCTCTCGGTCGATTAAATAACCGTTTTTTCTGATAATTTTGATTAAATTTCCGATCATCTTTAAACTTTAGTATATCCTAATAGAATATTTAAGACTTAAATAGGCATATATAAATATATATATATATATATATTTATATTTAACTAAATCTGGTGCTTAAACGGTAATAATCTTAAAAAACTATAAAATGACAAAAAATAACTTATTAATCAAATCAATTTATTAAACAGGTTTTAACTTTTTATTTTTAGAAAATGTTAAAAAAATAAATTTATTTACTTAATTAATTTTCCTGGATATTTATAAGTCCTTGAAAAACTCTCTTTTATTTTGAATTAAAACCACCCTAGTAAAAAGTAGGGTGGTTTTAATAATACTATAAATTACCTCTACGAGCTGCAACTAGTACAACAACAGCAGGGCCTGCTACAACCACAAAAAATAACGATATAAGTTGAAAAAGTACTTCTAAATTATTCATAGTTTAAAAAATGCATTGGAAAATAAGAATTACAAAAAAATGTAAACACGCTTCTAAATATTTAACCTCTCGTTTTTATTTTAGCGTAAAATTGTTGGGATTTGGATGAATAAAATTTTTTATATTATTTTAAAAATTTAAACTTTATCTTATTTTTTTTGTTAAAACTATATCAAAAAATTTTTTTAGATAAGCCATCATAGACTAGAATCTTACATAAAAAATTAAAATGAATGCAAAATCCTATTAAAGAAAAATTTCATTTTTTTAGTTAATTAAACCAAAAAAAAATCTAATTTTTCTTTCGGATCTTTGGAAGTTCCTGAATTTGAATTTTCAATATTCAGATAAAAATCTGATAATAAACTAAATAATTCACGATCAGCGAGCTCTCTTGGAACAACACCTTCTGGTTCTGTTAATAACTGATCTGCTATATTTAAATAAAAATCACAAACATAGTTTAAGGTCGATTCGGACTCAGCCATTTCAAAAAGTGTTTTTCCTTTTACTCGTGATACTCGAATATCTTCCAGTAAAGGTAAAACTTCTAATACAGGAATAGGGCAACTTTGAACATACTTATCTATTAAATCGCGTTTAGTGGTACGATTTGCGATTAAGCCGGCTAGTCTTAATGGATGAGTACGAGCTTTTTCTCTTACAGATGCGGCAATACGGTTAGCTGCAAACAGACCATCAAAACCATTATCAGTAACAATTAAACAATAATCAGCATAGTTTAACGGAGCTGCAAAGCCACCACAAACAACATCTCCTAAAACATCAAATAAAATTACATCATATTCATAAAATGCATTTAACTCTTTTAGTAATTTTACAGTTTCTCCTACGACATATCCACCACAACCTGCTCCTGCTGGAGGTCCTCCTGCTTCAACACAGTCAACCCCACCATAACCTTGATAAATAACATCCTCAGGCCAAACATTCTCATAATGATAATCTTTCGCTTGTAAAGTATCAATAATAGTAGGAATAAGAAACCCTGTTAAGGTAAATGTACTGTCATGTTTAGGATCACATCCTATTTGTAAAACTTTTTTACCTCGACGTGCTAATGCTATTGATATATTACAACTAGTGGTAGATTTACCTATTCCACCTTTACCATAAATAGCTAATTTCATAGAAAATCCTTCCGAAACACTTTTATACTATTTAAAATAGAAAAAGGCGACCAACGATTTTTTCCATTTATCCTTCCTAAAAAAAAATCTAATGTTTAACTTTTTTGAATAAATTAAGCTAGTTATTCAAAAAAGTTAAACATTATAGTTAACTTTTGATTCTAGAGCTTTATTTTATTATTTTAAGACGTAAAAATTTATTAACTAAATTATTAGTTACTGAATTTTTGTTTAAACAGGAACAAAAAATTTTTTATTAACTATGTTCATGTTAATAATCTTTATAAATAGACCTAAAAAAGACCCAGTCGTTTTTAAAAAATAACTAAAAAAAGTCTAAGTTTCTATAAAAAAGCCACACATTTTTTAGTTTGGTAAAAATAAGAAATTTTTTGTTTTTGAAATATTATTAATATTAATTATGAATAAAGAAACAATAACACTCAAATAATAGTTAAAAAACTATTTTAAATTAATAATTACACAGTTTATAATATTATAACTACAGATTATAAATTTAATAAAGATACCTAAAATAGTATAAATATCTATTTCAATATATTAAATCTTTATTAGTTTGATAGAAATCAATCTATAATTTTTCCTTTCTTTTTAGAAAATTTATCAAACAATAATAAGGAATTAACATTATTTATAATTAAATAACGAAAGAATTTAAAATACCTACGACAAAAACTAAAAGAATCCAAAGACCTAGACCTGATAAAACAACGCGTTTGTTTTCTGTCCAACCATTAGGAGAAGCAAAAACTACTGGTACCCCCACTACTAAAACAAAAGAAAAAGCCACTAAAGCGAATAACGTTAATTGGAAAATAGAAGTCATAAAGTTTTAAAATGTTTAAATATAATTTAAATCTAAAAAATTAAAAAATAGAAGTATTTAACCCAACCATTGATAGAATCCAATGGGGCTTGAAAAAATAAATCCATTAATTCTGAAATTTATATGCATTAGTTAAAGCATATCCTTAAAAAACGGAACCTATGAATAAGGTATTGTTAGTTTTTTATTCCTTAAAAATAACAGAAGAAAACGTTATCGTACCCACATTTTTTTTGGTGGAACATAACGTTTTCTTTTTTAGCAAATAAAATATTACTGACTTGTAACCAAAAAATAATTGAACCTATTGCAATGTATCTACGACAACTTGAAAAAAGATTAACGTTGAATAAATTGCATTGCAGTAATTGCACCTAAAAAAAAGATAGTTGGAATACCTAAAGCGTGCACTGCAAGCCATCTAACTGTAAAAATTGGATATGTTTTTTCTTCAGAATTAACAGTAGTCATATTATTGGATATAAAGAAAAATTCAAATTTCAAGAGGAATCGACCAGAAAAATACTAATATTTTTAAAACTTTTTAAATACCTACAAATATATATAACATTATATATATTTACATATCTAACCCTGCATTAAATAATTAAAAAAGACTTGAATTACTAAGTTGTAATATCAAGTTTAATATTAACTATTGCATTCTTTTTATTTTCTAAATTAAATAATTTTTAATTATTATTTATCTAGCTAAACTCTGTTGTTTTCGGATAGGTCGTCCTAAGAATTTGTATAGAATTTTTTTTCTATTTCCGTTATTTAACGGACCTTTGTGGCAATTTTAAAAATAAAGAAGACAATACTATAAATTTTATTTAAAAAAGGAAATATTTATGTAAATTTATTTTTTTCTTTAATGATAGAATTTTTGTTTTAAAACAGACAAAACACTGTACTACGAAGTCACTCCACTACCAGGCTGAGATAGTTTTCATTAATGAAACATTCAATTATCTCACTTCTTTTTCTAGTCAAAACATATTCCAATTTCTCCGAAATTAATTTAATACTATTTTATCTTATTTTTGGATCTAATCTGAGCTCTTTACTTTTAAATTTAAGCTACATACTAGTAATTTTATACCATGCAAAATTACTAGTTTGTAGCTTTTTTAAAAGATTTTTGTATTAATTTAATCATTCGTTATTCTAAAATATTTCACTAAACGCAGGAAAGAAGACTTTACGCAAAAGATGTTTTTAAAACATCTGGACCAACTTGTAATATATTAAAAAATAAAAATATTTAAAACCAAATAAAAAACAATATCTCTTAATTAATCTATATTTTTATAAATTGTTATAAGAATTGTGTCAAATGGGCTCACGTAGTCTGGCTTAACACAGTCTTTCTGTATGCTGCTTTCTAAAACCTGACATGATAAGAAAAATTAGTTAAACAGATACATGAGCTTAACTTTTATTATATTAAATTTTTTTTAAATATGCAAATTTTTAATTTGAAAAACAGGCGAAAATGATTTCTATGCTCCAATAAAATAAAAAAATATCAAAGCTTATCATTTTACAGAAAACCTGTTTCTATAAAAATGATAATAAATCACTAATTGTTTTTATCTCTCAATAAAAAATTTACTGGTTAATATTTGCTAGATTTCTATATTTATAAGAGCAATCAATACAATCTCATTTTTTTTTATTTCTAACTTTTTTCGAGTGTTACTAAAAGCAACAATAGCGAAAAGTTCACAATAACTTACAGTAACTTCTTTTTTAAATTATAATAATTATTAAATTCTTTTTTGATAATTAAAAAAAAATAGGAAAAGTAAAAGGCGATAAAATATTTCCAAAATGTTCAATTTTATAAAGTTTAACATCTGTATGATTGGGTAAACAATAAAAAGAATTCTCATCTTTTTGATAAACACCAAAAACCCAATTTTTTCCATTTAAACAATGAAAATATTTTGCTTTTATCCATTTTTTATTTTTATTTGAATGTCTTTTACACGCCCATTTCCAAAGCATTTTAAACACAACATAATCACAATAAGCATGGATTTTTTTTGTGGATATTATTTTATAATAATGTGACCAAGTCTCGATGTGAGAAGACAGTTTTTGAATTAAAACTTTTTGTGTTTTGGTCGGATTTTTTTTTATTATTTTTTTTAATAGATTTAAATGATCTTTTACTACAAATTTAGAAGGTAAAATTTTCGTTTCAAAAAGAAATTTAGTAGAATTAGTCATCGGTAGTTTTTTATAAAATCCAAATTGATAAATATAAAATCCTAAAAAATGTAAACCCCGTTCCTTTTTAATACTATTCAATTGTGTTTTATAGTATGGACGATATGAAACAAAAGGAAAAAAACTTAACTTTAAAACATTTACGTGCAAAAACCCCTCTATTTTCAAAGGGTTTTTATTGGGAATAACTCTTTTAGTGTTTAAATATCTTATAAATGAGCCATATTTCTCTAAAAAAATTGATTTTTTAGTTTCTATCAAAAATTCACTTAAAATAAGGGACTGCTGTTGTAGATTAACATTTCCCGGGAATTGTTTAAAAACATTTTTTTTATAAAAACATAACGATTTATTTCTTTCTATTTCTAATAAACTGTTTTTTTCGTCCTGCTTAGAAGATCGTTTAAACTTCTGTAAAAAAGAAAGTAAATGATAATCTCTAGTTAAAAAGCATTTCTCTTTGGAATTTATTAAACTAGTTATTATTTGTCTATTTTTTAACTTTAATGGTACATTCTTGGAATTACCCCACATTATAAAAAACTGTTCCGAGTCCTTTAAATACTCTAAACTTGGATGAAGCAATAATATTTGATTACCATATCGTAAAAAACAACCAAATTTTGTAAACGAGTAATGATTTCGCAAATTAAACCAAGAATAAAATTCAGATTCTATACCATGTAATAATATATTTGTAAAAAAACCACATAATTGACGCAATTTTAAACGATTCCAATAAAAAGAATTTTGATTGGAATTTAAAAATTTAAATGTAAATAATTTATACTGAGAAACTTGCACAAATTTTGGCGCAATATAAAATTTCTGACCTATTAATACTTCCATTTTATAACAGAAATCTTGATGCTTATTATTCATTATAACTAAATCAAAAATAAGTCCACGTTTGATTTCTTTTTTTTGGGCAATTAAAATGTCGATATCAATTTTCGATTTTGTCAAAATCGTTTTTTTTATTTTATTAGTAAAAAACGATTTTGACAAAATCGAAAAGTTAGTATTTAAAAATGGTTTTAAATCTACAGTAGTAATTTGTTGATTTTTTAATACCTGAATATAATTTTGTTTTTGTGAATTTAAAGATAAAAAAATAAATTGTTGTTTTATTTTCCTATTAAAAAAAGCTATTTTAACCCGATTAGTTAATGGAGTAATTATTTGTGAAGAAATATAACCAAAATTATTTTGGTACCTTTCCGGTTTTTTTTTGAAAGTTTGTTTTTTATAAAAAAATACGCATTTTTTTAAATTAAAAAACCAGTAATCTACAAATTTTTGACCAATTTCTATCTGTTGCAAAATATCCGAAAAATTAATACAATTTGCTTTATTTTCTCCTATAGTATTTTTATTCGAGTTTTTTTGACTTCCTTGATTATTTATTTGTGGTACTATTTGCCAAATTAAGTTTTTAGTATATAAGTCGGTAAACTTACTTTCAAAAAATTTCGTATTTAAAATTGTATAATTTCTTTTCATTTTACTAGACGTCATTAATAATATTTTCTTTTTTTGCCATTTAATTAAATTGCTTGAATTACTTGTAAGTAAATTTTTAAATGAAAAATAATTAAAAAAATTATCTCTACGATAATAAACAGATGGTAGCAAAAACGTTTCCAATTCGGCTTGATTTTGTAAAGATATACAGATTTCATTATAAGTGAAATAATCTGTATATCTTTTTAATTCCCAATTTATATAAGGTAAAAAAAAAATCGAGTTTGATTTCAAATAAACAAAATTCATATTAAAATTAACAGTAAAACCTTTTTTATTACAATTTCTGTTTAAAAAATTTAAATGATTTTTTAAAAGTGCAGATTTTTGTAAAAATTTTATGTAAAAAGAATATATATATAAATTATTTATTTTTTTATTTTTTTTACATAGAAAATTAGAGTTGTATTCGTTTGATGAATTTTGTATGTCTTGAGAATTAAAACTAAAATCAGTTTTCCCCTTAATAACCTTTTTTTTTATAGGTATTATTACTTTAATTTTTTTTTCTGAATTTAATTCAAATTTTAAAACATATTGTTTTTGCTTTTTTAGTGTTTTACTAATTGTTGATATTGCATTATACGTAGAAAAGCCTACCCGAAATCCAAAGGTATGTTTTTCAAAGCGAGCTTCCCATTGAGGCTCTAAAATAAAAAAAGTTAAATAATATTCAGGTAATAAGGAATATACAGTTTTTTTTGTTTTTTCTTTTAAATTTGATTTTTTGTTGTAATTTATTTGAAGTAAATTTAATCTGGAAGTAATCCATCTAACAAAAACGTGAGCACACCAACTTTTTATTAATAATTGCTGAAGAGCTGAAGAATGATTTACATTTAACTGTTTTTCAGTTTTATATATTCTATGTTGCAATTGAAAAAGAAATTTTTCAATAATTAAATGTAAAGAAAATTCATATGAATTTTGTTCATTTAAACACATTTGTAGATTATTTGTTTTTAAAACCATTAAAAAAAAAATAAATCAATTTTTTACCTGTTATAATAATGTTAATTATTTTTTATTTTATTTTATAAAAGATATTTTCTATCTAAATTTGGCAATATTTTAACCGTTCTAGTTTTTTAATTTGAAATGACAGGTAATGACAGGTAAAGTCGGAAAAATTTTCTAGAAAATTTTTTCCTAAATATATATATTATTTATAAAAGTAAATTTTATTATTTTATAAATTTTGCATAATATCAAGCTAGTTTAGTTTAAGCTAGTCTAGTTTAAATAGTACTCGGAAAGAGAGGGATTCGAACCCTCGGTAGTTCTTAACTACACGGACGTTCCAGATCCGTACTTTAAACCACTCGGACATCTTTCCAGTTTAATTAGTTCATTAGGATTATTCATAAAGCACTATTAAATTATATTTTTTTTATAAAACCAAATTTTATATGGCACAAGTGTAAGGAATGATATAAAATCAATTTTTAAAGAATATACCTAAAAATTATCATAATTTTTTTTTTTGTCAAGTTTTTTTGTATTAAAAAATCAATTAAAATTTAGATACAGAACCTAAACTTTAAAAGAATACTTTTTGTGAGACGCTTGTTTGTTTAATTTACATTTTAAATAATATAATTATTTAATTTAAGGTTTGCCGAGTTTATGTTTTTTTATAAATTTTAATTAAAAAAAAAACATAGTCTTTGGATAAATATTGCTTATTTGAATTTTTCAGTGAAATATTTACAATTGCGCAGTTATTTATATTTTTAATTTTTATTTTAATATTTTACTAAGGATGTACTAAAACTTAAATAAGAAGTTATACAAGGTTTTAGGGTTGTTTTTATAGAAAAAAAGTAGTGTTATTTTCTATTGACGATTTGTTTTAACTTCTTTAAAATAATTTTCGTCTGTGAAAAATAAACAAAAGAATTTAAAAAACAAATTCCAAATTGTTATAACTAATAAATAAACACAATGGAGAGTTTGATCCTGGCTCAGAATGAACGCTGGCGGTATGCTTAACACATGCAAGTCAGACGACGTAGGGGTTTTTATGGTTTCGACTAGAGAAATTTCCTATTGTAGTGGCGGACGGGTGAGTAACGCGTAAGTATCTACCTCTAGGAGGGGGATAACATCTGGGAAACTGGTGCTAATACCCCATATGCTGAGGAGTAAAAAGTTTTATACTGCCTAGAGAGGAGCTTGCGTCTGATTAGCTAGTTGGTGAGGGTAAAGGCTTCCCAAGGCTACGATCAGTAGCTGGTCTGAGAGGATGATCAGCCACACTGGGACTGAGACACGGCCCAGACTCCTACGGGAGGCAGCAGTGAGGAATTTTCCGCAATGGGCGAAAGCCTGACGGAGCAATACCGCGTGGAGGACGAAGGCCCATGGGTCGTAAACTCCTTTTCTTAGGGAAGAACAAAATGACGGTACCTAAGGAATAAGCGCCGGCTAATTCTGTGCCAGCAGCCGCGGTAATACAGAAGGCGCGAGCGTTATTCGGAATGATTGGGCGTAAAGCGTCTGTAGGTGGCTTCACGAAGTCTACTGTCAAATACCAGGGCTTAACCTTGGGCAGGCAGTGGAAACTCGGAAGCTTGAGTACGGTGGGGGCAGAGGGAATTCTCGGTGGAGCGGTGAAATGCATAGATATCGAGGAGAACACCAATGGCGAAAGCACTCTGCTGGGCCGTTACTGACACTGAGAGACGACAGCTAGAGGAGCAACAAGGATTAGATACCCTTTTAGTTCTAGCCGTAAACGATGGATACTAAGTGCTGTCAACAAACAGTGCTGTAGCTAACGCGTTAAGTATCCCGCCTGGGGAGTATGCTCGCAAGAGTGAAACTCAAAGGAATTGACGGGGGCCCGCACAAGCCGTGGATTATGTGGTTTAATATGATGCAACGCGTAGAACCTCACCAGGATTTGACATGTCAGGAATTTTCAGAGATGAAAAGTGCCGAGAGGAACCTGAACACAGGTGGTGCATGGCTGTCGTCAGCTCGTGATGTGAATTATTGGGTTCAGTCCCGCAACGAGCGCAACCCTTGTCCTTAGTTACCACATTCGTGGATCTCTAAGGAGACTGCCGGTGTAAGCCGGAGGAAGGTGAGGATGACGTCAAGTCAGCATGCCCCTTATATCCTGGGCTACACACGTAATACAATGGTCGGGACAATGAGATGCGACCCCGCGAGGGCCAGCTAACCTCACAAACTCGACCTCAGTTCGGATCGTAGGCTGAAACTCGCCTACGTGAAGTCGGAATGGCTAGTAATCGCCGGTCAGCTATACGGCGGTGAATACGTTCCCGGGCCTTGTACACACTGCCCGTCAAAGGTCGGAAGGAGACATGGTCGGAAGTGGTTTCGTCTAACGATATTTTCGAGGACAGCTACAAATTCCCTGTTTCCAACTAATCTTAAGTCGTAACAAGGTAGCCCTACTGGAAGGTGGGGCTGGAGGACTCCTTCTTAAAATGAAAATAGAATTTTTGAAATAAAATTTAAGACAGTAGTGTTTTTATCTTTTATTCTTAAAGACTTTGTGCTTAGAAAAAGCACCCATCCAGAAAATTAAAAAGCTACTAAAGTTTTTGATTTATGCAAAAGATGGACCTGAGTTTTTCAGGGTAATCATTCTTATTATTACAATATTTGTGGTTATATAGCATTCAGCAAAGCTAGGTTTCTGGGATCGGGCTATTAGCTCAGTTGGTTAGAGCGCACCCCTGATAAGGGTGAGGTCACTGGTTCAAATCCAGTATAGCCCACCAGTACTCTTTCGAATAAATGTCTATAGAATTAATTGTTCCGGTGGGGATATAGCTCAGTTGGTAGAGCGCTGCCTTTGCAAGGCAGATGCCAGCGGTTCGAATCCGCTTATCTCCACCATTATGGCATTTTTAAGATTTTATATTAAAGTCTAACAATTGTGGGTTGATACAAAAAAAATGATTACTTCTAAAAATAAGTAATCTTTATAAGGAACCTTTAAAGGTCAAAAGAATTAAGGCGGACGGCGGAGACCTAGGCACTCAGAGACGATGAAGGGCGCATTAACCGGCGATACGCTTCGGGGAGTTGGAAACAAACTTTGATCCGAAGATACCCGAATGGGGCAACCCCACTGAACTACTTTATTAAATTCATAAAAAGTAAGAGGTAACCCGGTGAATTGAAACATCTTAGTAGCCGGAGGAAAAGAAAGCAAACGCGATTTCCCTAGTAGCGGCGAGCGAAAAGGAAACAGCCTAAACTATCTTTCTTTATTTGAAAGATAGGGTTGTGGGAAGACAATTAAGTTAAAAAAAAAGAAAAGACGAAGCAGCTGAATCCTGCACCATAGATGGTGAAAGTCCGGTAGTTTAATTCAATTTTTAATAATGTCTTATCCCGAGTAGCATGGGGCACGTGGAATCCCGTGTGAATCAGCGAGGACCACCTCGTAAGGCTAAATATTCCTGAGTGACCGATAGCGAAATAGTACCGCGAGGGAAAGGAGAAAAGAACCCCTGTAGGGGAGTGAAAAAGAACGCGAAACCGTCCGCTGACAAGCAGTGGGAGGAGTATAAGCTCTGACCGCGTGCCTGTTGAAGAATGAGCCGGCGACTTATAGGAAGTGGCTTGGTTAAGGAAAATACATCCGGAGCCATAGCGAAAGCAAGTCTGAATAGGGCATAAATGGTCACTTCTTATGGACCCGAACCCGGGTGATCTAAGCATGGCCAGGATGAAGCTTGGGTAAAACCAAGTGGAGGTCCGAACCGACCGATGTTGAAAAATCGGCGGATGAGCTATGTTTAGCGGAGAAATTCCAATCGAACTCGGAGCTAGCTGGATCTCCCCGAAATTTGTTGAGGCGAAGCGGTGACGAAGGGCTGCCTTGGGGTAAAGCAACTGTTTCGGTGCGGGCTGCGAAAGCGGTACCAAGTCGTGACAAACTCAGAATACAAGGTATAGCTTGCCGTCAACCAGTGAGACTACGACGGATAAGCGCCGTTGTCAAGAGGGAAACAGCCCAGATCATCAGCTAAGGCCCCTAAATGGACGCTAAGTGGAAAAGGATGTGGGAATGCAGAAACAACCAGGAAGTTCGCTTAGAAGCAGCTAACTTTAAAAGAGTGCGTAACAGCTCACTGGTAACAGCGTTCTTGCGCCGACAATGGCCGGGACTAAGCGTCCTGCCGAAGCTGTGGGATCGAGAAAACTCGTATCGGTAGGGGAGCGTTCCGCTTTCGGGTGAAGCTTTTACGTTAGTAAGGGTGGACGAAGCGGAAGTGAGAATGTCGGCTTGAGTAACGAAAACATTGGTGAGAATCCAATGCCCTGAAAACCTAAGGATTCCTTCACTAGGCTCGTCCATGAAGGGTTAGTCAGGTCCTAAGATCAGGCCGAATGGCGTCGTCGATGGAAATCAGGTTAATATTCCTGAACTGGTTCAAACAGCATAGGTCCCGAGGGACGAAGGAGGCTAAACTAGGTTTGTATATGGATTGCAATGGAAACTTTCAAGGTGTCGATAGGTTGAATAAAAACAATTCTTGAACTGAGGAGTGAACCCGTTTGATCAAATCTTCGGATTTGTTCGAACGCTAGTGATGTCAAACTTCCAAGAAAAGCTCGTTCGATTTTTGTTTGAACCACCTGTACCTTAAACCGACACAGGTAGGTGGGTAGAGAATACCTAAGGGCGCGAGAGAACTCTCTTTAAGGAACTCGGCAAACTGGCCCCGTAACTTCGGAAGAAGGGGTGCCCTCTGAAAAGAGGGTCGCAGTGTCCAGGCCCAAGCGACTGTTTACCAAAAACACAGGTCTCTGCAAAGTCGTAAGACGATATATAGGGGCTGACGCCTGCCCAGTGCCGGAAGGTCAAGGAAGTTGGTTATTCTTTTTGAAAAAGCTGGCGACCGAAGCCCCGGTGAACGGCGGCCGTAACTATGACGGTCCTAAGGTAGCGAAATTCTTTGTCGAGTAAGTTTCGACCTGCACGAAAGGCGTAACGATTTGGGCGCTGTCTCAAAGAGAGGCTCGGTGAAATAGACTTGTCCGTGAAGATGCGGACTACTTATACCAGGACAGAAAGACCCTATGAAGCTTGACTGTAGTTTGGAACAGGGTTCGGGCTTTTTTTGCGCAGCCTAGGTGGGAGGCGTTGAAGGTTTCTTTTCGGGGAAACTGGAGCCATTATTGAGAGACCACTCTGGAAGAGCTAGAATCCTAATGGCGTTCCTTGAATCAGGACGCTTGACAGTTTCAGATGGGCAGTTTTTCTGGGGCGGAATCCTCCAAAAAGGTAACGGAGGAGCGCAATGGTCCCCTCAACCTGGACGGAAATCAGGCTTTGAGTGCAAAGGCATAAGGGGGCTTGACTGCAAGACTTACAAGTCGAGCAGGGGCGAAAGCCGGCCTTAGTGATCCGACGGTTCCGCGTGGAAGGGCCGTCGCTCAACGGATAAAAGTTACTCTAGGGATGAGTTATGTTGTCCCGCTTCGTGGTAACACGAAGGCAATAAACTGGGTGAATTGCAAGAACAGCTAAGGCTAACATATTAGTTTGGATTATTTCTAATTTTCTATTCATTTTATTTGGCTACGCTTACTTGCAGCGAAGTTCATTGAAAACATCTGAGAATTTTTTAAAATTCTCAAAAGTAAGTGAAAACGTTCAACGACTAGAGAGTGAGGATGTGTTACCAATAATCTCTCCACGAGTGCCCGGCGATTTTTTTACTACTAAATAAAAAATAAATCTATTTTCTAGAAAAATCAGTAAAAAAGTCGATGACATAGTCTGATCTCAAAGGAAACTTTGAGAAACAAAAGATAAAAAACTTTTGTGATAACATTATATGAACAGGCTGATCTTCCCCAAGAGTTCACATCGACGGGAAGGTTTGGCACCTCGATGTCGGCTCATCACATCCTGGGGCGGTAGTACGTCCCAAGGGTTGGGCTGTTCGCCCATTAAAGTGGTACGTGAGCTGGGTTCAGAACGTCGTGAGACAGTTCGGTCCATATCCGGTATGAGCGTTGGAGTATTGAGAGGATCTCCCTATAGTACGAGAGGACCTATGGGGGACGCACCAATGGTATACCAGTTCTTGTTCCAACAGGAAACGCTGGGTAGCTACGTGCGGAGTGGATAACTGCTGACAGCATCTAAGTAGGAAGCCCACCTCAAGATGAGTACTCCCTGAGGTCACGACTAGACTAGTCGCTTGATAGGTATCAGGTGTAAGATCAGTGATGATTTTAGCTGAGATATACTAACGACCGATTGAAATTGACTTTATGTTACTTTTGTTGTCGAAAAGTAACTCTTTGAGATATTTATACCGAAGCTTTGCTTCGTTGTTTCTCGGTGCCCACGGTTAATAGGTCCCACGTCAATCCATCCCGAACTTGACAGTGAAACTATTAGTGAGAATGCGAAGCTGCAAGGGGGGCCTTGTGGATTTTCTTTCTTGGTGCCGAGAAATTCAAATTCAATATTTTATTCTTAATTTTTTGTAAAATTATCTGAATTTCATTAATTTTTGTTGCTTTTAGGTTTTATTTATTATTTGACTTTGTAAATTCTTTTAGTTATTATATTCTAACCTTTTAGTAAGAACTTATAAATGGGGGGGGGAAAGATTCTTCGATATTATTTTTATTAATTTCCAGCGTAAAAACAAGCGATTATTCGTTTAAATAATTAAAAGTTTTATTTCGTATATAAGGAATAAAGAATATAGATCATGTAAAGATATATATATATATATATATATATCTTTTTTTTTAGTGTGACAAGCTGTATATTAATTAACTCTTTGATGAGTTTGCTTTTTGATAAATACTATAAAAATTGTTGAAATAGCGTAGTGAATTCGAAAGTTTTCTAGTAAAGAAGAAGTCCTTAGTTTTGATGCCTTCTTTTTTTTTTAAGAGTTTTTTATATATTCTTATTTATCAATAGCATTATAGTTATAATTTTCATAAAATGAAGGAAATTCATGGAATCTATTTTAATGATTTTTGCTAAATTACCGGAGGCTTATGCTCCTTTTGATCCTATCGTAGATGTTTTACCAGTAATCCCTGTATTATTTCTACTATTAGCTTTTGTATGGCAAGCAGCAGTTAGTTTTAGATAATTTAATTTATTAAAGTTCATTTTTATAATACTTTCAAGGTTATTTGTAATAGATATTACTTATGACCTATTTATTATATTATACTTCGGAAACTTGAAAAATGACTTGAGTATTTTATTGTTGAATAATATTTTTTTTTAGCTTTGTCATTAAATTATAAAAATATTTATAGATATGGCACGGATAATAAAAATTTAACTCAAAAAGTATCATTATAGAATTCTTTTTGAGCTTATTAATCATATTCTAAACATTATAATGAGCTTTTTATATTTGAAGACGGTTTTTGCTTGTGGTCTTCTAAGTACCGTTTTAGGGTGGTAAGTTTTAAAAATAACATACAATTTTGTTTTTTGTATGGATTTAAATTTTTGGAATAAATAATAGGATCCGCCTTTTAAGGTCCCTTTAAGCGGGGCATGCTTTAAAAAAGCATTAACGGATTAGCGAGTAGGTATTTTTGATTTCAATTAGTTTTAAGTTTTTAAGTAATAAAATAGTAAAGTATAGAGTTTACTTGCCATAGTTTTAATACTAGATTGATGGTAACGATGAATTTTTTGATTTAGGTTTAAACGGGATCAATTTATTCTTAAGCTATTATAATCTTAATAATGAGGTAACGATTGAAAGTCTATTTTTAACAAAATAGAGTTCAATTTTTTGTTATATTTTAACTTAGAATTTTTCATTTTTTTCTACTCGACTTTTTTATAAACATAAATAAATATCGTTATGAGTCAAAACGAAGTTGATATCAATAAAATAAGTTTAGCAGAAGTAGTTTCACGCCCAAATCCAAACAAACAAGTTGTAGAATTAAATCGGACAAGTTTGTATTGGGGATTATTATTAATTTTTGTATTAGCAGTATTATTTTCAAGTTATGTCTTTAACTAATTTAACCAATATAGGTATTTTTAAATGTCTTAGTTTACAATTATTTATGTGATTTGTAAAAGAAAATATTTTTTTTAATCTAAGCAACGTTGGGCGATATATATATATATAGGGGTGTTTAAATAAAAAGCAATAAAAAGACTTAAATTTGTTTAAAAGAAAAAAAAGTATAAATCAATTAAAAATTCTCTTAATAAAAATAAAAACAAATGATGGTTGTTTTTATTTTAACTAGACTTTTTAATATAAAGCTCGCTTCTTTTTAGTTTTTTTATTTTATACAATTTTAAGTGAATTTGCTAAGTAGAGTTCTTAGATGTTTTGATGCGTTTTGAAAATTTCTGGAAAAATTTTATGGCAAATACTGGAGTAACTGGACGTATTCCATTATGGCTTATTGGTACAGTAGTAGGTACGGTAGCTATTGGTTTACTTGCAATATTTTTTTATGGTTCATATGTAGGTTTAGGTTCTTCACTATAAGACCAAAATCCTAAACACTATATTTGATCAAGAGATATATGTATCGATACATATATCTCTTGATCAAATATTATATTAATAAATAGGCAGAATTTGACATACGAAACAAATTCCAAATATCATTTTTTAGCATTAATTATTTTTGTATTTATTTTGTTTTGTATAGAAAAATAAATTTATAAAAATAATTAAAAGTGTTTAACAATTAAATCTTGATTTTATAAAATAGAAATGTCTATATTTGTTTAATAAAGTAAATATTTATAATTATTAAAAAAGTGTTAAATTATATTCAAAATTAAATCTATAAAATATTAGATTGATAAATCTGCCTATTCTAGGGTCTGCTAAAAAGCAGTTAGGTTTCATTGAAAACAAAGACAGTTACTTTAGAAGAAATATTTTAATTAAATTTTCAATTATATTACTCAATAAAGAACACAAATTTTCGAAGCTATTTAAAAACTTTATTTAATCTCTTAATTTAATATTATTTAACTCAGTTAGTAGAATTTTGGTGATAGGTTAAAAGTCTAAGTAAATTTCAATCTATTTTTTACATTTGTTTCTAATAAAATGTCATAGTGGATTTTAAAAGTTATTAATCTTTTGATACATATAGTTTTACTATAAGCTCGGACATTGATTAGTCAGTAAATATTGTTCTTAAAGGACGGATAATAAAATATTTACTATTTTTTTTTATTTAAAGTAATTTCTTCTATTTAAAAATTAAAATTAAACTTAAAATTATGGCAAAACAAATGCGTAAAACTGTAAAAAAGGCTCGAAAAAAAATTTATCGTGGTGTTGTTTATATTCAAACAACACAAAATAACACTATTGTAACTATAACCAATATTAAAGGTGATACAGTATGTTGGAGTTCAGCAGGTTCATGTGATTTAAAAGGACGACGTAAGGCAACAGCTTACGCTGCTAAGCTAGCAGCTGCGAATGCAGCTCGAAAAGCACGTCGTGATTTTTTATTGAAAGAGGCCAAAGTATTGATTACTGGTCCAGGAGCTGCCCGTGATACTGCAATACATGAAATCTATAAAGCTGGCATTAAATTAACAATTTTACGTGAAAAAACGGGTGTTCCTCATAATGGATGTCGCCCACCAAAACGTCGCCGTGTTTAATAAACTAGTGTATATTTTCGGATTTTACTTAGTTTAAATGCCGTTTTTAATTATATTTTATTAGGATTTTCTTTCATTTAATAACAATCTAGCAATATTCAAAATTTCTATCAAATAAATTTTTTCGATAACTTGCTTTTATATTTTCTATTTAAAATATAAATTTATAGATTTTTTATCGAATGAGTTATATATTTTGAATTTTTTGATATATTAAAAGAGTTTGTTAACAAATTTTCTGTTTTTTGAAGCAATTTTAATACTTTATAGATGTCAATAAAATTCTAAAAATGGATTAAATATAGTTTGTTGATCTTGTAAAAAAAAATAAATATATAACGAATGACTGAGTTAGAAAAAATAGGCTTAATACCACGTTCTATAGTTCGAATGTTAGATCGATTTTATTATCAGCTTTATTTAGGTACAGCAGAGCCTTTAGTAAAACAATTTAGATTTTCTAAATATTTATTATTAACAAGTGTTAAGTCTTTATTACTTGTTTTATTTATTCCATTTTTTATAAATATTTTTACAAAAATTTATGTCTTTCGTCCATTGGTGGAATTTTTTTGGGATAGAAAACAAACAGAAATTTTTTTAAATTATGAATTACAAGAAAAAGCGTTTTCTGATATAAAAAATTTCGAGGAAAAAATTTATTTTGATTATCTTATTAAAATAGATAATCATTATTATCAAGAGCAAAATGTTAGATTGGAGCAAGATTTAGTTTTGAAAGATAAAGATAGTAATTTGCTATTATTTCAGAAAGCTGAAAGTAATTTTTCTGTTGTTAAAATGCCAGCTTCTTTTTTATTAACGCAGGAAGTTTCCTTATTATTGTCTAAAAATTTAATTAATGTGTGGTTTTGGGAAAAAAATTTTTATGCAACTCAGTCTTTATCAGCTATAAATACTATACAACTTAATAATGCTTTGCTTCCAGAATTTGACAGACCTACTGATTATTCTCTTATAGAGTATTATAATAAAAATATTTGCCCTGATATTAATTTTGTTTCATTTGATACTAGTTTAGGTGGCATTTATTTTTTAGATAATTCACAAAGACAAAATGTCGTACAGTTAAGTTCAAACGAATCTACTGAATTGATTTTGAAACAAAAAATTAGAGAATTAGCGGAACATTATAATCATGAAAGTATTGAAGCAATTACAAATTTATTTTCAGATTTTATGGGTTTAATTATTCTTTTATTTTTATTGATTAATATGAAAATGTCTTTAATGAATACAACAGCTTTTTTATCAGAATCTTTTTTTAGTTTAAAAGATAGTAAAAAAGCTTTTTTAATGTTGTTGTTTACAGATTTATTAGTAGGATTTCATTCGCCTCGAGGTTGGGAAGTTATTTTTCATTTTTTATTTGAACATTTTGGTCTTCCTGAAAATGAAAATATTATCTTTTTACTAGTAGGGACTTTTCCTGTTCTTTTAGATGCCCTTTTTAAATATTGGATATTTCGACATTTAAATCGGCACTCTCCTGCAACAGTAGCGACTTTTCAAGCAATGGTTGAATAATTTATTATTCTCTATATTTAAAAATAAAATGCTTAAAGATAGTAATGATAGTTCTATTTTTTATTAATATTATGTGTTATAATAATTACCTAAATTCTTTTATTAAAAAAAACGCTAATTTTTTTTGTTTGGATGTTTTATAAAATGGAATACTTTGGCATTTCTTTTAATATTTATTTAAAAAAATTTTTCTATTCGGTTTATACTTATATTGTGTATACAAATTTTGCTGGTTTAAATAAGTCACATTTTCATTTGATTTTTATAAACGAATTATAATTCGTTATATTCGTATTTTTAATAATCTGGCGTACAATATTTTATTTATATAAAAGCGTTGTTATAATATCGAGCTAATTTTATATTGCTTTTGTAAACAAAGTTTTAAAGACTAGAGTATAAGATCGACATAAGAATCAATAAAAAACCGATTGAACTATTAGGTTCATGGTCGGTTTGAGAAGAGGATTTAAAAAAAATATTTTGAATCCGACTTTCATCGTATGACTCCTCAACCTGGTGTTCCTCCAGAAGAGTGTGGTGCTGCGGTTGCTGCTGAATCTTCAACTGGTACTTGGACTACTGTATGGACAGATGGTCTTACAAGCTTAGATCGTTACAAAGGTCGTTGTTATGATATCGAACCAGTTGCTGGTGAAGATAACCAATATATCGCTTATGTAGCTTACCCTCTAGATTTATTTGAAGAAGGTTCTGTAACAAACTTATTCACTTCTATTGTAGGTAACGTATTTGGATTTAAAGCTCTTAGAGCATTACGTCTAGAGGATCTTCGTATTTCTGCAGCATATGCAAAAACATTCCAAGGACCTCCACACGGTATTCAGGTAGAGCGTGACAAATTAAACAAATATGGTCGTGGTCTTTTAGGTTGTACAATTAAACCAAAATTAGGTTTATCAGCTAAAAACTACGGTCGTGCTGTTTACGAATGTTTACGTGGTGGTCTTGATTTTACTAAAGATGATGAAAACGTAACTTCACAACCATTTATGCGTTGGAGAGATCGTTTTACTTTTGTAGCAGAAGCGATTTATAAATCACAAGCTGAAACAGGTGAAATCAAAGGTCATTATTTGAATGCAACAGCTGGTACTTGTGAAGAAATGATGAAACGTGCAGAATGTGCTAAAGAGTTAGGTGTACCTATTATTATGCATGACTACTTAACAGCTGGTTTAACTTCAAATACTACTCTAGCTCGTTATTGCCGTGATGAGGGTCTTTTATTACATATTCACCGTGCTATGCACGCTGTAATTGACCGTCAACGTAGCCATGGTATTCACTTCCGTGTACTTGCTAAAGCATTAAGAATGAGTGGTGGTGACCACTTACACTCTGGTACTGTTGTAGGTAAATTAGAAGGGGAACGTGAAGTAACTTTAGGTTTCGTAGATTTAATGCGTGATGACTACATTGAAAAAGATCGTAGTCGTGGTATTTACTTTACACAAGATTGGGTTTCACTTCCAGGTGTTATGCCAGTAGCTTCTGGTGGTATTCACGTATGGCACATGCCAGCTTTAGTTGAAATCTTCGGTGATGATGCTTGTTTACAGTTTGGTGGTGGTACTTTAGGTCACCCTTGGGGTAATGCACCAGGTGCTGCTGCTAACCGTGTAGCTTTAGAGGCATGTACTCAAGCTCGTAACGCAGGTGTAGACTTAGCGCGTAAAGGTGGTGATGTTATCCGTGCAGCTTGCAAATGGAGCCCTGAATTAGCGGCTGCTTGTGAAGTTTGGAAAGAAATTAAGTTCGAGTTCGAGACTATTGACAAACTATAATTTTTTTATAAAGTAATCGATCCAAGTTTCGCTTGGGCGATTGCTTTCAATAAAAAAATTAGTTTTAGGTGAAACTTGTGATATAGTATGATTTCGGTTTTTTATAAGCTTTTATTTTGCTAGTACAAATTTAAATGAAATAATATAAAAAAACTTTGTTAAGTAGCATTTTTGTACTAATTTTCCTGCGGAAAGTATAGATCTTTCCGTGAATTTAACTTTAAATTTAAAAAAGATTACAAAAAGAACTATTAAAACCGGTTTTTCTTTATTTAATTCGAACTGTTCGACATGAAAATTATTCTGAAATTTGTTTAAAAATAAAGCGGTAGGGATTTATAATGAGAGTACTCTACATGAGAAAAGGCTATCTTTGACTGTAACACTTATTTTTCTATTTCAGAGAAGAAGTTTTACTTTTAAGAAAATTTACTCTACAAAAAAACTAAGTTTTTTTTGGAAATGCATTAAGATAGTATTTGAACTACTATATACTTTTTTAGTTTTTTTATTTTTATTTTTAAAAATTAATTTCAGTTAAAGATAAAATTTTTTAGAGTTTTGTTTATTTTATGGCAAAAAAAAATATGATCCAACGAGAGCTTAAACGTCAAAAATGTGTAATAAAATATGAAAAAAGACGTGAATTATTAAAAAAACAAATTAAATTAGCATCGACATTCAGAGAAAAATTAATATTGCATCGACAATTACAAAAACTTCCTCGCAATAGTTCTACAGTACGTTTACATAATCGCTGTATGATTACAGGAAGATCGAAAGGTTTTTATCGAGATTTTGGTTTATCTCGTAATGTACTACGTGAAATGGCACACCAAGGTTTACTACCAGGTGTTATAAAATCTAGTTGGTAAGCTACTGAATTTGTTAAATTATAAATAAGGCGATTGTTAAAATCTAGTTATAATAATGTAATGCTTAATAAATATGTGTTGAATTTTAGTAATATTTACTTGTTCGTCAGCGTAGGTTTTAGAATTTATAAAATTATTGATTGCATTTTTTTCTTTTAAAAAGAAAAAATTAATGGATGATTTTTTAATTCAATGGAGCAGAAACCTTATTTTAAAAAAATGTTTTTAGATAAAGATTTTTTGTGAAGAGTCAGTCTCTTTTAAAAATTATTAGAACTAATAACTAAAGCAGTTACATAATTGCTATAGTAACTAAGTGTTTTTAAGCTGCCAGTATTTCTGATGGCTTCAACAAGTTTATTTTGATAAAATATTTTTTCAAAGGAGAATACAAATTCTATGACAATTGATTTGCCTGAAAAAGAAGCAAAGAAAGTTAAGATTGCAGTGGATAGAAATCCGGTAGAAACTAGTTTTCAAAAATGGGCTAAGCCAGGGCACTTTTCACGTACATTAGCAAAAGGTCCAAATACAACAACTTGGATTTGGAATTTACACGCAGATGCGCATGACTTTGATAGCCATACTAGTGATCTGCAAGATATTTCACGTAAAGTATTTAGCGCGCATTTTGGCCAATTAGGTATTATTTTAATTTGGTTAAGTGGTATGTATTTTCATGGTGCACGTTTTTCTAATTATGAAGCTTGGTTAAGTGATCCGACACATATCAAGCCAAGTGCTCAAATTGTTTGGCCTATTGTTGGCCAAGAAATTTTAAATGGAGACGTGGGTGGTGGTTTCCAAGGTGTACAAATTACATCAGGTTTTTTCCAATTATGGAGAGCTAGTGGTATTACTAGCGAATTACAACTATATAGTACAGCTGTTGTTGGTTTAGTTTTAGCTGGAGCTATGTTTTTTGCTGGTTGGTTCCACTATCATAAAGCCGCTCCTAAATTAGAATGGTTTCAAAGTGTTGAATCTATGCTAAATCACCATTTAGGTGGTCTTTTAGGGTTAGGTTCGTTAGGTTGGGCAGGTCATCAAATTCATGTATCATTACCAATTAATAAATTGTTAGATGCAGGTGTTGATCCAAAAGAAATTCCTCTTCCTCACGAGTTTTTTTTCAATAAACAATTAATGGTAGATTTATATCCAAGTTTTGCTAAAGGGTTAACTCCTTTTTTTACATTACAATGGTCTGAATATGCTGATTTTTTAACATTTAAAGGCGGTTTAAATGAAGTAACTGGTGGCTTACATTTATCAGATACAGCTCACCACCATTTAGCTATTGCTGTTATTTTTTTAATTGCAGGTCATATGTACCGCACAAACTGGGGTTAATCACAACGGCTCCCGCTTAGAGAGATCTAGGTGTAAAAACTGCCTTAATTCGGAGAATCTCTGCTTTGGTAAGAAGCAGACAACCCCGAGCGTACTAAAGACATATATATATATATATATATATATATGACAAAATAGAAAAATAGATTAAATAATGAACATTAGCAAAACAATTAATTTTGCTCTTTTTTTTCAACCGGGGATTTACAGTATTACCAATACTATAAATCATACAATTTATAGAGGGCAATCTAGTAATATAGCGAGACACTTTATACAACATTATGGTGAACTTTGCGCGAATGTTCATCAAATAAAGTCTCTACAACAAGAGTGCAATACTTATGGTATGGTGTTGCTTAAACGGGAAGTTTGAGAAATTGTTGTAGAATGGGCCAATGAAGACACATGTTTAGAAAGAGAATATAACCTCATTCTTAAATGTGCCGATTTGATTTATAATAGAAATCCCTTTTACCGGATAAGAAAAAAGTTTTTATCATAAGCGCGATTTCACTTTACGTGAATAAATGTTTTTTCGATAATATAACAGACGCGGCAAAAACATTTAAAATAGCCTCGTGGAAAGTACGTGTATTATTGGATACTCCTAGTAGCGGTTGGGAATATGCGGATGGTTTGAAAGTGCGTAAGCTTCGGTCAATAATCTTATTTTGAAAATTGAAGGAAAAACTTTCGATTCTCTCTCAAAAGCGGCGTCTACATTGAATTTATTCCGGTCAGCCCTGCGTTATAGGTGTCTTTCAACAAAATCGCATTTTTCGAATTGGCAGATTGTTTCGGATAATGAACTCAGTATTTAAATATGTTTTTTAGGTATGTGTAACGACTATCTCGAAAGAGAGTAGGGCGCAAGCGCGCTCGAAACAGGCAGCAACCAAAAGGATGTTTTTTAAGAATTTTGGTTGAAGATATAGTCTGCTCTCTGTATAAGTTATTTTAACGAAGTCAGAGTTTAATAGTTTTAGAATTTGCTAATTTTTACTGTTTAAAGTTTTAGTTAGATGAATTTCTTAAATTTATTAAGAGAAAGCGTCGCGCACTTTCTTTAACACAAGGATTGGTCACAGTATCAAAGAGATTTTAGAAGCACATCGTGGACCTTTAACAGGGGAAGGGCATAAAGGCTTATATGAAATTTTAACTACATCATGGCACGCTCAATTAGCTATTAATTTAGCGTTATTTGGGTCACTTTCTATTATTGTAGCTCATCATATGTATTCTATGCCTCCATATCCATATTTAGCTACTGACTATGGTACACAGCTATCATTATTTACTCACCATTGTTGGATCGGTGGTTTTTGTATAGTAGGTGCTGGTGCTCATGCAGCTATTTTTATGGTACGTGATTATGATCCAACTAATAATTATAATAACTTATTAGATCGTGTATTACGTCACCGTGATGCTATTATTTCTCACTTAAACTGGGTTTCGATTTTTTTAGGTTTTCATTCTTTTGGGTTGTATATCCATAATGATACAATGAGTGCTTTAGGTCGTCCACAAGATATGTTCTCAGATACTGCTATTCAATTACAACCTGTTTTTGCACAATGGGTACAAAATACTCATTTCATGGCACCTCAATTAACAGCACCTAATGCTTTATCTGCAACAAGCGCGACTTGGGGTGGTGATTTAGTAGCTGTAGGTGGTAAAGTAGCTATGATGCCGATCCCGTTAGGGACTGCAGATTTCATGGTTTAAACAAAAATAAAGTAAACGAGGGTTAACCTTTATTTTTCGGGTATTCTTCGGCTTTGCTTTTATTGATGGGCCATGTAAAACTTCGTCGTATGCTGGGACTACCCGGTTTGTTTAACAAACAAAGTATTATACAAAGTCGGGTTAATCAGCAGGAAACCCTTGTTTAAAAGGATCCTCAGAGACTAAACACGAAGTATTTTTTAGAGTTGATCTTGTTCAAAATAAGATTATAATTACATTTTAATTTTGGATTTTACAGTTTATATTCGTTAATCTCGAAAACAGGCGTTAAAGTGTTTTAGCGTATATACGGAATGTATTTTACGCAACTACTAAGATATATCACTTTTCAATCCAGGAGTAACCAAAAACTTACGATTGTTTGGAAATCCCTGCCCTAGAAGCGCGCGACAATATAATTTCTTATTTAACGCGCTACCCGTAAAAAACGACTAAAAAATATGACTATTTTCAATGGGTCTATTTGCATCGTGTTCAAAAACTAAGGTTTCGGCTAACTGAACAGTCTGCTCAACAATTAGCGAGTTTTGTTTTAAATCTTAATTTTGAAAAAGATTTAATTTTAAACAAAGAAGATCTTAATTTTAATTTTTAGGGGAGGCAATCTTAACACATGTTATACAACAAAAACTCTAAAAAATAAAGATATAGTCCACAAGTTTTTCTTCAGAGAGAAAGTTATTCTTTAATAGAATAACCTCATAAGTTTGGAAGAAAAACAAGCATCATATTCATGCATTTACAATCCATGTAACAGTTTTAATTTTATTAAAAGGTGTTTTATTTGCTCGTAGTTCACGTTTAATTCCAGATAAAGCTGCATTAGGTTTCCGTTTTCCTTGTGATGGTCCAGGCCGAGGAGGTACTTGTCAAGTATCTGCGTGGGATCATGTGTTCTTAGGATTATTCTGGATGTATAATTCTCTTTCAATTGTAATTTTCCATTTTTCTTGGAAAATGCAATCTGATGTTTGGGGTACTGTTGTAAATAATACGGTTTCACATATTACTGCAGGAAACTTTGCACAAAGTGCCAATACCATAAATGGTTGGTTACGTGATTTCCTTTGGTCACAATCTTCACAAGTTATTCAATCATATGGTTCAGCTCTATCTGCCTATGGTCTTATTTTCTTAGGTGCTCATTTCGTATGGGCATTCTCGTTAATGTTTTTATTTTCAGGCCGTGGTTACTGGCAAGAATTAATTGAATCAATTCTATGGAGTCACGCTAAATTAAAAGTAGCTCCTACTATTCAACCACGTGCTTTGTCAATTACACAAGGGCGTGCTGTAGGTGTAGCTCACTATTTATTAGGAGGTATTGCAACTACTTGGAGTTTCTTCTTAGCTCGTATTATTGCTGTAGGGTAAATTTTAAAATAGTTTTCCAAACTATTTAAGAGATTTAAAATATAATTTATGAATGCGATATTTAAATATCGCATTCGTAAATTATATTTTGCCTTTGTGATGAAATGGTAGACATATCGACTTCAAAAGTCGACGCTTTTACGCGTACCGGTTCGAGTCCGGTCAAGGGCATTAAACAATATTGTATACTTTTTTTATTTTTGAGTATTTTAAGGTTAAAATAGTATGTAAATTATAATTAAGTATAGTCTAAATGGGGAATACTTCAAATTAGAATTGAAAAATCAAAATTTTAGTTAAATGGAACTCATTAAAGAGAGATTAAAATAGTTTAAGATTCTACCTCATATTCGATTTTGAGAAATAAGTGTTAGCGGCATAATAATTCATTTCCGTTCCTTTACTTATTTCATTTTTGGTGAGATTATTATAGTCTCTATTTAAAGAATTTCTTTTTTTTGTTAGATTAAATGTAAGAAATTATGAATAGATTTTAATTTATTGCTCACTGTTCATATATGTCGATTTTTTTTTATCGAATAAATATTCTAGAAACCCTAGGTTGAGTGCTAAGGTTTTTATTTTGAAAGTAATTTACTTAAATCTAGAAAAAAGAAGATATTTTTATTTTAGTTTTTAGAAAAAAATACGTGATTTACTGTATTAACGAAAATTGTTGTAAATATTATACAATTGATTTTATATGGATAAATGGGGATATGGCGGAATCGGTAGACGCTACGGACTTAAAATTTATGAGCCTTTTTAAAAAAATTTAAAAAGTGATAGCTCTTTAATTCAGGGAATAGAGTTAAATTTTTTAGAATCTAAATCCTGAGCCAAATCTTATTTATAACGACAGGTGCAGAGACTGTAAAAGAGCTCTCCGTTAACGTTATAAAAACGTTATATATTATTTAGAAGAAAAGTTTACATAATATATAATCGTTCCTGCTTAAAATAATCCTAATTATTATTAAGCTTATATTAGTATACGGAGAAAGAGAGAGTCCATTCTTTATTCTAAAAGAATGAAAATCCGTTGATTATTTCAATCGTGAGGGTTCAAGTCCCTCTATCCCCAATATTTGTTCTATTTTTTCTTGTTAAAAAAAGAACAGAAAATATATCAAAATTTGATAAAGTTATTATTTTTGTTAAAATTTATTACTAGTGGAAAAACTGACTCCAATTTTAAATCTGAGAGTAGGTATTATAAAAATAAAAATAGTGGTTTTGTTTGATGTACTTTTTTCTAATGAATGTTTCTTTATTTAATCTTTTTAAATTAATAGTGATACAAAAAAAATTCTTGTTTCTATATGAGTAAAATATATGATTGGTTTGATGAACGCTTAGAAATTCAAGCTATAGCAGATGATATTTCGAGTAAATATGTTCCACCCCATGTAAATATTTTTTATTGTCTAGGTGGTATTACTTTTACTTGTTTTTTAGTTCAAGTTGCTACTGGTTTTGCAATGACATTTTATTACCGTCCTACTGTAGCGGAAGCCTTTGTTTCAGTTCAATATATTATGACTGAAGTAAATTTTGGTTGGCTAATACGTTCTATTCACCGTTGGTCTGCAAGTATGATGGTATTAATGATGATTTTACATGTGTTTAGAGTTTGGTTAACAGGTGGTTTCAAAAAACCAAGAGAACTTACATGGGTTACTGGGGTAATAATGGCTGTTTGTACAGTTTCATTTGGAGTAACAGGTTACTCGTTACCATGGGATCAGGTAGGATATTGGGCAGTTAAAATTGTAACTGGGGTACCAGATGCAATTCCATTAGTAGGTCCTGCTATTGTTGAACTTTTACGAGGGGGTGTAGGTGTAGGTCAATCTACTTTAACACGTTTTTATAGTTTACATACTTTTGTATTACCATTATTAACGGCAGTTTTTATGTTAATGCATTTTTTAATGATCCGTAAGCAAGGTATTTCTGGTCCGTTATAAAAATAAATCCGAAATTTGTTTTTTATTTTATTTTTATAAGTTCAGATTGATTTGACTAAAAAGAGAAAGGTTTGTTTTATTAAAGAATAAAATAGCCCCGAAATTTTTATTTAAGGACAGATGAGATTTAATAATTGCCGTATTGATTGCTATTTTAAGGAGTATCCTTAAAATAGCAATCAATACGGCAATTTATTGTTTTATTTTCTAGTTTATTTTTAAATAAATTTCTGGGATATTAACTATGGATGTAATTTTGTTTTAACATACAGAGTTAGAGTATTATTTAAATACATTAGGTTTAAAAATAGTAATAAAGTTTTTTTTTAATTTATTTCGCTAATTGTTTTGTGTGTTTTTTTTTGTTAAAATGATTATGTTAATTGAGTGAGAAGTTAAGTAGGTGCAAACTAGTTTTTTATTTTTACAAATTCTGGAATTTTCACTAAAGTAATTTATTTTGAACGAGGTTTTGAAAAGTATATTCTTATTTTATTTTTCTTTTATATTTGTTGTTGTTTAGAAAATTGTGAGAATATTTCTATCAATACATTTATTTTTAAAGTCAGTTTAGTATAAAAGGTTTTTTTTAGTAAAAAAGGGTTATAATTATTTAAATCGGTTTAATTCATAAACTATAAAAATTAATTTATTTTAAACATATGTTAACATTAAAAATTTTTGTGTACACTGTAGTCACTTTCTTTGTATGTTTATTTGTTTTTGGATTTTTATCAAATGATCCTGGTCGTAACCCAGGTAAAAGAGATGATTAATTTTCCTAGATCAAATAAATCCCGCTTTTAGCATAATTCCAAATAACATAAAAATATGCATATTTTTATGTTATTTGGAATTATGCTAAAAATCTAAATAATCTTTATTTTTGTTTAAATAATATAAAAAGAAAAAAATAATATATATTATTTTTAGTTTTTTAAAAATATTAATATGTTTATTTGTTTTTTCGGTTCATAATTTTGTTACCGAAATTAATCTAAATGTTAATTTAATAAGTATTTGTAAATAGCGTAGTTTTTTTAAAATTTTGATGTAATAAAGATCCAAATTATCTTTAAATGTTGATTTATCTTTTTAATAGTTTAGATTAAGCTTGAGAGTCATAAATAAATATAACCCTCATTAGAGGAATGTGAACATTGGTGCTTTTGTAAAATAAAATGGAAAACAAATGCTTAGTTCTATGATAAAAGAACAATTTAATAGGTTATTTTTATATTGATTTGTTGATTTTAAAATAATAAAAAAGTTATTTTTTAATAATACAAAAATTTTGTTATTTTAAAATAAAAAAAGTAAAGCATTTTTTTATAAAGGTTTTTATTTAAGCAGAAAAGATATAATAAAATAAATAAAAATTTGATACGTTAAGGTTTTTTGTCTTTTTTGTTTTTGCTAGTATGTTTTAATCTATTTTGGATATTATGTGGAAGTTTAAAAATTTGTTATTACCTAAAGTTATATCATTTTTAATCGATTATGTTTATTATATTTTTGAACTAACTTAATCAAAAATTGGAAAATTTACTGGCCTAGAATCTATACTTAAATGTTTTTCAAGAAAAAGAAGTTTTACTCAGTTTCTCATTAATAATAAAAACTATAAATCTATAAATTATTAGTATTAATGTGAAGTTAAAACAAAACAATATAACTAAAAGATAATGAATACTTAAAACTGCTAGAATAAACTTAAAGGGAAATCATCAGAAATAAAATACTATTTAATAAAAAAGCTTCTTTTTTGTGTATGATTTGTATTTAAATAGGACCTTTCCTCGTATAAGTTTTAGTGCAGTTTAGGTTAAATTCATCTTATATGAATACATTTAACTATAATAAAAAGCACTTTTATAAAAATAAAAAAATATGTCCATTGCTCAAAATGATAGTCTTAAATTTGAATGTGAAACGGGTAATTATCATACATTTTGCCCTATAAGTTGTGTTTCGTGGCTGTATCAAAAAATCGAGGATAGTTTTTTTTTGGTAATAGGAACAAAAACTTGCGGTTATTTTTTACAAAATGCTTTAGGTGTGATGATTTTTGCTGAACCTCGTTACGCTATGGCAGAATTGGAGGAAGCAGATATTTCGGCTCAATTAAATGATTATAAAGAATTAAAAAGGTTATGCTTACAAATTAAGCAGGATCGTAATCCGAGTGTAATCGTCTGGATTGGAACCTGTACTACTGAAATTATAAAAATGGATTTAGAAGGAATGGCGCCTAGGTTAGAAGTAGAAATAGGAATTCCTATAGTGGTGGCTCGAGCAAATGGATTAGATTATGCATTTACACAAGGCGAAGATACTGTTTTAGCAGCTATGGCAAATCGTTGTCCATCAAAAGAATGTAACCAGGATAATGATAATAGTTCGAAAAGCGTAGTAAAAAATACGGGAGAAACGAAAACTTTGGATATAATGCAAGGTAATGAAGTTCTACCTATTTCTTCGGATATTTCTGTAAAAAATGCCTTAACCAAAATGCCGTCTGTTTTGCCACAAGGATCAAATTTGGTACAAGATTTTGAGCAACAAGAACATCCGTCTCTTGTTTTGTTTGGTTCTTTACCTAGTACAGTGGTAAGTGTGTTGACTTTAGAACTTAATAAGCAAGGTATTAATGTAGCAGGTTGGCTTCCATCTCAACGTTACAGTGATTTACCTATTTTAGGTGAAGATGTTTATGTTTGTGGGGTGAATCCTTATTTAAGTCGAACTGCCATGACATTAATGCGCCGTAAAAAGTGTAAATTAATTAATGCTCCTTTTCCAATAGGTCCTGATGGTACTCGTGCTTGGGTAGAAAAAATTTGTCAAGTTTTTGGTATAATACCGAAAGGATTAGAAGAACGTGAAATAAAGATTTGGCAAAGTTTAGAAGACTATTTATCTTTAGTTCGAGGAAAATCTGTTTTTTTTATGGGTGATAATCTTTTAGAAATTTCATTAGCTCGTTTTTTGACTCGTTGTGGCATGGTTGTTTATGAATGTGGAGTACCTTATTTAGATAAACGTTATCAAGCGGCAGAGCTTAATTTATTAGAAAAAACTTGTTTAGAAATGAACGTTCCTATGCCACGGATTGTCGAAAAACCGGATAATTATTATCAAGTTCAACGTATCCGTGAACTTCAGCCAGACTTAGTAATAACAGGAATGGCATTAAGTAATCCTTTAGAAGCTCGTGGGATTACGACAAAATGGTCGGTAGAATTTACTTTTGCTCAAATTCATGGATTTTCAAATTCAAGAGATATATTAGAATTAGTAACAAGACCTTTACGAAGAAATCAGATTCAACATTTTTCAGCCAAATCGTTAGTGAAATCGACGGGAGTTACAAAAACCCTTTCTCGTGATGTAAGTTTGATGAATTAAAACATATCAGTCACTAAATTCTATTAATATAAATTTATTTTTATAAATTTATATTATGACATTTGTTTTGGCATAAAACCTAATTGAGTAAGTAGCGAATTATTTGTATTTATTTTACAAAAAAGACATTAAATTTCTAGATACATGGATCATTTCGTATAAACAACGGTTAGTTTATTTTAAAATTTTTGATAAATAAATTTTTAGTAAAACTAGACGGTCAGATAAAAGAACTGGAGATAAGTTCTTATTATAGTTATAAAATGGAAAATAATAAGAATCTTTTTTCCCTTCAAACTTTTCTTAAGAAAAATATTTAGTTTCTGCTATTATATAATATACACATATTATAGGGTATTAATAAAAAATTTTTTAAAATATTGACATATAATATGACAATTGTAGAGTCTCAAATTTTTATTGCTCTTTTTATTGCATTAGGTAATGGGTTTTTAGCTTTTCTATTAGGAAGTGCTTTATATCAACGTTAAAGCAGTTAATGCTTAGTGAGTTAACCCTTAAAACAAAATTTAAGTGGTATTTATCAACGAATTAGTGGCGTCTTGTAAATTTACATTAAATTTAAATTAAATTTAATGAAATAGGCTCAGCTCCGCTGAGCCGAGTTTACGAATAAATTGGCTCAGATGAGTTGATTTTACTAATAAAATCTTGCTCATTTTTAAGAATAATAAGTATGAAAGCAATATGGACTAAAAGAATGCACAAATATTAGTTAATATACTATTAACTTCTATTTAAGTATTATAAACTTACAGTTATTTGGCTCATGTTTATAATTTAATCAGATTAGCAAAAACTAGAGTTTGAATCATGGTGTAGTAAACAAAATAGAACAAATGTATTATGAAACTAGCTTATTGGATGTATGCAGGACCTGCTCACATAGGAACTTTACGTGTAGCCAGTTCTTTTAAAAATGTTCATGCAATTATGCATGCACCATTGGGTGATGACTATTTTAATGTAATGCGTTCTATGTTAGAGCGCGAACGTGATTTTACTCCTGTAACAACCAGTATAGTAGATCGTCATGTTTTAGCGAGAGGTTCACAAGAAAAAGTTGTAGAAAATATAACAAGAAAGGATAAAGAAGATCACCCAGATTTAATTTTATTAACTCCTACTTGTACTTCAAGTATTTTACAGGAAGATTTGCAAAATTTCGTAGATCGAGCAGCAATGGAAGCAAATTCAGATGTATTATTAGCAGATGTAAATCATTATCGTGTAAATGAATTACAAGCAGCAGACCGGACTTTAGAGCAAATAGTTCGTTTTTATATTCAAAAAGCGAAAAAACAAAATAGTTTAGTTACGAATAAAACAATAAGACCATCTGTTAATATTTTAGGTATTTTTACTTTAGGTTTTCATAATCAACATGATTGTCGAGAATTAAAGATTCTTTTGAATGATTTAGGTATTGAAGTAAATGAAGTTATTCCAGAAGGAGGATCTGTTTTAAATTTAAAAAATCTCCCAAAAGCGTGGTTTAATATAGTACCTTACCGAGAAATTGGATTAATGACTGCTGTTTATTTAGAAAAAGAACATCAAATGCCTTATGTAGATATTACTGCAATGGGAATAATACAAACTGAAGCATTTATTCGTCAAATTGCTAAAGTTTTAAACTTTTTGGATAAAAGTAAAAATTACAATTTTGATCATTATATTGATCAACAGACGCGGTTTGTCTCACAAGCTGCTTGGTTTGCGCGTTCGATTGATTGTCAAAACTTAACGGGAAAAAAAGCTGTTGTTTTTGGGGATGCTACACACGCTGTAGCAATGACAAAAATATTAGTACGAGAAATGGGTATTCGTGTTGCTTGTGCAGGAACGTACTGTCAGCATGATGCAGATTGGTTTAGAGAGCAAGTGTGGGGTTTTTGTGATGAAGTCTTGATTACTGATGATCATACACAAGTAGGTGATATGATTGCTCGAGTAGAACCTTCGGCTATTTTTGGTACTCAAATGGAGCGCCATGTTGGAAAAAGATTAGATATTCCGTGTGGTGTAATCTCAGCACCTGTACACATTCAAAATTTCCCATTAGGTTATCGACCGTTTTTGGGTTATGAGGGTACTAATCAAATTGCAGATTTAGTTTATAATTCATTTACATTAGGAATGGAAGATCATTTACTAGAGATTTTTGGAGGGCATGATAGTAAAGAAGTTATTACTAAATCTTTATCAACCCAATCTGAATTAAATTGGACAATCGATGCTATAGCTGAATTAAATAAGATACCAGGTTTTGTTCGTGGAAAAATAAAACGTAATACCGAAAAATTTGCTCGTCAAAATAGTATAACGGACATTTCAGTAGATGTTATGTATGCTGCTAAAGAATCAGTAGGTGCTTAAAAATTATGATAAATGTTTTATTTTTTTTTTAGCATTTATTAAAACGCTGTTTAAGATAGAGTGAAACTAAAGCGAAGCCGGTCTTTTTTTCTAAAAAGGATTGCGATTTATTGGTGACTTTAGTAATTGCAGTGTTACAAAAGTTCATTTTGATAAAAAAAAATTTATTTCATTTTTTGTTTCTGACACATTAGACTTACAAAGCTAAAAAAGTATTCATTAATTATAAAAATTACCATATAAATATTTCACTTATGGAAGTTAATATCTTAGGTTTAACAGCTACAGCATTGTTTATTATTATTCCTACTTCTTTTTTATTAATTTTATACGTAAAAACAGCTTCGGTAGAGTCATAAAACTATAATTTAGAAGAAGTTTTGTATTTTTTACAAAACTTCTTCTAAATTATAGTTTTATGACTTTTTCGACAATGAATTTGTTATTTATAGTTTTTTATTAAAGAAACATGTTATATTTTTAGCTTAATTTTATAAATATGTTTGAATCTTTAGTATAAAAAAAATGAAGATGAAGTAAAATTAGTTGCTAAAATTGTAAAATTCTGTTATAATTTTGGCTATATAAGATTAATAGCCTGCTTAGCTCAGTTGGTTAGAGCATCCGTTTCATACGCGGGATGTCACTAGTTCAAATCTAGTAGCAGGCAATGCTTATTTGATCAAACATCTGTTTTTTAAGTAAACCAGCCAAGCCACTCGTACTTCTTTTCTAGAAGAAGGTACTAAATAGATTTTTAACAAAAAAGAATAGGAGGAGTTGAAGAAATCTGGTTTTTAGTTGTAAATAAATCTTTATTTTGGGACATACTATTTTGAAGTATTAAAATGACAATAGAAAAATATTTTATTCCTGATTTTGTGGAACTTCAAACTAAAAGTTATCAGCGTTTACTAAAAAAAGGTTTGATAGAAGAGTTAAATAAAAGAAATCCTATAACTAATATAGAAAAAACTGTAGAATTACTTTTATATCCAGAATATTATAAATTATGTCCGCCGAGATGGAATAGTAAAGATGCCATTTTACAATCCAAAACCTATTCTTGCCGCTTATATGTTCCAGCTCAATTAACGGACCGTAGAACTAAACGAATACAATTTAAATGGGTTCTTTTAGGGGATATTCCGTTAATGTCAAAAAGAGGCCATTTTATAGTGAATGGTGCTGCTCGTGTTATAATAAATCAAATTGTGCGAGGTCCTGGGATTTATTTTAGTGAAATTCAACATAACATAAATGATTCCAAAAATGCAAACAAAAACGTGATCCGTAGATATGCTGCTGAGTTTATTTCTATGAGAGGAACATGGCTTAGGTTTTCCGTGGATAAAAAAAAAACAATGTGGGCTGAGTTAAAAAAAACCCCCAAAATCCCCCTTTTGTGGTTTTTATTAGCAATGGGATTAAACGAAAAAACATTGTTTCAATCTTTAACGCGACCAACCCGTCTATTAAATAATTATTTAAACTCGACTCAATTTTTGGCTAAAAGTGAAAAACAATTGAAAGTAAATTCGGTTAAATTAAACGAAGAAGTTATTAAAAACGGAGAACTAGAAATTAATAGAGACTCCCCGGTTTATTTTAATAATTTATTCAGTGGGTCTAAGACTAAATTTTTAGATAATGGTGAAAAAGAGGAAATTTTACCGTATATAAATTCTAGTACAACGGCTTTAGAATTAACTTTTGCAAATATTACAAATAATAAAAAGCAAAATAAAGATTCCAAATTATTAGCAAAACAAGGCCGTAAATGGTTATTCAAAAAATTTATGAATCCACGTACATATGATTTAGGTATGCATGGTCGTTTATCTTTGAATAAAAAATTGGGATTATCTTTACCTTTATCTCAACGAACTTTAACAATGTATGATGTTTTATTAGCAACAGAGCAATTGATAAGATTAGAACAAGGTTTATTAGGAATTGATGATATTGATCATTTAAAAAACCGAAGAGTACGTACATCTAGTGATTTAATTCAAATGCAAATCGGAGTTGGATTACTTCGTTTAGAAAAAAGTATTCGAGAAAAGTTTCAGAATTTACCGAATGAGGTAAGAAAAAATGTCAATCTATCTAAAACTGAATTATTGAAAATCCCAAAAATTAATTTGCTATCTCCCCATAAGGATTTAACGATTAATTCACAAATTTTAGTTCAATTGTTTCCTAATCGAGTAAACACCAAAAATAAGTTAATTACACAAAATGGCAATACAAAAAAAACAAAATGGGCTTCTAGGAAAAAACAATATTTCTTTCCAAAAATACAATATTTTTTTAGTACAAAACCTCTAAATGGCGCGTTAAGAGAATTTTTTGGAACAAATCCATTATCCCAATTTATGGATCAGATAAATCCTTTAGCTGAAGTGACTCATAAGCGCCGCTTAACATCTTTAGGGCCGGGTGGTGTTTCACGAGATACAGCAACGATGGCAATCCGTGGGATTCATTCGACCCATTATGGCCGGATTTGCCCAGTTGAAACCCCTGAAGGTAAAAACGCTGGTTTAGTAAGTTCATTAACGAGTTTTGCTAGAGTAAACCCAGAAGGGTTGATTCAAACTCCTTTTTATAAAGTTTACAAAGGTCAAGTACAAAAAAATGCAGGTTTTTTTTATTTAACTGCAGAGCAAGAAGAAAAATCAATAATAGCTGCTGGAGATTTAAATTTATATAAAACAGGTTTTTTACAAAAAGGTTTCATACCGGTACGTAAATTCGATGAATTTACGAAATTTTCTCGAAATCATTTAAATTTTATATGTGTTTCTCCTATTCAAATGATTTCTATAGCAACTTCTTTAGTTCCGTTTTTAGAACATGATGATGCAAACCGTGCATTAATGGGAGCTAATATGCAACGTCAAGCGGTTCCATTGTTACGATCGGAACAACCTATAGTCGGTACAGGAATGGAAGCTCGCACAGTGAGCGATTCCGGGCATGTAATTCGAGCTAAAACCGGAGGTTTTGTGACTTATGTTAGTGGTAAAAAAATTCGCGTATGTACATTTATGACAAGTCAATAAATCTATAAATGTATTAAAAAAAACGCATATTTGATTTAATACTAATAAGAATATAAATAGTCAAAAGTATAACTCAAATAAAAAAGTTTATTTTTTAATTATGCTAAGTAAATGAAAACGTTTTGTTAAAAATATGTAAACGTTTTCATTTAAGTTCTTTATTCCACTTGAGGCTATAGGGCCCCATCGATTTTTTTCTTATGATGTGTTATAATATATTTATAAGTAAAAAAAAATTATAATAATATTACCGTTGAAAAGTATGAAAAAAAGATTATTTAAAATTGTACTAGATGATCTTTTATCATATAAATGAAGAAAAAATAAACAAGATACCAAAATGCTATGGGGGGGGGTAATTTCAATGACGATTATTTAAAAATCATAGCGCTTTATTAGATTAGTCTTGTTGTTTTTATTTAGACTAAATACATTCCAATTGAATAAAAAAAGCCTGGCAATGTATTTATGTTAGATGTTCGTTAATTAAAAAAATCTACTAAAGTGTTATAATAAAAAAATATTATACTGAAGTTTTATAAGGTTTTTCACAAATTTTTTCTTGAATTAATAGTAGACTCTATAAAACCGTTAAAAGACTTAGGAATCTAGGAAAGTTAAGTGCTATAGCACTTGTCAAATATGCTTTTGTGTTTGTATTTAAATAATTGATTTTTAGAAATGTAAAGTTTAAATTATTTATAAAAAAGTGTATTTAAATTTTAGGTTTTCAAAATAGTTTAACTAAAAAATTATTTTCATATTATTCAGTTTAGATTTTTAATTAGTAATGTAAAATTAAAGAGATTTGGATTAGATAAAAGATATACTTAGCCCATTTAGAGTTCTTATTTATAACCTTATATCTTTCGAAATAGAGCTTAATCTAGTTAGAAAGCTATAAAATATTATATAAAAAGACCGGGTTTATTTTATATAAAATAATTTAAAGAGAAAAGGAACTTAGTTTTTCTTATTTGTGTATTTTGGAAGTAATCAATATAGTAAATAAAATCTAATTAAAAGAAAAGTGAAATTGGTGCAAAGTTTTTTATATTTAAAAAACAACATTTCTTTTTAAATAATTTTATCTCAAAATACTTCTAACAATAAAAACTGTTAGTAACTTTTCAGAAGTACGTTTCAAATTTTAGACGGTTAGATTAATTATTGAATTGACAAAAACCTTATATGATAAAACAAATATATTCCAATCTATAGATTAAAAATTAAAAAGGAGGAATTTAAAACTTTATGGCAACAAAGGTATTCCCTAGTTTTAGTAAAGGCTTAGCTCAAGACCCGACAACTCGTCGTATTTGGTTTGGTATTGCGACTGCTCATGATTTTGAAAGTCATGATGGTATGACAGAAGAATTAGTTTATCAAAAAATATTCGCGTCACATTTTGGTCAATTTGGCCCCTTGTTTTAGAAATAAAATCGAGTGGAGCGAGCTATATGCTGGAAAGCACAAGGTTTTTAATGAACCATTTAATTATTTAAGAGAGGCCGGGTTTTATACCAGGCTTAAAAATGAAATTAAATTTGCTAATCAGCAGGTAACGAGTCTTTTAAACTATTCTCGGCACCTCAGAGACTTTACGCGCGCAAACCGTTCAAACAGTTGAATCAAAATATTTGCTTCGTTTTTTCCTTAAAAATTAGTATATAAAATCTAGATATATGAATATAAATCAAACTTACGTTCTTAATTTTTCAGCAAACCGGCAAGACTCTTGGAATGAATATCTCGCAGGTCTTATCGACGGCGACGGGAGCTTGTTAGTGAGTAAAAAGGGTTACCCTAGATTAGAGATAACCATGGATAGTAGAGATAAAAACGCTTTAGAAGATGTGCAGCAAAAATTAGGTGGTTTTGTGCGAAGTCGCTCCGGCGCGAAAGCCTACCGGTATCGTCTACATAACAAAGTGGGGATTCTCGGCTTAATACAACGAATCAACGGCCGCCTAAGAAATTCTCAAAGAGTGCCTCAATTACAAAAAATTTGTCACCTTTATAATATTGCCTACAAAGAGCCCAGCCCGTTAACGCGCGACAGCGCTTGGTTTGCGGGTTTTTTTGATGCAGATGGAACTGTGGGCTATTCCATAAAAAGAGGCTACCCTCAATTAGTTATAAGTGTTAGCAATAAGTATGAGATTGATTTACTACCGTTTCGAGAAGTATTTGGTGGATTTGTTCGAAAAGATTCTGCTACAAATTCTTACAAGTGGGATATCTACAGCCAAAAGGATATTCTTTTGTTTAGTGACTATCTTTTACAAAATTTCGCTCAAAGTCATAAAAAAAAGAAACTTTTTATGGTTAAACAATTTTATGTGCTTAAGAAGAATAAAGCTTACTCGCAAAAAGCTTCTTTTTTACTGCAAGAAGAATGGCGCCTTTTTGAAAGAGAGTGGGGTATGTTTGAGTAAAACAAAATATCCCACGTAGCCGGTTTGTTTTTTAAAAAAGAACAAAATTAGAATGTATTTAAGGATTTAACATGATTATTTAGACATGCTGATTAAAGAGCGTTTTAATAATTTTTTCACAACTATTCGTAAGGTTAAATATAAAGTCCAAGGTAATATAAAGATTAAGTAAGTCTTATCATATTATCTCTGCAATTAGCTGTTATTTTTTTATGGACATCAGGTAATTTGTTCCACGTTGCTTGGCAAGGAAATTTCGAACAATGGGTACAAGATCCGTTACATGTTCGCCCGATAGCTCATGCTATTTGGGATCCACATTTCGGCCAACCGGCTGTGGAAGCGTTCACACGTGGTGGTGCTACTGGTCCAGTAAATATAGCAACTTCAGGTGTTTATCAATGGTGGTACACCATTGGTTTACGTACTAACCAAGATTTATATACTGGTTCTGTATTTTTATCTATTTTAACAGCTTTATTTTTATTAGCAGGCTGGTTACATTTGCAAAAAAATTTTAGACCATCTTTATCATGGTTTAAAGACGCAGAATCACGTTTAAATCATCATCTTTCGGGTTTATTTGGCGTAAGTTCTTTTGCATGGACAGGACATTTAGTTCACGTAGCTATACCAGAATCTCGTGGTCAACATGTAGGGTGGGACAATTTTTTAACAATATTACCACATCCTCAAGGATTAACACCATTTTGGACAGGAAATTGGGCTGCTTATGCGCAAAATCCAGATACCGCAAGTCATGTTTTTGGAACATCTCAAGGTTCTGGGCAAGCTATTTTAACATTTTTAGGGGGGTTTCATCCTCAAACTCAAAGTTTATGGTTAACTGATATGGCTCATCATCATTTAGCAATTGCTGTAATTTTTGTGTTAGCAGGTCATATGTACAGAACTAGTTTTGGTATTGGTCACCGTTTAAGTGATATTTTAGACTCGCATGTTCCTCCTGCTGGCGGTTTAGGAAATGGGCACCGTGGTCTTTTTGAAACTGTAAATAATTCTTTACATTTCCAATTAGGTTTAGCTCTTGCTGCAGTAGGTACTATTTGTTCTTTAGTTGCTCAGCATATGTATTCTCTACCACCTTACGCTTATTTAGCAAATGATTTTACAACACAAGCAGCTTTATATACTCATCATCAATATATAGCAAGTTTTATTATTTGTGGTGGATTTGCACATGGTGCTATTTTTTTCATTCGAGATTATGATCCAGAACAAAATAAAGGAAATGTATTGGCTCGTATGCTAGATCATAAAGAAGCAGTTATTTCTCATTTAAGCTGGGTTTCTCTTTTCTTAGGGTTCCATACTTTAGGTTTATATGTTCACAATGATGTTATGCAAGCTTTTGGTACTCCCGAAAAACAAATTTTAATTGAACCTGTTTTTGCGCAATGGATACAAGCTTCTCATGGTAAAGCTCTTTATGGTTTTGACCTTCTTCTTTCTTCATCTCAAAGTGTAGCTTTTTCTGCGAGTCAAACTTTATGGCTTCCAGGTTGGTTAGATGCAATTAACAACAATACTAATTCATTATTCTTAAATATAGGTCCTGGTGACTTTTTAGTACATCATGCGATTGCTTTAGGTTTACACACAACAACTTTGATTTTAGTAAAAGGTGCTTTAGATGCTCGTGGTTCTAAATTAATGCCAGATAAAAAAGATTTTGGTTATTCTTTCCCTTGTGATGGTCCGGGTCGTGGAGGTACTTGTGATATTTCTGCGTATGATGCTTTTTATTTAAGTATTTTTTGGAGTTTAAACACTATAGGTTGGGTAACTTTTTATTGGCACTGGAAACATTTAGCATTATGGCAAGGTAATGTAGCACAGTTTGATGAATCTTCTACTTATTTAATGGGTTGGTTACGTGATTATTTATGGTTAAATTCTTCTCAATTAATTAATGGGTATAATCCGTTTGGTATGAATAGTTTATCGGTGTGGGCTTGGGTATTTTTATTTGGTCATCTGATTTATGCCACAGGTTTTATGTTCTTAATTTCATGGAGAGGATATTGGCAAGAATTAATTGAAACTTTAACTTGGGCACATGAAAAAACTCCGATTGCAAATCTTGTACAATGGACGGATAAGCCGGTAGCGCTTTCAATCGTGCAAGCTCGTCTAGTAGGACTTGCGCATTTTTCAGTGGGCTATGTATTTACATATGCTGCCTTCTTAATTGCGTCTACTTCTGGTAAATTCGGTTAAGCTAATAAAGTCTTATCAAGTCTTAAAGAAAAATAAATCCTATTATTCATTAATAAAATAATTTATTTGGCTCAAATTTACTATTTCAATCAGACATTTTTTTCCTAAAAAAACTGTTGATAACAAAACTAGAGTTTTTTATAGTTACATGTAATTTTAATATTAGATAAAAAATAGAATCTAAATGGAACTTTTTTAGCAAAATAGCAAAAGTTCCATTTAGATTCTATTTTTTATCTAATTGATAGGTTTGATTCGGTTTTTACAAAGTTATATAGAATTTCTATTTTACGGTTTTAGTTGCTCGGATTAAAAAAATAAAAAAAAAGTTAAAGTAAAAATTAAACAATAAGAATAATAAAACTTAAAATCTTATTTAAAAAAAGAAAAATTATTTTATAATAAAAAAAATTAGTATAAAAATAAAACATCAAAGATTATAATTACAATTAATTGGATAGAAATAGAAATAAATAATACAATGAATATAAAACAAAGATTAGTAAAAGATGTTTATTTTTTATTATAAAATATTAACAATGAGTTTATAAAAACAAGTTTTAAATTACTGTAATATATATATATTTTTTTTTTTAGAGAAAATATTGATTTTAAAGTAGAACTTAAAAAGAAAGATTAAAATAATTTAAATAACATATTGTTTTTATTTAGAACGGGGAATAGTCCTTATTTCAATGGATAGAATAACGCACTCCGAATGCGTTTATCGGGGTTCGATTCCCCGAGGACTAAAAATAAAAAAATATTTAAAAAATCAAAAAAAGTATAAGTCAATTTGGTGTCTGTTTAGTTTTAAACTTTATAAAGATTCTTTTAATTTTGTTTAAAGTAGTAGATTAGAATTTTTTTTTTAGAATAATAAATAAAAATTAATACCAAATAGGGAAGTTTTTAAAAGTTCTCTTTTATAAAAAAAAAATAATTTGATATTTAACTAAAATAATTAGTTTAATGTACTGTCCTAAAGCTTATACGCTTATTAATTTTTTTTTATTTTTTGACTTAAATTTGTAAACTATATATAATGATGTTTACTATAACAATCGCGTATTTGTTTATTTTCTTTTCTATTTAAAGAATACATTTATTTATTTATAAGCATTTTAACTAGAGTAAAGGTTTTTTGTCCAATTTAGCATTTGTAATAAATCAGAATTTTATTATAAATAAAAAAGGATTCAGAGAATTAAAGCTAGATAAAAAACTGGGATATTATTTCAGAAAATATCTTATGAAAGAAAGTTATGTATAGATTTTATTCCCTTTTTTAATTAATAAATTAAGTGCTTGATTTAGCTTATGATTAGGCTAACGTGAATTAAATTATTTAAGAGAGTCCTTTAAATTTCGAAATCACCAGGCTTATTTAGACAACATTCAGCAAAAAGAATTTTTTATACTATTAATATACTAATTGATGACTATTTATCTTTATACCATTTTTAATTTATAAGAGCTTAATTACTATTAGACTTGAAAGCAGTTGACTTTATGGTGTTCTTGTTTTGTTTAAATTAAACTGTTTTAGTTAAAAGTAAAAAAAATTTTAAATACTTCTCTGAAAAAGTTTCCGGTTAAACTGGTTAAAGACTTGCTTTATAAAGTAAAAAAAAATATATATATATATATATATTATGGGTTTACCTTGGTACCGTGTACATACTGTTGTATTAAATGATCCTGGTCGATTAATTGCCGTTCATTTAATGCACACTTCATTAGTTTCAGGTTGGGCTGGTTCAATGGCATTGTATGAACTTGCTGTTTTTGATCCATCAGATCCTGTTTTAAACCCAATGTGGCGTCAAGGGATGTTTGTTCTTCCTTTTATGACACGTTTAGGTGTTACAAAATCTTGGGGTGGTTGGACTATAAGTGGTGAAACCGTAACAACAGGCTTTGAATGGACTTACGAAGCTGTAGCAGCTTCGCATATCATATTGTCAGGTGCGTTATTTTTAGCTGCAATTTGGCACTGGACTTACTGGGACTTAGATTTATTCCGTGATCCTAGAGAGGGTAAGCCAGCTTTAGATCTTCCAAAAATTTTTGGAATTCACTTATTCTTAGCAGGATTATTATGTTTTGGATTTGGTGCTTTCCACGTAACAGGTTTATATGGTCCTGGCATTTGGGTTTCTGATCCTTATGGTTTAACAGGTAGTGTACAACCAGTAGCTCCATCTTGGGGAGCAGATGGTTTTGACCCGTATAATCCAGGTGGTATAGCGGCTCACCACGTAGCTGCGGGAATACTAGGTGTTTTAGCTGGTTTATTTCACTTATGTGTTCGTCCTTCTTTACGTCTATATTTAGGTTTATCTATGGGTAGTATAGAAAGTGTTCTTTCTAGTAGTATTGCTGCAGTATTCTGGGCTGCTTTTGTAGTAGCAGGTACAATGTGGTATGGTTCAGCAGCGACACCGATAGAATTATTTGGCCCTACACGTTATCAGTGGGACCAAGGTTTTTTCCAACAAGAAATTGAAAAACGAGTTGCAATTAGTGTTGCAAATGGTTCGTCAGTTTCTGATGCTTGGTCACAAATTCCTGAAAAACTAGCTTTCTATGATTACATTGGGAATAACCCAGCAAAAGGTGGTTTATTCCGTTCAGGTGCTATGAATAGTGGTGATGGTATTGCGGTAGGCTGGTTAGGTCATGCTGTATTTAAAGATAGCGAAAGTCGTGAATTATATGTTCGTCGTATGCCTACATTCTTCGAAACATTCCCTGTATTATTAATTGATAAAGATGGTGTAGTACGTGCCGATGTACCGTTCCGTCGTGCTGAGTCAAAATATAGTATTGAACAAGTAGGTGTTTCAGTTAGTTTCTATGGTGGCGAATTAGATGGTGTAACATTTAGTGATCCAGCTACCGTTAAAAAGTATGCTCGCCGTGCGCAGTTAGGTGAAATTTTCGAATTTGATCGTGCAACATTACAGTCAGATGGAGTTTTCCGTAGTAGTCCTCGTGGTTGGTTTACATTTGGTCACTTATGTTTTGCTTTATTATTTTTCTTTGGGCATATTTGGCATGGTGCTAGAACATTAGCACGTGACAGATTTGCAGGTATTGATGAAGATTTAAATGATCAAGTTGAATTTGGTAAATTCCAGAAAATTGGTGATCCAAGTTCTTTCCGTCAAGCAGTATAGTAATAATTTATTTCAATTAAGTAGTAACTGAGTTCTTATTGTTTGATGAATAGGATAGGGTTTAACTTAGTTTTTATTCTTACAGAAAGCTAGCTTTGCTAGCTTTCTATGTATAAGTTTAAATGGAATAGAATTTTAATTATCTAAAAATAAAAAATTTTTAAAGAGAATCTTTTGTTTAAAAATAAGCTACTTTTAATCACTTTGACTTGGTTAAATATCTAACAGTAAAAAGTAATATTTATAAATTAAAAGAGGATTAGAAAAAGTTATTAAATTTTTTTATATTTTATATAAAAAAGGAGAGGATTTTTAATATTAATAAGTGTAATTTGATTTTATAACGAAATAAATTTTTTTATAGATGGATAGTTCTATTAGGATAAAAATTCCTAAAAGATTCAGAAAATAAAGCAATTGGTTTTTTTATCTTTTAAACATATATTAGAATTAAATTAATTCTAAAATTTTAATTATATAGATATATATATAATTAGCTGGGCTTGACATAGGTTCGAGCAAAAGAATATTGATTTTTGGTTTTTATACTATAAAATGTAGTTAAAAAATGTTTAGACTCTGAGTTTTCTACGAATAAAGTGAGTAAACTCAGGAGTTTTGTTAGAATAAGAAAAAAACTATTGAACGACTATTACAAAGAAATAGTCTATCTGTTTAATTGAATTTTCTAATGAAATTTTGCATTTTTATAAATTCAAAAACTAACATTTTAAGAAATTAGTCACTTTCTATCTAAGCTTTAAAGATAATTTTTATCGCTGGGAAGGTGTATCATTATAAGCCAAATATTTATTAAATATTCGAATTTTAATAATATAATAATTATAAAATACACTAAAATCTTATGGAAGCTTTAGTATATACTTTCTTATTGATTGGTACTCTAGGAATTATCTTTTTCGCTATTTTCTTTAGAGAACCACCTCGTATTGTGAGATAAGTCTTTTTAGATATAGAATGAATAGATTTTAGGTGCCGAATATTTAGATAATTTTGAAACATAGTAATGATTGATTAAATCTATGTTAAAAAGATAAAATTTTGTTTAAAAAAGAAAAAACTGGAAGGGAAAAATGTTCTCTTCCAGAAAATGTAAAACTAGAATAAATTTTATTTCTCTTTATTTATTCTAGTTTTAGTTCTCCCCATTTTTTAGATTATATGAACAATGTTAGTTATTTGGTTTTAAAAAATTAAGAACAGAAGAAACCTATTATACTATGTACACCTAAGCGTGAATCATAATGGTAAAATGTGATGTCAGTGTTTTTTGCTTGTGGTTTAATAAATATTTTGTCTAAAGAAAACTTTCTTTTTGTGTTTTTTTTTAGATTCCGACTTTTTATCTGTGTTAATTTTGATCATAGAAACGTTAGAAAAGTCCCTTTAGGGAAGGTTTACTTACGATTTTTTTTAAATTTGCTTGATCTTGATTAAAGTTTAAAAAAAGATATAGTTAGAGCTAGAAAAGCTCTACTAAGGAGCTTTATCGTTTTTGTTAATTGTGATTCTTTGAGATATTATTTTTTATTGAATAGTATAAAAGTGGTTCTTTAACATTTTATCTCTAGTAAAATTAATACATAAAATAATTTTACTCTGAATTCAAATCGGAACTAGATTGTTTTCATTTAAATTTTAATGGAAAAATTTACGTAATGGATCAAACCCGAAATTTTCATTCTTTTATGAGATTTTTTAGAAAATTTTAAGCATCACTTATTTACATAAAGTAAAAAAATTTAAGATTTTTCATAAATTATGGCAACAGCTAAATCAAATTCTCCTGCTCCAGAGATTGAATTTCAACCTGGTATTAGTACTCCGTTAGGTCGATTATTAAAACCCTTAAACTCTGAAGCGGGCAAAGTACTTCCTGGTTGGGGCACTACAGTTTTAATGGGCGTTTTTATGGCTCTTTTTGCTGTTTTTTTAGTTATTTTATTAGAGATATATAACAGTTCTGTTATTCTTGAGGATGTAACAATGAGTTGGGAATCTTTAGCTAAATAATCTATAAGTATATACGTGTACTTGCTATAAAGAATGTTTTGAAAAGAGAAATTATTTTCTTTTCAAAACATTCTTTATAGCATTTTAAAAAGAGTATTAGTTTTATAAATAAGTCATTTGAATAAAACTATAAAAAAAGTAAATGAGTAAATACGTTACTTTTGTATTAAAGTATAACATCCAATAATTTTAATACTAATACTTATTTAATATAGATAAACTTATAAAAAACTGAGCTATTATTTTTTTATATATCAGTTTCAATTTGCGTTATGAAATCATGGTATTTCATTTTATTGTAATTCTCAATTTTATTTTAAATGATCATTTTTCAAATTTGAAATAATTATGTCTCATATTGTTAAAATTTATGGTGCGATTTGTGTGTGACCTGTTCTTTCGACAAAACCAGTAAAGAACCTATTAGAAAGATATATTGATGAAAAGCAACCATTGTTGTGTAGTTCTGTGGTTTTGACCTATAAACTATAACACCAGGTTTTTTCAAAAATATAAAATTAAGAGACTTTTAGGGTCTATTCCCTAAAAAATCAATATTATAAAACAAAGAAACTATAATCTATAAAAATAGCGTTAAAAATTAAAATGGATATTTATAATTAAATTAGACTCTTACTATTTTTTTCATTAAAGTAGTCATTTATTGTAAGTATACTTTTTTTGTAAATCAATAACGTTTCTGTGAATTACAATAATGAATTTGTAATTTAGAATAAAAATCAAATGCCTCGTTTTTAATGGCATTATTTGATAAAAAAACTATATAAAATAATAAATTATTTATATATAGTAAGAGCGCAACGTTTTAGCTAAGTTTCTGTTTTTTGAGTCTCTTAAATACAGGTAAAAATCTCAGGATAATTTTTTAAAGTTTGGAGCATAACTAATTTTTATTTTTTGTATTACTTATTAAAGAAAGATAAAAAATAAACGACTAATCACGAAATTGATCTGATTAAAGACTAATTTTTTATGGATCGCAAATTTGAAGAAAATTATCTGGAAATGTGGATTTTTTAAGAAAAATTTTTTCTTGCAAAATTAAGAATCAATTTTTAATTATTTATTTTATATACTAAAGGAGTAGAATTACAAGCTTGAATTTTATTCATTAAAAATTAGATATCTATATATAGATCTATATAGGCTTCTAAAGACTAATAGATTTTTACAGTAGAAAAAAGGCGAGGGTTCATTAACTATAAGAAAGAAAAAAAAAGCAATTAGTTTTTTTGATATACCTTTAAATAAAAAAACGTAACAATTTCGCCTTGTTTTTTTTATTTGCTGTCAAAAAAATATTAATTTATAATAAAAAACCTGAAGTCTTTATAAATTTCCATGTTTTAATTAAAAAGCTTTATAAAGCTTAATATAAAAAAATAAGATTATATGTTTAATTTTATAACATAATAGTTGGCCGGATCTGATTGGTACTTTTATTTTGCGTTTTTTTGTTTCTAGTTTCGATTTTTATTCAAGTATATTGAGAATGATTTTTAAAATTAAATATTTAATCAAAGTTAATGGAAAGTCCAGCATTTTTTTTTAGTATATTTTTATGGTTTTTCTTATTAAGTATTACAGCGTATTCGATTTACGTAGGGTTTGGTCCACCTTCTCGACGTTTGCGTGATCCTTTTGAAGAACATGAAGATTAATAATTCAATTTAAAAACAATGAGTGTTTCATCCCGCTTTAAGCGGGATCCTCAAAAGTAAATATCTAGTCATTTTCTTTTATTGAAATTTTGAATTAGATTTTTTAGTTTAAAATGTATAAGTTTTTTATCTTTATTTATGGTACTAAATAAAAAAACCGATTTAATAATTTATAACTAATGAGCATAGATGTGATTTTTTAACATATAGTTAAAGATGTTGTTGTTTTTTTTTATTGATATAAAAAGTTGTAATTTTATTTTTAGAGTTTTAATATAAATAGTTGGAGAAATTTAAAGAAGCCGTATGAATAGAAATTATTCTTGTATGGTTTTGAATCCAAATTATTTTTTAAAATAATTTAGGTTAACAAGCATAGAATTAAAATAAGCCTATCTTCTCATGAACTGTTGGCCTATTTCCTGGTTTTTTTATCCACAAAAGCTTATTTGGTAACAAATTCGTGAAATAGCTTAATGATTAAACTATCTAGAAGTTTTAGTATAGTTTTAATATATCAAAAATAAAATCACTATAAAATTTCCCGTATTTTTTCAAATTAATGTTAATAGATCGTCTATTTTAAATTTTTAATAGATTTAAATTAAAAAATATAACTAAAAAATAGTTAGATTTTTTAATAAACTATTTTCACTTTGATTTCTAACTGGGATAATTTAAATTTAGGGAGGTTGATTAATGATTAGATGGAAGAATAAAACTTAACCTGTTATAAGGCTGAAATATTATTAAATTTTTGTGGACTTATTTTTTTTTTTATTTCTAAAAATCCCATAAATTTTTTTAGAAGGGAATATAAATGTATAGTATAGCAGGCTTCCTTATGTAAAATTTTTTAATTCTATGAACAAATAAATCCTAAAAGATTAGATCTTTGAAAAATTTTTATATTTGTAAAGTAATGATTTTCTTACTATTATTTTTTAGGAAAAGGATATTCGTAATGCGACAGCTATTTAAAAGACTAGCTATCTAAAAAAAAATTTCTTTAAAAATATATTAAATAATCACTATTTAAAGCGTATAAGCGATCATTTTGGAGTTACTCGTATATTAATAAAATTATAAAATGTGTAATTTTGATTTAATATTAGAATTTCTGCATAAAGATTATAAAAGCAGGTAAGCTTTGTGTGTGTGTATAAATTTATTTTTACTTTTAATTTTTTTAGTAAAATTCGGAGTATTAGAATAGATATTGGTTAAATCCCAACATTTTTATAGTAAATTAATTAAACTGTTATAAAAATTTAAGAGTAAATAATTCCGATTTTTTATATCTTTTGGATTAATCTGAAACTTAGCAAATATTTTGGCATAAAAAAAGAAAATTTAAAATTTCAAAATTTAATAGTACTTTAGTTTTAAGTAATTTCTACTTTTTATTGTTATTACTATTTTTCTGAAATTAAAATTTTTGTTTTTTAGGTTTTTTTTGTATGCAAATAATTGTTATCAAAAGTTAGAAATATTTCCTATAAAAAATGCTGACACGAACAAATTAATTTGTATTAACTAATACATAATATATATATTATTAAAAATTAATTTAAGCTAGATGTTAAGTAATTAACATGTCTAGTTTTGAAAGGAGGGAAAAGTATTAAACAATTCAGCTAGTATTATAAGTATCGACTTTTAAGATTAATTGTGTTTAATTTTGTTTACCTACCTAGCATAGTTGTATCGGGTGTACACAATGCGTGCGTGCTTGTCCTTTAGATGTATTAGAGATGGTACCTTGGGATGGATGTAAAGCTGAACAAATGGCATCAGCTCCTCGTACTGAAGATTGCGTTGGATGTAAACGCTGTGAATCAGCATGTCCTACAGATTTTTTAAGTATTCGTGTCTATACCAGTGCTGAAAGTACTAGAAGTATGGGTTTAGCTTATTAATGTTAATAATGGATAAATCCTATTATTTTTTAGACTCATTTTTACCTGATTTATTTCCAGATTGGAGCCATTATTAAAAATAATAATTCTAATCAAAATAGAGATTAATCTCTATTTTGATTAGAAGTATTAGCAAATGTTTTTATCAAACTAATTTTAATATTTTGCTTTAAACAAAATATCTTAATAATGCTTCAAAAATCAAAAATATTTTTGATGTTATTTTTTGATAGAGATATTAAAGCTATCAAATTTTGTATTAAATTCTTTTTATTATGTAAAGTGAACGCTAAGTTACAACTGATTATTTAATTGTGAAAGAGTTCATTTTTAAAATAGTTAGTAATTAAATTATTTGTTTATAGTATTATATATTTTTATAAAAAATACTTATTAATTTTGATAATTTGACAAAACAATAGTTAACAAGTATTATTTGGTAGATAAAAAAAAAGGGATTGTAGTTCAATTGGTTAGAGCACCGCCCTGTCACGGCGGAAGTTGCGGGTTCGAGCCCCGTCAATCCCGTGAGATTTAAATTCTACCAATTGAAAATGCGTAAATAATCCTGGAGTTTAAGTAAAACAAAATACTATTTCATAACTTAATATTAAACCGTATATGTTTCTTTTTTTAATTTTAGGAATTTTATAATAGGGTAAGTCATATGCCCTTTATCTATTTTAAATAGATGACTGTTAAAACATGATATTAATTTAATATTAAATTACTAAATATTTGGATTCGAAAAAGAAAACAAAAACTGATTTTATTAAGGGCGTACTTAGTCTTTTAGAGTGATATTAAAGTTTATATTACTTTATTTTGTAGCATTAATCAGAAAGTAAAGTTTATTATTTAATCGAAGAGAAGGGAGAAGAAAATGACTAGAGTTAAGAGAGGTATTGTTGCACGTAAAAGAAGAAAAAAAATATTAAATTTGACAAAAGGATTTCGCGGTGCTGCTTCTAAATTATTTAGAACTGCAAACCAAAGATATATGAAAGCATTAAAATTATCATTTGTCAATCGTCGTAAGAAAAAACGTGATTTTAGAAGTTTATGGATTTCTCGATTAAATGCAGTGGCACGTAAAACTGGACTGAATTATAATCAATTTATTTTCGCATTAAAAACTTGTGATATTCAGTTAAATCGTAAAATTTTATCTCAAATAAGTATTTGTGATCCTCAAACATATCAGCTTTTATATACAATTTTACAGCCTCTTTTAGTTAAAAATTTAAAATAAATAGCAATTTTTATTTTCTAATTATCTTTTTTTTTTAATTGTTAAGCCTATAAAAAAAATAAGGATATCCTTAAAAAAAATAATGATATCCTTTAACTTAAATAAATAAGCTTGCGTTGAAGGTTAAATTTTGCTATAATATATTTGTTATAATCTATAAAATCCTTAAAAAATTAATCACTTTTACATTTCTATAAATATTATAGTAGTGTAAAAGTGCCGGGATAGCTCAGTGGTAGAGCAGAGGACTGAAAATCCTTGTGTCACCAGTTCAATCCTGGTTCTCGGCAAATCATAAAGGAATTAGATTTTTTACAGAAACTTAATTCTGTATACGGACTTCTATCTATATATCCACAATAGATATAGATGTGGTAGAATTATTTGCAATATAAATAATCAAATATATTGCAAAATTCAGAACGTTTCTTGGAGAATGTTTTAAAAAAATTAGTATCACAATTTATTTTAGTTGTGATAAAATCTAAATATAACATTTATAATATTTGTTGAACTTCAGCTCAAATATTATAAAAAGTAAGACTTGGTATTTTTAAGGATAATTGGGGTGTTTCTATATACGACTACCCATAGATACCAGCAAATAGTCTGTTAAAATAGAGTAAGAAACAGGTTTAGTAAAGTTTTCAAGTAAAAAAGTGTATTTAATATTTAATATTAATAAATAATAAATATTTATTTGCATTAATATTAAAAAAGTAGTATAATTGGCTCTAATATAACGGGATGTAGCGCAGTTTGGTAGCGCTCCTGTTTTGGGAACAGGAGGTCGCAGGTTCGAATCCTGTCATCCCGAATAAACCTCTAAATTATTTACAAATTAGTATCGAATTGTTAGTTTTAACCTAGAAAAAAGTAAAATAAATTTTTATATTTTATTTATAATTTAATTACTTATAATTAATAAGATGAATTATTTCTAGCCAAATAAAAAACTTTATAATACTTCCGTATGTTTTTACATTGAAAAAATCGTCTAACTCATTGGTTTATAGCAATAATCAATACAGGTAAAAAAATTTATTTTAAAAACATATACAAAAGTCCCGGAAGTCAATTTTATCCAAATTAAGTTGCATTTTGAATTGATGTATAAAAAAAATTATTATATGAGAAAAAAAAAACAAATGGAAGTTTGTTCTTTATTTTTTAAGCAAAAATCAATATTTACAATATTGTCTAAATTCTCTTTCTATCCTAATTGTTCCAAAACCCAAATAGGTGTAAAAATAGAAAATAATATAAAAAAAGAATTATTTAAAAAAATAAAATCGTTACAGTTTAAAGAAGTAAAAAAAATAAGCTTTGCAATAAGTAATAATCAAGGTTATTTTTTTGGTGGAAATAAATGGACTCCTAATTTTACTAAACGATTTTGGTTAACTAACAATTTAGAAAATTCCCGAAAATTATGTAATTTAATTAAAGCAAATAAAATAAATGTTGAGCCTTGTTTAACTAAAACCAGAAAGCTAACTGTAGATTGGCATTCAAACGACTTATTAATGACAAACCAAGGTATTTGGTTTTATAATTGTTTTCAAGCTTTTTCTACACGAAAATATTGGTGGATTTTATTACCTTCTCAAAGTTTATTGTTTAGATTACGTTGGGAAACGTTATCTAAATTAAATGTTTTTAATAAAACTCAATCACAAAAACCGAGTAATTTAAATTTACTACATTTAAACTGGTTTAATGAAAAACCTCTTTATATCTATTGGATTATACCCTTTTTCGGGTGTTTAAATTTAATATCTGTTTCTTTTTCAAAAGAAATAGGAGATACTTTACAAAAGGTTCAAGTTAGAAACAATAACTTTAATTCATATACTTTAATGAATGAAAATAAAATGAGGTTTGCATCACCAAATTTATCGGATTTTAACATGACTACGTTTTCTTGGGAAACATTAAATTATTTAAGTTATAAAAAAAATTTATTAGACGGATCTTTTAAATTTATAAAAAAAATAAATTGTTATCATGATTCTATAATTTACGAAGTATCACCTAGTTGGTTTAATTATTTACAAGAACAATATATAGGGACTTATGCAGAAAATGAGAGTTATCAAAATGTTTTGCAAGATTTTAGTGAAACACAGAATAAAAGTATTCAAAAAAACAACCCGTTGTCATTGATAGAAACTGATATAAATACTGATTTTCAAAATAAAGACAAAAGAAAGTTGCTAAATTTACAAAATATGCAAATATGGTGGAATCAACAAAATTTTGATAAAAATTTACAGTTAAGGAAAGTCTTAACTGTAGTTCCTGAGACTAAAACAGAAAATGTGGTTTTTATTCCTAATTTAGTAAAAACAATTTCTGGGCCAATTCAAATTGAGCATGAATTGTCTTTATCTAGTTTTAGTCAAAACGAACTTACATGGAATGATTTTTTAGTAAAAAAATCAAAATTACAATGGTGTTGGCACAAATTATTGATTAATAACATTATTTTTAATTCAAATAATGGTAAATCTTTGGTATCAAATCCATCAAAGTTACCGCGTTTTTTATGGGAAAATTATGTGGGTAATTTAAATTATAAATTGAATTTATCGAAAAAAAGTATAATTCCATTGTTAAAAACTAGTGATTTTTTTAAAAGTACAAACATAAATCTTCTTTTTGCACCTTTTATCAGTTTTCAAAAATTAGATTTATCAAAAATAAATTTCGATGAATTTGCCCAAAAAATGCTAGTAGGAACCACGAGTATTCCAGTAAATTATCTTTCTACTCAGTTTTCCAAGAGAAAGTCTTTAGATCAGGACAGTTTGGGTTTACCTATTCGATTTAACCAAAATAATCTTTTAAAAAAATATAAACAAGTAAATTTTGATTCAAAAAAATTAATTTCTTTCCTTGTTTATTCAAAAAATAATCATTTTGAAAATGATTTATTTTTGAATAAACGAAGTTTAGGGGATTTATTAATCGGGATTAATTCTGAGAAAAACCTAAACATTCAACAACCACAACAATCTTTTTTTTCGAAATTTTATTCAGCAAATAGTAAATATAAAACCGCGAGTCAAATATTGGTTTCTAAACAAAAATATAATATTTCACCTGATTCATCTATAAATATGCTAACTAATTTATTTAAAGATAAAGATGGCAGTAGTCAATTAAACTCTATTAAATATCAAAAACAATTAATAAAAGGTTCTTTTTGTTGGTCAAATTTTTTGAAAAAGAAGGACAATCATTTAAATTTTAAAAAATCTAGTTTTGTTTTTAAAAATTTAAAATTATACAACCAATTTGGGATTTTAAATCCGATAAATCAGTTAGGATTTCCCGATATATATCAATCTAAGGTGGATAAACAAACAAATGATGCATTTAAGGATTATTTGAAAGCCTCTTTTATTTATGAAAAGTTAGTGCATAAATTATTATTAAATCCAATAGATGATATTTTCAGCACTAAAATGAATATGAAATCTAATGTTTTGGAGTCTAACGTAAGATCTAAAACCTTTTATAAAACAAAATATAAGGAATATGAATCATATATGAAAACAACTCAAAAAAATGGTATTGAAATTCAAAAAGAAAAAAGTTTAGATATTTTACCAACTGAAAAATTTATTCTTCAAAATAATTCTTTTATGATGAATTTATCAAAAGCAACTTTATATAAATTAAAATTTCCAGTAATAATGTCTGGATATTTTTTGCCAGAAACAACACTAAATAAAGGTCTTTCATCTTTTTTTGTAAAGTTGTTACAGCCTGTAGGTTTACTTGAGAGTTTTTCTTCTATAGAAAAAATTAAAAGAACAAACGGGTTTATAAAAGTAATAATTCCACCTCAGGTTTTAGCTTTTAATCAACTCGAAAAAATATATTCTAAAAACTCGGATTTTTTAAAAATAAAACCGTTAAACTATCTAAATAAAAAAAATGTGAATGTAAAAAAATCTACAGTCCCTATTTTGATGAAAAATTTTCCCTTTGTCGTGGATCAAAAATTTCAGTTTAAAAATTATCCTTTTTGGTTTAAAATTTTAAATTCCTCAAATATAAGATATAGCAAAAATTATTTAGTTACAAATAAATTTTTTGGTTTTGAGTTAAATCAAATACTGAATAAGCCTTTGAGACTATCAGTTGTGAATTTAAGTAATAATTTTATGAAGAAACATTCTCGAAACTTTATAAAACCAAAGCTGGGGTTAAAAAAAGAAAAAGTTTCTGTAAACAAGCTAGGTTCTCAAGATTTTCGATTTAAATATATAGGAAATTGGTCTTTTTATTGGAATTATTTTAAAAATTTTTATGGATCATCTACTGTTTTAAAATCTTTTAATGACATTTTTTATTTCATGAATTTTCATCCCTTTTTCTCTAAAAATTTAAAAAAAATATTAATAAATCAAGGGTTCCCTGGAAATAATTTTTTATTTAAAAAATGGCATCCTCGTAGACAAGAAGGTTTTTTTTATAAAAGAATTAATAAATTAAATTTAAAAAATAATAAATCTTTCCAGTTTAATACACAAATGGATTTACCCTTGTCAACATCAAAATTTAATACCATGGTCGAGCTATTGTGGGGATTTCGAGCGAAATATAAATTAGAAGAAGTATTACAATATCAAAAATCTAAATATTATCAAAGTAAAAAAGCACAACAAACAAATAATGATCAAATTGAAAATCAAATAACTAATAATTCAAAAACAACTTTACAAACATTAACAAAAAGTTTAATTAAACGTAAACGTTATAAAAAATATATACGTTTTGAGGTATTATCTACATGGTTAAGAGATGTATTATATTTACGCCAAATGTCACGCAAAGTTTTAATAAGCAAAAAAGATCCGTATTTAGTTAATATTTCTAAACTTATTCAGCAATCAACAAAGGGACGATTTGATCGAAAATTAAGTCGTTTAAATGATTCTTTTACGAAATTATTATTAACCAATTTAGCTACAATGGAATCCCCCAAATTAATCTTAAAATATAAAAAAAATCGGACAATAAATAACCTAAAATCTTCTTTAAAAAAAACTAGTAATAGTATTTTCGAAGGTAAAAAATGTCATTTCGATGAACGTTGGATAAATAATAAGAAACTTTTAGTATTAGCAAAACGTATTAGTCCGTCTTATAAATTTAAAGTAAGTAAAAAAAAATTTACTAGTTATTATCAAAATGATTCTGATAGTAAATATAAAAAACCAGAAATTTACTTTTTAAAAAGAAATAGTTTAGATCAAAAGTTATCTTATAATTTTAAAACTGTAAAGTATTATGGCACTTCATTTTATTTGCAAAATAATCTTAAAATAATGCTTGAACCTTTAATATCTAGCCATGATAGTTATTTACATCTTTTTAATACTGTAGGCGGTTCTAGTGCGTCAAATATAAAAAAATTATATTTAAATAATGCGAATAATCGATTTTTCAAAGTTCCTGAATCTAGTAGTCTATTTTTTTTAATAAGACAAGTAAATAATTTAGTGTCGCGTATTTTAAAAGATTTAAATAATTATTTGATTAATATTTTTAAAAAACTGGATAAGAATATGGAAATTACTTTAAAAATGATACCTTTACCGTATTTCGCTAATAAATATTTATTTGATATTCAACCAAAAAAAGTGGAAAATTCCTTAGGTCGTTTTTATTCTCTTACTGAATCTAGTAATCAAATTTTCAATAAGTCTAAAAAATTTATTCGTCAATTAAATTTGAAAGCTATTTCTGATCAATCTTTAATTGAAAAAAAGACAAAACATACGGTTAAAAATAAGAAAATAGATTATTTTAAAATAAATGTAAAAAATAATTGGATGAAAACAGTATTTAAAAATACAATTAGAATAAAAAGAGATAGTAATAATACAAAAAGTTTTGGATTAAATTCAAATAAAGGATTACAAAAAAATAAATCACAAATAAACCATTTATTTATAACAACTAAATTTAAAAATTTCGCATCTTCTTTTGTTCTTTGGCGTAATAAATTTCAAATCCGTAGAGATTATTTATTATTATCCTATATATATTTAGATTACGCAGGTGCTTTAATAAATTCATTAGTTCATAATTGTCTCGATTGGTTAGTAGAAGGCACTATTTTCTCAAAACAAAATTCTAAATTTGTTTTAATTAATAATTTTAAAATTCCCAAATTTAACGCTAGTAAAACTGATATGTCTTCTCTTAACAATGTGAACAAATCGGAAATTAAAGCAATTTTCCCTGTTTCTCATGAAAAATTTTATTTGTGGTCAAAAGTGTATAAAAATAATCTTGTAACACCTAAATGGTCTTTTTTTATTATCAATCATTTAAAAAACAATCATTATCCTATCTATGAAAAAATACTTCAAACAGATAATATAGAAACTAATAAAAATACTTCTGTCTTAATTACTAAGACTAACTCAAGCCCTACTATTGCAATATCGGAGAAATCCTTAAATAATTTTAAAGTAGATGAGAAATTTGACCCATCGTCTGCCATAAATTTCTTACAAAGTACTCCAACAGTACGCTTATACCGTTCTATGATTGAATCTTATACTATGGACTCAAAGGGTTTTTCTCGTTTAAAATTAGAGCATCAAAGTACTCCTATAAGCAATAGTTTTGTAAACAATAATTCATATATTAAATATAAAAGACAGAATTCTCGAAAAAAAATAATGTTTATGAAAAAACAACATAAATTTCAAACATTTAATGGGTCGGTTTTACAACCATTAGTCGCGTCCCGTAATTTTCAAAAGAAAGATTCTAAATTTTTTAATAGTTTTGATCATAAAATAAAAAATGCCGTTTTTAATTTTTCTGATTTAAGTAAAATTAATTCGAAGGAGTCTTTAGTAGTATCTCATATTACACAAAAATCTTATTTAAAATTAAAATTACGTAGAAAAGTAGGGCTTTTTAAGACTAGAATATTAAATAAAAAAACAAAAATGCATACGGGAACATATTTACCAAATTTACAATTTGCTAACGTTTCATTATGGATGACTTCAAATAAACCATTTAATATAAAAAACCCTTTAACTGCTTTTTTAGAAACAAATTTTGGTCTTTTGAGTTCTCAAATTAAAATGAATAATTTTTGGTTATGTACAGTTATTTTACATATGTGTCTAATTTTTTCTTTATTAACTATTTATAAATCATCAATTCATTTCTGTATAAAAGCTTTATATTCAACTCTTTTTGTTTTAAATAAATATTTTATTTATGCTAAATATAGAATTCAACGATTGTTAAAGTATATATATCAAAGTAATTTCCAATCTATTTTTGAAAGTGTCCGACAAAAATATTCTGAAAAATATATTTTTTCTTTATATTCCAGTTTAAGTACTACTGTGAATTTCTTTTTTAAAAGAAATTCCGCTTTTTCAATGCCTTCACGTTTTAAAAAATTTAAAAAATTAAATTTGATAAATAAAATAAATGAAACGGAAAAAAGCAGTCTTAAAGGATTTTCTCGTATTTTTTTTGGTTTTAATAAAAGAAGTAATTTAGAATTTATTCGTTTTTTTCATTCTTTAATATCACAAAACGAAAAACAAGTTACAAAAACTGTTCCGACAAATATCAACCTTGCTTCATTAGAATCGTTATTACAGACTTCGTATTTTACTTCTCTTTCTAAAAATATTAACAATAAATTTAACTTGACTCAGTTCCTAGAAACAAAGTCTATTGAAAATCTGGGACTAAAAAAATTAAAAAAAAAATCGGACAGTAAAAATTTAAAATTTACTTTTCAAGTTCTTCGTTGGAATATGTTTTTAACATTATTAATAGGTGAATCAGAAATTTTAGCGGAACTAGAACCTTACAGAGAAATGCATTGGTATTTTTTAAAGCGTTTTCCAGTTTTTTTAAGAACTGCTGCCGGAAAAGATTCTATAGGAATGATAGATTATCAAGCAGATGAGAAAATTCGCTTAATAAAACAAAAAATTCGACAAACGGTTTTGATTCTTTATTTACGTTCTCGTAAATACGAATCAAAATTACAAAATCAAGCTAATGTAAATGAAAAGACAAATACATCTGTTTCTAAAAGACGTGAAAAAATAACTAAATGGTCTAAAGATTCTCTAAGGGAAAAAGTTAATAAAAAAGATGTAAACTTAGATAGTTCTTCAATATCATCAAAAAAAATAAATAATGGAGAAAAAAGAGCTACGGATTCTTCTCTTGAAATAAAAAACGGTCTAAAAAGTGAGAAACCTTTTTATTTTGCAAAACGTAAGAAATTCATTCGAAAAATTTCTCCATGGAAATCTATTTTAACTTTTTTAGGTAAATTAAGTTTTATTAGTCGGTACACCAAATTAAATAAAAGATTTAGGCATTCTATGATGCTTTTTTCTACACCTTTAGTTTTTTTCGGGCCTATTGGAACACTATTTCTACCATATTTAATAAAAAGTTTCTTTTTGGGTTTTGAATCGAAAAGTCAACTTAAGCAAAATTTTTTTACCAATAGATTACCACAAAATAAAGATTTTTTGCAAAAAACAGTTTCAAAGAAAAAAATTATTAAATTTAACGAATTAGATTCAAAAAATAGTTTGTTTCTATCGCAAGTGGGAACTAGTGAATCGGTTTTTAATAAAAATCTGTTTCCTGAATCGATTAAATTAGAATTGTTAAAAATGTATAATTCAACAGATCTGTTTTATCAAGAAGAACAGTTTAGACCTTTTATTTCAATTTCAAGTGAATATTCTTTTGAAAAACACCTAGGAAACTTAAATTTATATATTAGACAAAAAATTCAAAATTTTGAAAATCTTAATATGATAAATCAAGCTCAAAGTTTATTTTCACTAAATAATTTTGCAAGTATTGCTTCTGAAAACGTTTCACCTAAATTTGAGCGTGATTTTTTAACTAATTGTCTAAAACTTTTAAATAAATATGAGCGGATAAATGTCAGTTTAAATAAAATCAATGTGTTAAATAATGAGCGAACTGGTAAAGTTTCTTTTATGAAAGCTTTTCAAGGCACAAATTTTAAATCAAAAAGTATGTTTAGTATTTCAAAAAAAAGTTTTCAAGAATTGGATTTATCTGACATTAATCGTCAAAAACCCCGTTTTATCAATTTTGATACTTTTGATCCTAAACTTCGTTATTATCGTTTTTACAGCAATTTTTCAAAAATATTATCCGATGTTGGTGGTTTTCGTGTTGAGTTAGCTGCTCATCAGCAATTAGGGCCACTTATTTGTAAAGTATGCGCTGGATTATTTAGAAAACAACCTGCTAAAAATTACTTATTAGTATCTGGTCCAAATAAAACAGAATCTTTATTATTTATTGTCCAAGCTTTAGCAGGAGAAATGGGTATGAAATTATTTCTAGAAGATGCTAAACGTTTACAGCGTATCGGTAATCGAGGAATAAATAAAGCTACGAAACGATTAGAAAAATTATTTGATATAGCTCAAGCGAATACCCCCTGTTTAGTTTTTATAGAAGATATTCACGTAATAGGCTCGAAAACAAAAATGATTAAAGTAGATGAAGAACAAGAAGATGAAGAAATCTTAGTACGTTCTTTATTATCTAAATTGATTTATCGTAAATATCATAAAAATAAGTCATTAAGAGAAACATTCATTGATAAAAATTTGTCTACAGGGGGATTTTCAGTCCAACGTCGTAGATCTCTTAAACCTAGCAATCCGATTCCAAAAGATTTAGTTTTATATCAATTAACTCGCCGTCGATCTTTTTCAAATTATTTTTCACATCATAAAAGTCAATTAACTAGAGTAAATACTAAATTATTTATGGTTCAAAAATTATCTCCAGCTTTTACTACAAACGCTGTTTTAATTTGGAAACTTTTTAAGTCTAAAATAGCTACTCCAAATAAACGTATAAAAGAAGCGCCTTGGGTTCATATACCTGTGGATGCTTTGCGTAGTATTCATCCCTTAACTTATTCAATCAGAGTGAAAATAGCTAAAATAACATTATTAGCTATTTTCACAATGGGAACTCGTTTAAGATTAGTAAAAGATTTAATTAGATTATTTGAAAAAACTAATTCTGAGAGTCATACAAATTTTGTTGTTTTTGCTACCACAACAAAATTGTCATATATGGATCCATCTTTAAGAAGGCCCGGGCGCTTAGAAGAAACTATTTATTTATCATCTTTAACAAATGTTTCCACTTTAGCAAGAGTTTCAGCTTTTCAAAGTCAATTAGATAATTTTAAAGCTTATTTAAAAGATTTACCTGGTTTTTCTTTTACTTTTAATTTAATTGATAATACCCTTTTTTCTTCACGTTTGTATTTAACAGAATGGAGTGTTATTAATTATTTAGCGGAGGATGCTTATCAGTTAGGGGTTTCCAATTTTAATTCAAATATTAATAAAGAATTAAATTTTTTACCAAAAAATTATAGTGAAAATTTTACAAAATTAAAAACTGAATTTTCACACATGTTGTCCAGATTTTCTTTTCTAAAAAATCAAAACAATTTGGATAATAGAAAAGACAAATTTGAGAAATATCTATTTTTTGCACAAAACCAAAAATATAATTTAAATAATCAAGAAAAAAATATTTTGAATACTTCAGTGAATTTAAATTATTTAAAATTTAGTAATTTTAATACTAAATTAAAAAAACAAAGAATGACAAATTATGAAACATTAAATACCACAGGAACTTCCAATTATTGGCAACTTATTTTTGCTAATATAATTTTACAAAGAAAAAAAGGACTTTTTAATTTTAATATTCATTACACAAAAAATTTAGTTTCTTTAGAACCATTATTAATGAATACTTATTCGCTTAATAAGAAATCATTCTCGGCAAGAGATTCAGGTACTTTTTTTTTAAAATACAGAAAAAATAAATCTTCTATTTTCGCGCTATTAGCATATACGCAAGTAGGCCAAACTTTAGTTTCTTTTTTACCGACTTTCACACTTTTTAGACATTTAGACCACGAGAAAAAAGTCATTTTATTGGATCCTGATAAAATCAATAATATACAATTATGGTCGGTTCTTTTAAAACCATACGATTTTAAACCACAGAATGTATTTTTTAATCGCCGTAAAACTTTAAAGGCTTATTTTTTACGTTTTTTTTCAGCAAAAGTTGGCGAGTTTTTGTTTACAAACCCGATAGAATGGAATAATATAAATAGACTATATAATAGAGTGGATTATTTTCAATCTTTGAGTAAAGATGGATTTATAAATAGTATACATGGAATTCAACAAAATTGGTCTTCCGCCCATTCTTATGTAATGAATTTAATAAAAACAAGTTGTCTCTATTCAAAAAGTCCTTTAATAACAAAACTTTTACAAATAGAAGATGGAAATAAACCGAGACAGAAACAGTTTTTTGAAAGTTTAAATGCTGGGATTTTATTTGAATATTCTGATTTTCATTATAGAACATTTTTGAAGAAAAATATGATTTCAATGGAAGATAATTTGAATATATTACAATCTCAAAAATTTATGTTAAATAATCAAGGTCGTCCTTTAAGAAAATACGTCAAATTAGCTACTACAAATCGTTTATGGTTATTTCGTATTTTATTTACAGAGTTAGGTTCATTAAATGAAATAAGTTTACGTCCTACATCAATGAATTATTATTATCGTAAAAAAATAATATTAAAACAAAAATTAAAACTTTCTTCTTATCAATGGTTAAATTGGCATTTACGTAAACCTTTAGATCAATTAGAAGAGATTCAAGATATTGCTTATTTTCCCTGTGCTGAAAAATTTTATAATCCTCGTCATCGTCGCTGGATTACAACAAATGGTTATTGGGGATATTGGTTTGCTTTTGATAAAATATTTTATCATAATCTTTATGAGCAATATATATTTGAAAGCTTTAATAAAGTTTATCTTCATTTAGATAAAAATCGTGAATTATTAGATTATTTAGTTCAGTTATTAATTACTCAGGAAACCATTTCTGAAACTGAGCTTACTTTAAGTTTTAAACGCTATGGTATTTAAAAATTATTTTACATAAAAAAGTAAAATCATGTAATTAAAACCAAAATTTTTTTTAAACTAGTTTATATGATTCTTTTATATAAGAAAAAGCAGAATCGTCAATTTATTATAAAATTTTTATTTTATAATAAATTGACGATTCTGCTTTTTCTTATATACTAATTTTATCGATATAAGATAAAATTAGTATAGTAATGGTTTTATTATTCCCAGTTTTAGCGTTGTCTAATTAAACTAGGGTTAGCACGTTTGGTGCAATACAAATAAAATATTATTTATAATTTATTAAATTATAAAATAAAAAGAAAAAACAAAATCGAATAGAATAAGTAATTCCAACAATAAACAAAATATTTTAGGTTTTTCATTATAAAAGGTTCAAAAAAAAAGATATTTATAAGCAATATATACAAATAAAAGTACGCAATCTTTTTTTACGGTAAGAAAATTTCTTTTAATACTAAATAAAGAAGTAAAAAGGTATGTTTTAACAGAAAAAAATAATGAAGTTTAATTAATTTTTAGTTAAGCATTTTTTTTTATTGAATTACCCGTAAATTTATAAACTAATTGTTTTTTAGAATTAAATCTCTCTAAATAAATTTATTTTTATTATAATGTTATATAAATAGAATCTTTTTTAAAGTAAATAAATTTATGGGACAAAAAATACATCCATACGGTTACCGTGTCGGTATAACGCAACCTCATTCAGCGCGTTGGTTTGCTAATACATATCAATATCCACAATATGTTTTCGAAGATTTTTTATTAAGACAATCTTTAATTAAAGTTCTTCCTGTTGAAAATTTGCCGCGTCAACGAGCTGAAGACACGTCAGAAACAAAACTTGTTCGCGTAAAAATTGAACGATTTATACGTAATACTATTAAAATAAAATTATATGTAACAAGTCCACAGTCTGTTTCTAGTTTGTTTGAAGTAGATTCTGCACAAAAAAATAGAAAAGAATTATTAAATGCAAGATCTGATAATCGTGCTACAGTTTCAAAGGGAGATTCTAAAAAAGATTCATTACCACAAGATCGTAATTTATTATTGGTGAATATTTTGAAAAAATCATTAAATAAAAAAACCACAAAATTACATATTTTAAAATTACAAAATATTGTTTACAAAATGGAACTATTAAAAAATATCATTGAAACTAATGAATCTTTTGTTTCTCCTGAAAGTGCATCTATAAGTAAATCAGATACAAAAATTGCTTTAAAATTTAATACTGACGAAACGGCTAAGGGTATTGATTCTAGCACTATAAATTATAATTTATCTTATTATTCCAACTTTAAAAATTTAATTTACGGGATAAAATTTTGTGTCAATAAGTTGGAGTCAAATTCATCTAAAAGTGAGCTTCGTTTAAATTCTATAAAAAGAATAAAATTAAAGTTTCAATTATTATTATTAAAAAAACAATTATGTATAAGTTTAGTTAATCAATATCAAATTTATAATGAATTTGAAAAACGAAAGTTGTTAACTATTGAAACTGATCAAAATCAAACACAAGAATTTGAATTTAAAACAGATTCTCGTTTTTTAAAATTAAGTCAGTTTAGTTTTTATTGGAAAAACCGTGTTTTGCAAATCACAAAAATTTGTAACGCTATTTATATTAAATTGAAATTAAAATTAGAAAATTTACAATCTCAATTAGAAGCAAATCAGGAAAATATAATGTCAAAATTACCTATATTAGTTGATATTGTAAAACTTCAATATATATTAACAAATACTAAATTTAAAAAAGAAAATTCTAATTCATTTTTATTAATAACGTTAACTCAAATTTTAACAAAAATAAAATATAAATTGTTTTCAACAAATAAAAAAAATTCATTTGAAAAAAAAGAACTAGAATTAGTAACTAATTTAACAAGTGAACTTAACAATCTTTTTATCGTAAAACATAAAATATTAAAAATTGTAGTAAATTTTAATTTTTCGGATGAAGTATTAAAATCTCAATTAGTTAAAACAAAAAGCTATATATTAGCTTTTTGTTTTGTAAAGTCTAAATTAATAAAATTAACTTCTAAATTAACTAATTTAGATTTTAAGCATCTGGATTTTGTTATATCTAATTCTATATTGTCTCTCAACCTTTTGGAACAGCGTGTAAAAAAAAATCAAAGTATGTTAAAAAATCTATTATTTATAAAAATAAAACGAATTCAAAAATGTGCTGCTGATATAGAAGAAAATATTTTACAAACAAAAACGTTAGCTATATTAGAAAATGTTGATGGAATTAATGATATTATAAAAATGTCGCAATTATATAGAAAATTTATTGAATTAAATAAACCAAGTTTTGATCTATTCTTTAGAACAAATGGTTTGACTCAATATTATAATATTCTTCGTAATAAAACAATGAATACTTATCAAATTCAATGTAGAAAAGTCATTTTAGTTACTATCAAAAACGAGAATTTAATATCTAATAAAAGTAATTTATTAGCTATTTTAAAAGATTATCCATTACATAAATATTCAAAAACAAAGGGATTTTATAAGTTTTGTAAAGTATTATTAAATCAACGTAGAAAAATCAAACAAATACTTGAATTTAAAATAAAATCTTTACTAGTAAAGATCTCTGAAAAATTAAAAAATACTCAGTCTTTAGAACATACTATTAGAAGTTATAATGAGAATTTAAATTTAAATAATTTATACATTAAACAATTAGAAAATTGGTTAACATTATTAAAAACTTTTATATCTAGAAATTCTTTTTCAACCCAAGAACTTTCGGTTGTTTTGAATGCTCAGAGTTCTGTATCTACTTCTGTTTTATTACGTTCACGTATCACAAAAATTGATCGCTATTTATATAAACTTATTCCATTAAAAACAAATAATTCATTAGGTAAAATCGAACGAACTTTAATTTATGTTAATTTTAATATTTTAAAACAAAAACTTTTATATGAATTATTACAAATACAACGTTCTTCTCTTTTCTCAAGCACTACGAATTCTTTTATTATAAAAAATAAAGATATATTATCAAAAGCTAATTGGACAATATTAAATAAAATTTTACCTATAGTAAAAAATAGAATTATACAATTACAAACTTTTTTATCAACAATATCTCCAGACTCTGATATAGATATTAAACAACCATTAATATCTCCAAGCATTCCGTTACAAACAAATTTACAGAAACTTTTAAAAACAAATTATGAAAAAAGCTTTGTAGTTTTACAAACGCGTCGTAAAGTTTTTAATAACTTTATTCATAGGTTAGGCGGACGCCAAAAATCACAACACAATTTAAATACTCAAAATGAGTGGTCAAATTTGATGGAGCAAAGTTTAACTGGTAATTCTGATTATTTCAATTTTTCTAATGATAAAAATAGATTAAATAATAATTCTATAGATTCTATTCAACAAAAAATTCTTTCCCGTAAACCTGTAAAAACATTATCCACTCGTAAACAAAAATTTCTAGTAAAAAAAACATTAAAGAAAAAAATGAAAAAATTTTTAATTGAAATGGCCTTGAAAAATAATTATAATCATATTTTTGCATTAAAAAATATTTATAACGTAAAAACGTTATCTAAATTGTGTGAAAATTTAACAAACATTCAAACACTTCCTAAAGTTAGTGTAATTGAATTTGTCAAAATCAGTCAACCTAAACAGTATGCTGTTTGTTTAGCTAATTTTATAGTAGAAAATTTAGAAAAACGATTTTCATTTAGAAGTACTATGAAAAAAGCAGCAGAACAAGCAATGTCTACGCCTAATGTAAAAGGAATCAAAATTCAAGTTTCTGGGCGTTTAAATGGTGCTGAAATAGCGAGAACTGAATGGTTAAGAGATGGTAGAGTACCATTACAAACTTTAAGAGCAAATATTGATTATAGTTATAAAACAGCAAAAACAATTTATGGGGTTTTAGGTGTAAAAGTATGGATATTTAAAAACACTACAGCTAATTTTAATGAATAATTTATGATTAGCAGAAAAAGTAGAGATAGAAAAGAAAAAAGATTTTTAAGTTTTAAGTTTTTAAAGCATAGCGATCTTTTAAAGGAGAGTTTTTGTTAAAAAAAATAATTTTCGGTTATTAAGAAATCGAGCTAAGAAAAGATTTTATATAAAATATAAATAGTTATAGTTTCTTATGAAATTTTTGTTAAATAAAATTTGATAATTTTATTTAATTTTGATTAAATATATATATACAAATATAATTGATCCTGACGTTTAATGTAAAGTCTTTTTATGTTTTTTTAAATCCTGAAGAACAAAAAACTAAGTTTTTTGTTCTTCAGGATTTATTTAGCAGTATTTTTTATTTTAAGAACATAACTAAACAGGGATCTTTGCTTATTACATTTCAGCTATAATTTATGTCGACTATTTTCAGTTATTTAGTATTGTTAATCGGTGCATTAACATTAACATTAGTTATTTACTTGGGTCTTTTAAAAGGAGTAAAATTAATATAATTTTATCAAATTTTTAAATTGTTATAAAAGAAATACTAGTTTCATTTCTAAAACTCATATGTAAGTTAAGATTTTCAAAAAAAGTGAGTAGATTAACATTAACTAAAATAATGTTTTGAGAAATACGTTAGCTAATAGAAAGCTAACGTATTTCTCAAAACATTAGAAAATGATTCTATCTGTTAGAAATTTTTTCAGTGAAATTTTCTTTTTAATTAGAATATTGATATAATAAGTTTTAAATATTATAATTAAATTTTAATAGATAAAAAATCTTTATAGTAATATAATTTTTTTATATTTTTTAGTATCTGTGATTGTTTTATGATAATTTTTTTATATTTTTTAATTAAGATTCCATTTAATGTTATTAATTTTAAGGATTTTTAATTTTTTTTTATAACTTTAATTTTTTATTGTATTTATATGTAGTTTTTATTAAACTTTAAAGAATATTTTTTTTTGTTAAATATTCTAATTTAGAATATTTAACTTTATTTCACCAAATTTAGTTCTGATTTAAAAATTGGTCTGAATCTTTTATTAAAAAATAAAAAAAAAAATTAAAACTTTTAGTACATTAATTATAAAGTAGAATGAAATTAGAGAATTTCCAATATATATTTCTAACATTTACCATTTTTTTATTATAAAAAATGGTAAACTGTACTTTATTTAAACTAGAAAAACTGCATTTAAAAAAATTTTCCATGAATTTAAGAAAAAACAAGTTACAATTACGAGTAACTTATTCAGTAATAGAATCTAGTAAAAATAATTGTTTTTTATGTACTAATTATACTAGTACGAGTCGTTTGATAAAAAAAAATAAGTTAAAATTTGGGTCAAAAATCTCTTTTATTTTGACTAGTATTAGTTGTTCTGAATCTTACAATACTGAAAGTAAAGAAGTATTTTGGAATTTAGCTTTTAATAAAGGACGTTTAAAAAGCTTTATTTTTTGGTGTTTTACACGCTATGGTCAAAGTAAAACCATTTTTGTTTTAGAAAAATTACAAAAAGTAGGCTTTAGTTATGCTACAAAAGCAGGAATTTCTTTAAGTATAGATGATTTAAAAATTCCTCCGAAAAAAAATAAACTCTTATTTGATGCTGACACAATAATTCAAGAAGGGTTTTTAAATTATAAAAAAGCAAAGCTAACGGGACTAGAAAGATTTCAAAGAATTATCGAAACCTGGCATATAACTAGCGAAAGTTTGAAAGATGAAATGATTAAATATTTTAAAAAAACAGATATATTAAATCCAGTTTATATGATGGCTTTTTCTGGAGCACGTGGGAATGTTTCTCAGGTAAGACAATTAGTAGCTATGCGTGGTTTAATGGCAGATCCACAAGGAAAAATATTAGATTATCCAATTCGAAGTAATTTCCGTGAAGGTTTAACTTTAACAGAATATGTAATTTCTTGTTACGGTGCAAGAAAAGGAGTAGTCGATACTGCATTAAGAACAGCAAATGCCGGTTATCTTACGCGAAGATTAGTAGATGTCGCACAACACGTTATTGTTTTAAATTTAGATTGTGGAACAAAAAAAGGTTTTTATTTAACTGAAATGAAACAATTTAATAAAACTTTGTTCTCTTTACAACAACGTTTAGTAGGGCGAGTTCTAGCAGCGGACATTTATTCTTTATTAGAATTATCAGTACAAGAATCTCAAAAAGCTTCTCTGGAAGACGCTACGCCAGAAAATAAAAATTTTTCTTTAAACGCTCAACTGAGAAAATCTCTAACAACTACTAAAAAAGCTATTGCTTATCGAAATCAAGAAATATCTGAGGAATTAGCAACAAAAATAGCAAAAATAACGAATAAAGTTTTAATAAGATCACCTTTAACTTGTGAAACTCCTCGTTTAGTTTGTCAACTTTGTTATGGTTGGAGTTTATCTGAAGGTCATTTGGTTCCAATAGGCGAAGCCGTCGGTATCATAGCAGCTCAATCTATTGGCGAACCAGGTACTCAATTAACAATGCGAACGTTTCATACTGGGGGTGTTTTTTCTGGTGAAATGTTTGATCAACTAATTGCTCCTTTTGATGGCATTATAGAATTTGAAAATTCTATACCTGGCACGCTTGTTCGTACAACTCAAGGTAAAATAGCTTTTTTGACTAAAACTGAAGGGAAAGTATTTATTAAAAGTAGTCTTTTAGTTTTACAAAAAACCCAATCTTTTCGATTGCCTTCTTATACTCTGTTATTTATAAGAAATAATGAGAAGGTTTTTAAAAATAAATTAATTGCTCAATTGTCTTTTTTATCTTCTCGGTTACAAAAAAAAGCTGATATTACTGAATTTATAGTTAAATCTGACATGGAAGGTCAATTACATAGTGGTTCCATCAATGTTATTGAAAAATTTACCGATTCTAATGATGCTATTATGCAATCAATAGATTGGGGGAACATTTGGATTCTTTCAGGAAAACTTTGCCAATTACCGATTTATTCTTCTTTTTTTGTTTTACCTGGAGACTTTGTAGATACAAAGTCTATATTAAGTCAAATAAAATGGATAATTCCAACTAAAGCTCTAGTTGACACAAATAAATTATTAAAAAATTATTTTTGTGAAGCTAAAATTTGTTTTAATAATTCTAAAAAACTTTGGTTTTTGGATTTAAATAATAGTCGGAATAAAGTTGTTTATAAAAAAAAATATTTAAAAAAATTTAATAATATTTCATTAACTCGTTTAGATAAGCCAATTGATTTTTCAGCCAATATGAGCAAAATTTCAGCTAGAACAAAAAACTTTGATATATTATTCGCTTATAAAAAGAGAGGGTTAAGATCTTTATTAAATTTAGAAAATAGTATTTTAAAAAAACAGAATAATTTTTCAGAGAGAATTAGTTCTTTATTTACTTCAAATAGTTTTCTCAAATCAAAAAACTTACAAAAAGTCATTCAATTAAATACCATTTCAAAACAAATTTTAGCAAGTGAAACTGGTGCATTAAGTGTAAATAAAAAATATTATAAAGAATCTAATTTATATTCTTTATTGGAAAAAATGCGTACTCAAAATTTTTCGGCTAATCATTACAAACAACCTAATTCTAAAATAGATAAAAATTATTATGTTGAGTCTAAACAAAAATTTAATGAAATATTGTCGAATACTAATCTAATTTCTGACTCTTCTACCTTTTGTAACGAAATAACGACGAATAAATTAAATAAAATGTTCTTAAATGATGTTAATATCAATAAGTCTTTAATGTCTTTGCCTATATTTAATATTTATTTTAAAAAGCTTGGATATTTTTTTTGTTTTAAAAATAAATTTGTCTCTTCTTCTTTAAATATAAATCTATTTTTTTTACAAAAAGGAAATAAAAATTTACCTTTATTTGAATATAATTTTAAAAATATATTATTTTTTTTTAAAACATATGGTTTTTTTTTATCTAGAGAACATAAAGTATTGGAAAAAGATTTATTTTTTTTTGGTAAATATAATTCTTTTTGGGGACCTTTTATAAATGCGAGCAACATTTTTCCTTTTCTTTCCTTTTTTAAAAAGAAAGAAAAATATAATTTAAAGTATTATATAAATAATAATTTTGAATTAACAAAAAAAAATAATTTAAATGATTATTGTCATTTTAATACATTATTTTTAGATAAAATTTTAAAATTAAAGAAAAATATCAAAATACGCCATTTTTCTAATAATATTAATAAAATAAATAGAATTTATCAAAAAGAGGTAAATATTAATTTAAAAGATAATTTAAAGAAAAAACAAATTTTTAGTTTTTTGATAAAAACTAAAAAAGATAATTTAAAAGAAAACATAAAAGATGTTTTTTTTGTTCCAAGCTTATTGGCTGAGAAATATCCAAATACATTGAAAAAACCATCTAAAAAACTGGATGTTTTTAATAATAAAATCTCAGATATTTTAGCACATTGGTTTCCTAACCAATATCAAACATTTAAGGGAGGAATTTTTATTTATATGAATCTAAAAGATTCTTTTTCTCATTTTGGTAAAAAAAATACTTTCTTAAAATCTAATTTAATAGGTAGATTTTTATGGATAAATCAAGAATATTTACATTTAACATCATATAAATGTAAATATTGGGATGAATCTAGTTTTTATTTACCCAATTCGGGTAAATTTAATTCGTTTCAGACCGCTTTTGTTAAAAATATTAAATTAAAAAAATTAACTGAAAATAAATTTTTAATTTTTGATAAATACCTACCTAGTTTTGTTTTAGGTGATTTTAATGAAAATAAGGTATTATCACCTTTTTTGAATATTAAAGAGGATATAAAATTAAAAACAAAGTCTATAATAAAAAAAAAAACAATTAATTTTTATTATGATTTAAAAACATATTGTTTAAATAGGCAAAAATCTGCATTTTTTAAAGATAATTTTTTGTATCATAAAAAAATAGTAGATTTAGAGAGTTCAAAAATGAAAATAAATAATGGATGGGTTTATCGACCAGCTTTTTTATCAAATATAAATCTATCTCTACATAATACTTATATTTTCCCAGGGCAGCCAGTTTTAGATGATTTGATTTTTGATAATAATTTAATATTTATTGAATATATTCAAAGTTCTTCTATAAAGGATTTTTCTCCAAATTATCGCTCATTTCATAAAAACAAAATTTATTTTAATAACAAAACAAAACGAATGATTGCACAAAAAAACCGGCTTTTTAGCAAAATAAAAATGTATCCGAGTAAATATTCACGTTTTTCCCCTATTAGAATAAAGAATTTCCATTTTTACTATAAAAATAATATGATGATTGAATTTTATAATGATTTTTTCTTGACCTTAAATTTTTTATTATTTTTGCAAAACAAAAGTAATAAAAGAATAAATAATAAAATAATACAAAAAAAAGAGATATTGATGTTTGTTCGAAAAGTGACAGAATTTCCTTTATATAATCCTACTATTTATAAAAAAAAATTATTTAAACTTAATTATAAAAAATGGTTTGAATTGAATAGTATATTTTGGAATAAAGATTTAACTATAAAATATAATACTTCTTTTTTTAATAAACAAAAATTTAGTTTAAAACTTTTAACAGAATTACCTAGAACTGATTTAAAAATTTACTTAAAAGGTAAAGGATTTTATGATGATTTTTTCAAAACAAATAGTCAAGTAGAAAAATCGAATAAAATGAATTTAATGTTACGTGATGCCCAAATAAATAAATCTCGGTTGAAAAGGAAAACGCGCTTAGTAGATTCTTTCATTGAAAAAAAATTTATAAAAGTTTTTTTGTCTAAAAAAATACTTTTATATAAATTTTGTAGTAATTCTCCACTTCAATTATTACAACTATCTTTAATAGCAACCCAAGCTTTAATTTTAGACTCTTCTAAAAATAGAGAATTTAAATCAAAAAATTTATTATTACATCAAATGAAAGAAACATATCAAACTTCACTGACAAATATACCGAATCATCTAAACTCTGATAAAAAAAAAAATTTTGCAAATAAAAACAGTTTATTTTATAATAAATATATTACAAATTCTACAAATTTATCAGATAAATCTTCTGTTTCAAAGGTTAACCCTCAAATTTATTTTAATTATTTTCAAAAATTTTCCTTTGAATTTTTTTTCATGGAAGTAGTTAAATATCATTTTGGCTTTTTTTCTAATGATATAAAAGTTGAATGCGATAAAAATAAAAACCCATTAAAAATAATCTCAAAGAATTTTAATTTTTCGTTTAAAAAGAATTATTTATTTTTTCAAAAAGTTTTTTCTTTTTTTATTTATAAAAAAATTTTAATTTCTAATAAAACTGAAAAAACTCTATTGCCTCAAATAATTAGCGTATGTTTTCCATTATTTCCTTGTATTTTCAATCAGCCTTGTATAGATATATCTTTTACTGAGAAAATTGCATTAGGTTTTAGCGCATTTTTAAATAAAAATTCTTTAACGTCTTTAAAAAATTATAAATTCCATTTAAAAAATAAACCTTATAATAAAAAGGGAGAGTTTTTATTAATGAGTTATTTAAGTCCTTTTAGCGGCGAAATCTTAGGCTCGGGTCAGGTTTATTGGGACCGAAATATACAAAATAATCGCTCTTTAATTTTAACTAAAAAAGATCTACTAAGTTTTTCTTTAAAAACTGAATTAGTTAAGACTATCTCAACTGTATCAAATGATAAAAACAAAATATTTTTAGAACAAAATAAAGAAAAACAATATGTGTTAGTTGAGAAAAATCCGGGAAATTTAAATAGTTTGGATGATAATTCGTTTTTTTTAGAAAAATATAATTTAAATATGTATAAGTCCAAATTCTGTGTTTTAGGCGATATTTTGACAAAAGGAGAGAGTTTGAAATCTTCTTCCGATAAATTATTAATTATATCGAACCCAGGTAAAGTTATTCATTGTAATAAATTCAAAATAACATTACGAAAAGTACAATCTTTTTTATTGTCACCAAAATGTATTTTTCATTACTCTCATGGTGACTTTATAGAAAAAAATTCATCTATTATTAGTTTACCCTATGAACAATTGAAAACCGGGGATATTGTCCAAGGTATTCCAAAAGTAGAACAATTATTGGAAGCTCGGTCAACTTTTAAAGGAAAAGAAGAAGAAGATAATTTACATAAATTATTAAAATTAATTTTCCATAATTATAAACAAAAATTTAACATACAAATAGCTGTTCGGAAATCTTTTGAACTAATACAAATTATAATAGTAAATTCGGTTCAGCGAATCTATCGATCACAAGCTGTAAATATATCAGATAAGCATTTAGAAGTTATTGTTAAACAAATGACAAGTAAAGTTCAAATAACAAGCAGAGGTGATTCATCTTTTTTTCGTGGAGAACAAATAGATTTATATATTGTTGAAGCTTGGAATAATAAACACTTAAATTTAAATTTAATTCGTTATAAACCAATTTTACTAGGTATAAGTAAATCTTCATTAGAAGTTAATAGTTTTTTATCTGCTGCTAGTTTTCAACACACAAAAAAAGTGCTAAGTCGTTCTGCTTTTCATACAAATGTAGATTTTTTAAATGGTTTAAAAGAAAATGTTATTATAGGAAATTTGATATCAGCAGGAACAGGTACTTTAAAAATAAAATAAATGAGAAAATTAAGTAAAAAAGTCAACGCACATTATAAAAGTTTGTTTATATAAATTTAATATTTAATGAATAGTTTTATGAGTTTACAAGTTTGTGTTATGACACCAGAACGTATTTTTTGGAATGGCCAATCAGAAGAAATTATTTTACCAACAAATACAGGTGAAATGGGTGTATTAAAAAACCATGCTCCCATTATTACTGGTTTAGATGTAGGAGCTATGTTAATACGTACTGATAAAGGTTGGACTTCGGTTGCAATAATGGGTGGATTTGGTATTGTAGGGCAAAATCGCGTAATATTATTAGTTAATGAAGCAGAATCTGCTGAGACTATTAATGCAGAACAAGCTGAAGGAGAATTTACTGAAGCAAAAGAAAAATTAGAGCAAGCTCAAAGTACAAAACAACGTGTCGAAGCTAACACAATTTTTAAACGTGCAAAAGCAAGATATCAAGTTGTTAAAAATGTAGCAAAAGCCTAATTTTTTTAATTAAATTTAATTAAAAAAAATTATATTAATAATAGTGCTAGAATAAAGAAGGTAATTTTATTAAAATAAAGATGTCCTGCACATTGTGGGATTATAAAAACTCGAACTTACTTTAATTTATAAAAAATTAAAGTAAGTTCGAGTTTTTATAAATTAAATTACATTCCATTTATATAGAGTGAAATGGAGGTTTTACCTACAGATAAATGTTTTTATTTTTTTTTATTGGTAAATTTTATTTACCTTTTAAAAATTGTGAGAAGAAATTAAAGCTTTTTCAAACATAGTTTTTATTTTGATAATTTAGAAAACAAATTGGCTTATAGAATTGAAGCCTTAACCTTAGAGATTTTTTGATAATGTTTAAATTTGAATCTTTAAATATACTTCCAATGGAATATTCATTACAAACCGTTCACCGTTCAAATCAAGATACCAGTTTGTTTCATCGTCCGGTTGTGACTGAAGGCGATTGGGTTCAAGCAGGTGATTTATTAGCAGATTGTTCCTCTAGTGAAGGAGGGGAATTTTCTATTGGTCGAAATATTTTAATAGCTTATTTACCTTGGGAAGGTTATAATTATGAAGATGCCATTTTAATAAGCGAACGTTTAGTTTACGATGATTTATATACATCTATTCATGTAGAACGCTATGCAATAGCAGTGGAACCTACTACTTATGGAGATGAAAAAATAACTCGAGAGATCCCTCAATTAAAAGATATGAAAGAACTAAAACATTTAGATAGAAATGGTGTTGCTTTATTGGGTACTTGGTTAAAAGAAGGAGATATTTTAGTTGGCAAAATTACACCAATTGAACCTAAAAAAAATATAGCTCCATATATACAATTGTATAATGATATAATGGATAAAAAACTGGATTATTCAGTTCGTGATACTTCTTTACGAATGCCCAGAGGCTTAGAGGCAAAGTTAATTAAAGTTAAACTATTTAAACAAAAACAAACATTGGATTTTAAAAAATCGCCATTAATTTTATCTTCTCTCAGAAGTTTTTTAAAAATAAACCAAAAGACTTTGAAAAGTGAAGATAAAAATAAATTATATGGGGATGATTCTAATAAATTCCATAAAAAGTATATGTTTAGTCAAAAAGAGGGAAATAATTGGATAAAAAGTAAATTTAATCGACAAAAATTGTCACTTATTAAACAAAAAAAACCTGTTAATTTAGATGAAATCGAAAATGTTATTAATGGTAAATCAAAGCAAAAATCGAGTATTTCAAAAAAATCAAATCTACTAAATAAAAAAAGAAAACGACGTAAAAAAAACCCAAAGAATTTGTTTTATAAAAACGAACTAATTTCCTCTGTACATGTATATTTAGCGGAAAAACGCAAACTTCAAGTTGGTGATAAAATGGCAGGAAGACATGGCAATAAAGGAATAATTTCTGAAATTTTGCCAAGGCAAGATATGCCGTATTTACCTGACGGTACTCCTCTCGATATGGCTTTAAATCCTTTAGGGGTTCCTTCCCGAATGAATGTAGGACAAATATATGAATGTTTACTAGGTTTAGCTGGAAAACAGTTAAGTGAGTATTATCGAATAATGCCTTTTGATGAATTATATGGTCCGGAAGCATCACGTAGTTTTGTATTTGCAAAACTAAATGAAGCAAAAAAAAAAACAGGTCAATCGTGGTTATTTCAACCAAGTAACCCTGGGAAATTAAAATTATTTGATGGTCGAAATGGCCTCTGTTTTGATCAATCTATCACAGCAGGTTATTCGTACATGATTAAATTAGTTCACTTAGTTGATGATAAAATCCATTGTTTAACAGAAGAGCATGATGTCTTAACAACTCAAGGTTGGTTACCTATAAACAAAATCACTATGTCTCACAAAGTGGCTTCCTTGCAAAAAAATGGGACATTAGTTTATAAAAATCCATTTAAAATTTATCATTATAATAATTTTAACGGAAAAATTTATAAATTAAAAAACTCTGATGTAGATTTACTTGTAACGTTAAATCACCGAATGTATGTTACAAATTGTAAGGTAAATGGGTATTTTTTCGATAATTATGAGTTAATACCAGCTAAAAATTTAGTGGGTAAATGTAAAAAATATTTAAAGACAGCGTATTGGAAAAAAGAAGATTATCAATTTATATTACCAAGTTTCAGTTTAAAATCATTTTGCAACTCAGAAAAAACTTTTAAAATGTCTACATGGCTTAAGTTTTTTGGTATATGGATTTCTAATGGTTTAGTTGTAAATAATAAATTAAGAATTTACTTAAATTCTGTTAATTTAAAGAAACCAAGATTTATCAAAACTAGTATTAATAATTTTTTTTATAATATAGAAATTTTATCTCATAAAAACTCTACGACTAATTTATTACTAAATCTAATCAAAGATCTTGGCTATAATTATCTTATTATAAAGAATAAAATCATTATTAATGATAAACAGTTATGGTTCTATCTTAAATCCTTTACAATGGTTGCTTCGAAAAAAAAGTTACCAGCATGGGTTTGGGAATTAAGTCAGAAACAAGTGCGCATTTTTTTAAAATCAATAGTTGGTTATGCAGAAAAACGTGTAGAGTCTTTAATAAATTATTATACATCTTCATCCGATTTAGCAGATGATTTGGCGCGATTATCATTACATGCAGGCTGGAGCGGTCAAAAATTTCTTCATATACCTGCAGGATCTGTCACTAAAATAAAAAACAAAAACTTAATGACTAATTTTGATTTGTGGCGTATTGAGATTCGACAAGAAAAAAATAACCCATCTGTTAATAATGATAAGAGTTATTTACTAGAAGATCAGATAGAAAAAATAATTCAATATCAAGGTCCGGTTTTTTGTTTAAGTGTACCTAATGAAGTATTTTACGTACGTCGTAATGGTATTCCTGTTTGGACTGGTAATTCTCGAAGTACTGGACCTTATTCTTTAGTGACTCAACAACCTTTAAAAGGACGTTCAAAACATGGTGGGCAACGTTTAGGTGAAATGGAAGTTTGGGCGTTAGAAGCTTATGGAGCAGCTTTTACTCTTTTAGAACTTTTAACTATAAAATCCGACGATGTGACAGGTCGATTAACAATTTGGGATTATGTTTTATATAAACGTCCTTTATATATAGGGACACCAGCCTCTTTTAAAGTTTTGATTTGTGAATTAGAATCTTTATGTTTAGATATTGGAATTTATAAAAGTGACGATTTTAATATTTTGCGTCCCATAAATGTTTCTAATATGGGTTAATTTTGAATATATATTTTTACATAATATGATTAAATGTATGAATTCTAGTCAAACTAAAATTAAATTAATTAGTTTTGACTACTTTTAAAAAATTATTTTCAAGTTTTTTATTTAGTATCCTAGAATTTATTTAATAATAAAATCTTATTTATAAATCATGTTACATTATAACTAACAATAAAAAAAGATTATTAGAAAACTTTTAATTAATTTTTAAAATTCTAAAAGTTAAATTAATAATAAACGATAAGAGTTAAAGGAGCGTTACTTAACATAAAAATTTTTGTTAAAATATAGAAAAATTTTTGTTAAAATTAATTTACTTTTTATGAAAATGTAAAAAAAATATAGTAATTTAAGTTTTAGATTTTTTTCTCAATCTAAAAAAAGAATGCTACTAGTAATTTTTTAGTTTTAACATTATAAATTAAATAGATCTGTTATCTTAATATATAAAAAATGATATTAGCACTATAATTGTTATTTTTTACATTATTTAACCGCCCTTTTTGGGTCCAAATCAATTGGAAATGTTTTAAACATATACGGTTTTTAGAAGTTAAATTTAAAACTTCTTTATAAATAAGGAATAAATTATTTACTATGGCTGTACCTAAAAAACGTACTTCAAAATCGAGAAAAAATATAAGAAAAAATACTTGGAAAAAGAAAGTGATAAAGCAAGCAATAAGAGCACTTTTTATTGCTAAATTAGCTCAAATGGATACAAACATCGAGAGTCCTTCATCAGAAAACATTAATTCAACTATACCATCAATAAACACTGCTGAATAATGTTTTAAATAAGTTTATGAACACTTTTTTTATTTTTAAAACTTTAAACTAATTCACTTTTTTAGGTTGGAAATTTCAGTAGTAGAAAATAGTCGTGTCATTTCCAATAATTAAAATAGTTTTAATTACTTAATTTTATATGGTTTTTATATCTAATATAATATTTGAAATTATCTAAAATTAACAGATATATTTTCTCAAAAAAAAAATTAATAAATACATGACAGTAATTTTTTTTAGTAAATTATCTACTACGCATTAATATAATGATTAAATTACAATAGAAAGTAGATAAAATGGTATTTTTTTTGTTTTTATTTTCGATAGATTAGACTCTTTACTGAAAATAATGATAAGTTTAGATATATTAAATATACAAAAAATAAATCATAAATTTAATAAATAAGAAGGATTTTTTTAATGATTTCGCAAGTTAATTTTTTAAGTAGAGGAGTTGGTAGACGTAAAGAAGCAATTGCTCAAGTTCTATTAGTTCAAGGATCTGGTCAATATATTATAAATGGTCTCCCAGCCACTCTTTATTTACAGCAAAACCCACGCTCCGTTTTAGCGGTGGATGCCCCTTTAAAACAACTTCAAAAAGATCATCTACAAGATATTAATAATTTACAAAATTTAGATATTATTGTAAAAGTAAACGGTGGTGGATTAATTGGGCAAGCGGATGCTATTAAATTAGGAGTAGCTAGAGCTTTATGCGATATAAAAGAAGAATATCGTAAATCGTTGAAAAGTGAAGGTTTTTTAACGCAAGATTCTCGTATAAAAGAACGCCGTAAATATGGTTTAAAAAAAGCACGTAAAGCATCACAATATCACAAACGTTAATTTTTTTATTAATTTTAATTAGTCTAGTATATAATGTAAAAGATTTAAAAAAATTGTTATAATGATTTTTCCAATTATTTAGAAGGGTTAAGGCAGCCAAGCTGCCTTAGTTTCATTTTATAAATACTTTATAAATGCACTTTTAGTGTTATTCGAATAATATAAATCGAAAAAAAGATTTGTATCTATGATCAAAACTAAAAAAGATCTTATAAAAAGATAATTAGTTTATAGTTATTCAAGTTTTTTAACATGACTTGTTTATGCTTTTTGCTTTGCAATAAATTTATTTTTTTATTCAGGTTTTATTTTTATGAATTATCAGATTTTTTTCAGTAAAAGTGTATAATCTATATTAACTAGCTATTTTTAAATTTGATAATTTCTATTATTTTTGCTTCAACTTAATAAAAAAAAATGATTTGTGTAAAAAATTTCTAAGATTACAAAAAAACTTAAGAAGGTTATGTGTACCTTAAATGTGTTTTTTTTTCTTAACTAACACTTTTTTCTTTGTACTAAAAGAATAATGGCTTGTATTACTTATTTAAATTTAAAATCAAGTTTAGTTTGTATTTTCATAATTTAAAATAATTATTCTAATAAGTTATAAAATTTAAATTTAGAATTAAGCCTTATTTTTTGTGAATTCATTTTAAATAATATTTCTTTTTTTTTTGATTTTTATTTCTATCAAATTAAAGTGGTAGTTAATTTGTTTTCTTAGTTAAGATTTAAAAAAAATACATAAAAAAATATTATCATTTCTTTAAATCATGTCAAAAAAATTAAGCAATTTAAACAATCCAAAAGAAATGGAATCCAATAAGCTCTTTTATAATTATAATATTAACAAATCTGAGACATTTTTATCTTCAAAAAACCCAATATTAGTATCTTGTAGAGAATCCATAATGGAAAATCGACGTAGTTTTTATGGGAGATTTTATTTAGGTCCATTAGAAGTTGGGCAAGGAATTACTTTAGCGAATGCATTAAGACGAATGCTTTTATCTGAATTAACAGGATTAGCCATAACTTCTGTAGAGATAGAAGGAGTTAGTCATGAATATTCTAGTATTCAGGGCGTACGCGAATCTGTTTTAGACATTTTGTTGAATATAAAACACATAGTATTAAAATCAAAAGTTTCATTAAAACGACCACAAATCGCTTATATTCATTGTAAAGGTCCTGGAGTTTTGTGTGCAGGAGATATCGTATTACCTTCTTTTATCCAATGTGTTGACCCAGAACAATATATAGCTACTTTAAGTTACAATGGTTCCATTAAAATGAAATTAATAATTCGTCAGGGAAAAAATTATTTAGTCCAGAAACCCACCTATAATGATCCATTGTCATTATCAAATTCAAAAGGAGATAAAAAAAGTATTTATCCTAATTCATCTGTACAGTTAAATTTATTGGAAATTGCGGATAAAACTACTAAACAAAATACAAAAATAAAGAATCAAAAAAATAAAAAACGGATAAAGCCAATATTACCTTTATTAGATAAATATCAAATAACTGGATTTGAATTAATAAAACTATTATTTAAAAAGAAAAAATTAAGCAGAACACCGTTTTTTTTGAATTTTTCACAAAAAAATTCAAAAAAACTAGAGTCATTACGCTCGATTCGGCTAATCTTCAAAAGTTCTAAAACTAAACAATGGTTTATTTATTTATTAAAAAAACAATTAGTTTCAACTGTTCATAAGCATTTGTCTTTAAATATAAATAATAATAATAAATTTATTTCTAGTAATATTGAAGATTATCAATCTATTTTGTTAACTGTTTCTTCTATGACTAAACCATTAGCAATTGATTCGGTTTTTATGCCTGTAACTAGAGTAAATTATATTTTAGAAGAAAATTCCCAAAAATTGTTTGATGAATTTATTTATAAAGATTTTTCAAATAATATAGATAAATCCAATATTGAATTGAATTTATCAAATGTTGGCTTTAAGCAAAAAAAAAATGGCACTAATGAAATAATAAATACCTCGGATACATCTATAGTATCTTTAAAATCAACTGAGCTTTATTCTACATTAAAAGAAAACAATTTCGAGAATTATTGGGCATTATTCAATAATGAAGTTCTAAATTCATTTAGTAGTTTTGTACCTGTTTTACAATCTGCACAATATTTCGAACAATTTAATAAATCACCTAAAGAAGTGGTTATTTTAGAAATTTGGACCAATGGTAGTATTTTACCTAGACTTGCTCTAAATGAAGCAACGCGAAAATTATTAAGTCTTTTAATTAAGTTCCAAAAAGCAAAAATGATGGAATCTAACTTTTATAAAACAAATACAAATTATTATCAAATAATTGAAAATTTATATAGACATTATGATTATACTAATTATAATATTTTACAACATTCTATTCGGAATAGTCTTTCAATTTAATAACTGTTCAAGTTATTTATATAAATATAAATTAAACTTGAATTAATAATATAAAAAAATAAAAATATAATTTTTTTAATAAGTAGACTATCTTTTCTTCAAAATAGTATATAGATATATATATACTATACTATTTTATTTTTGGGATTTTTTAGTATTGAGCCTACTGGCTTTGTTAAAATAATTTATTTATATCTAAAATGTAAATAAATTTAGATTTTTGAACTGAGGATGATTTTTAATAAAATGTCACTTAATAATAATGAATTCAGGAAATTTAATACGTCGTTATGTTATTACAGGTTCACGTAGATTTAGTAATTATTGGTGGGCTTCTGTTGTTTTTTTAGGTGCAACAGGTTTTTTATTTACTGGATTATCTAGTTATATAGGAAAAAATTTGTTTCCATTTATTCAATCACAAAATATTAGTTTTTTCCCTCAAGGTCTAGTTATGTCATTTTACGGCATTTTAGGTTTGTTACTTAGTATTTATTTATGGTTTACTATTCTTTGGAATGTTGGGGGTGGTTTTAACGAATTTAACAAAAAAGAGGGAGTAATACGTATCTTTAGATGGGGGTTTCCCGGAAAAAGTCGTTGTATAGATGTTGCTTATTTTTTAAAAGATGTGGAAGCTATTCGAGTAGATTTTAAACAAGGAGTTAATCCACAGCGTACGCTTTATTTACGAGTTAAAGGAAAACGCGAAATACCTTTGAATCAAATAGGCCAACCTTTAACAGTAGAAGAGGTTGAAAAACAAGCAGCTGAGTTGGCCAAATTTTTACAGGTTTCAGTGGAAGGTTTATAAAGATAATTTTAAAACTGAATTAATAATCAATTAAAGTTTATAGAGCAAGACTAATGAATTAACTACAAGTTTAGATCAGACAATAAATCTTTTAATAATTTATTAGTCTGTCTAATTTAACATTTAATTGTAATGTATACTTTATTGTTTTTTTAACGTAACTACTTTTTTAGCCTAAAGTTAACTATTTACAAACACTTTGATTAGTTTAAAAAATGATTTTACTAAATTTGGTAATTGTAATCTTTATTTGATATATGCATGATTTATTAGAAGTATTAGGTTTTTCTCAAAAAAATTGCTTTTTTTTAAAACAACTTAGCACTAACTCTACTATCTTGTATGCATATAGTATTATAAATAAAAATAAGCTTTTTCTTATTTTTTAGCGTGATACGAGAATTTTTTGTGCAACAAATCTTTTTTGAAGAGCAAAAAACTTTATTTGGACAACAAAATTTTCTGAGAAAAACAACTTTTATGTGTTACAGATCAAATAATATCTAAATTTGAGACTTTATTGAAGAATATAAAGAATAGAAATTGACAAAGACTTTAAAGATATAAAAAAAACCACGAGATTAATAGTTAGATTCCTATTAATTTTCTTTAAGAAACACCGTGACTTTTAATGTATTATGGTTTGTAGCAAATTTATAATTCGTTATGGTATTATTTGTAAAGTTTTATTGAAAATAAAATATTATTTTGCTCTTATGAAATTTATTTTTTATAAAAAATAAAGTTTTTTGATTTCAAAAAAAATTTAGTTGCACAAGGATGATTTACTTTGTATCCAGAAAAAAATATAAACTAATCTATTAGCAAAATGTATTAGAATTGCAAATGGAGTTGAATTAACTTTATTCCTTAACGAAAAGATTATTATTGTAGCTATTGTTTTTTTAGTCTTACTAGTCTGTTGGTCTTAGGATTTTTCAAAAGATTTCTTAGTCTCCAAAAAAGTTCAAACTCATAAAATTTAATATAATGTAGTTACATGATTTCAAAGTCTAATAAAATAGTGAAGTATTATTAAGGTAAATTATTTTTTATTTTACTTATTTTTTGTTATAATGAGTCGATAATTTAAATATAATCTCAGTGATCATTATAAAAATGATCATTTTTTAGTAAAATGAAAGGAAAGTGAAATAAAAAAGTTAGATTATAAATCAAAGAGAAATTAACTAATATGGGAACTTCTAGTAACAAAAAACTTATAAAAATTGTTGTACCAAAACGGAAAAAATATAAAAATTTAGAATTAAAAAAAAAAGAAGCTCTTAAAACCTTTTCATTTAAGAAACAAGAAAGAAGAGGTAAAAAATTTTCTAAACAAAAAAAAGAAAATAGTTTAACTTTACCTGTGATCCCTCCAAAATCAGTACTCATTATTCTTAAATCTAGAAATAAAAAAATCTATGATCGTAAATTAATTGATTATAAAAATCGTGGTTTATTGCAAGAATATATTAATTTTGCTGGTAAAATAATTCCGAAACGTAAAACTGGTATAACAACAAAACAACAACGTTATTTAACAAAAGCTATTAAAACTGCACGTATTTTAGGTCTATTACCGTTTGTAAAAAAAGAAAAAGGTTTTTTTAGATAATAAAATTTAGTGAGTAAATTTATATTTTATTTATTGTCTATTAATTTTGACAGAAAGTTTTACATTTTCAAAGGAATCAGGTTATAAAAAAAATAAATATAGATATATATTTATTCATTGTAATCTAACTACAATATTCAGAATAATAAATAATTAATTTTTTCTTTTCATAATGATAAATGATACAATAAGTGATATGTTAACTCGTGTAAGAAATGCCTCTATTATACGTAAAAAAACGGTTTTAATACCTTATACAAGAATTAATTTTAAAATTGCTGAAATTCTAGAAAAAGAAGGGTATATACAATCTTTTGAAGTTCGTCAAGAACTTAGTACTCAAAATATACCACAAATGTCGACACAAAATCGACGTGAATTAAAATTGTATTTAAAATATTATAAAAAGTATAAAACAAATTTTTATAAATTAACTGGAGTAAAAAATAAGAAAGCTTTTAGTGATTTTAAAAATTTAATCAAGCTTTTAAAAGGCAAACAAGGCAGTAAAAAAACGCCTTGTATTACAAATTTAAAGCGAATTAGCAAGCCTGGGTTAAGAATATATGTTAATAATAAAGAACTCCCTCGTGTTTTAGCAGGAGCAGGCATTTATATATTATCTACTTCGAAAGGTATTTTAACGGATCGTGAGGCACGTTTTCGTGGAATTGGCGGAGAAGTTTTATGTACTGTATGGTAAAAAAAATTATAATTTTTTTATAAAAATATACCTAAGCTTACTACATTCTATCATTAAATTAACTTTCACATTATTATTTAAATAATAATAAAAACAAATAGTAAATAAAAAAGTTACGTCAGTAACAAAGAAGTGAATTATGTCAGGTAAACCAAATGAACGTCCCTTTTCTGATATTTTAACTAGTATTCGTTACTGGGTTATTCACAGTATTACGATTCCATCTCTATTTATAGCAGGTTGGTTATTTGTAAGTACAGGCTTAGCATATGATATTTTTGGGAGCCCGCGTCCTAATGAGTATTTTACAGAAGATCGCCAAGATGCTCCTTTAATTACAGACCGTTTTAATGCTTTAGAACAAGTGAAACAATTATCTCAACAATAATTTTCTATCATATATTAAATTCGTTCTACAAAACTAGTTTAGTTAAACTAGTTTTGTAGAACGAATTTAATATATACAAATTTATTGCTTTTCTTAGCTAACTTTAAATTTTTTTGATTTAATGTTCCAGTATATAAATTAAATTTTCGACCAAAAGGGGACATTTACCCAATTTAATATTGGGGTTGAAACAAGTTATTGTCTTGCTTCAAAGCTAGCTCTATTTTTAAAACAAAATACTGAGCTGTCTATTCTAATTTAAATAATATATATCTTTATTATGATTTTTAATTTGGAAAATTTTATGGCAAATTTGTCATTTTGTTTATTATTTTTTACAATGCTTTCTTATTGGATTTGTGCAGGATTAGCTACAAATTCAACATTGAATCGAATAGGTACAATTGGAATGTTGTTTTCTAATTTATCTTTATTAATATTATTATTAATTAGATGGAAAGAATCTGGGCATTTCCCTTTAAGTAATTTATATGAATCTCTATTATTTTTATCGTGGAGTTTAACGTTCTTTAATTTAATTTTAGAAAAAATAAATCAAACCGATTTTTCAATAATAGGAGCTATAACAGCGCCAAGTGCTCTCTTAACAACTACTTTTGCGACTTTTAGTTTGCCTGTAGAAATGCAAAAAGCATCAGCTTTGGTACCTGCGCTTCAATCTAATTGGTTAATAATGCATGTTACTATAATGATTTTAAGTTATGCTGCATTAATTTTTGGTTGTTTGTTATCAGTTGCGTTTTTAATATTAACTCGTAATGAAGAAATTGATCTAAGTGGAAATAGTTTTGGGAATTTTTTTAAGTCGTCTGCCAAAATTGAAAATTCTTTTTTAGTTATAAAAAATCAAAAAGTTTTAGACGACTCAAATGCAGATGAGAATAACGTTTTTTTATCTGAAAATTTAGTTTATCAAACAGAAAATTCCAATTTAGAAAATCTTCAGCCAAAAATAAATTATACATTTTCTTCTCATAATTTAGCAAAAAATTTAGACAATTTAAGTTATCGTATTTTAGGATTAGGATTTCCACTTCTTACTATAGGAATTTTGTCGGGTTCTGTATGGGCGAATGAGGCTTGGGGTTCTTATTGGAGTTGGGATCCAAAAGAAACTTGGGCATTATTAACTTGGTTTGTTTTTGCGATTTATTTACATACTCGTTTAACTAAAGGATGGCAAGGTAAAAAACCAGCAATTATAGCTTCTTTTGGCTTTGTAATTGTCTGGGTTTGTTTTATTGGTGTAAATCTTTTAGGTAAAGGATTACATAGTTATGGTTGGGTCCGTTTTTTTTAATAGACAAAATTATTAACCCGAGTCGATTGAAATATTATCCAATTTCATTTTTAAATAATAAGATGCCAAATACTTATTTATATTATGAATAATATAAATAAGTATTATCTATTTAATATCAAAAATTTAATAAAACCAAAAATTACCTTTTTTTTACTAGGACGATTATTTATAAATCAATTAGTTAAAGTACCTAAAAAAAATCTTAAATTATAAACAAAAAAGTAATTTAAATATTAAGCTTATTCTGTTTTTTATTTTATTTAACAGAAAGATAACGTTTAAATTACTTTTTTGTAATTTAGTTTAAATTAAGCTATAATTTTAGCAAAGGAAAGATGGCAGAGTGGTTGAATGCTTCGGTTTTGAAAACCGACGTGGCTAAACAGTCATCGGGGGTTCGAATCCCTCTCTTTCCGTTTCAAAGTTAATTTTTTTTTAGTATGAGAAAAAAATGCTATAAAATATTTTTCTCAGTCTTTATTTTTTTTTCATTGTAGTTTTACATTATAATAGTCTTGGTTGTTATTATTAAAAATAAAAATTAAACAATAAAAAAAGAGGTTAAAAACATGAACCCTATTATCGCTGCTGCTTCTGTTATTGCTGCTGGATTAGCTGTAGGTCTTGCTGCTATTGGTCCTGGTATGGGTCAAGGAACTGCTGCTGGTTATGCAGTAGAAGGTATTGCTAGACAACCAGAGGCTGAAGGTAAAATCCGTGGTGCTCTTTTATTAAGTTTTGCTTTCATGGAATCTTTAACAATTTATGGTCTAGTTGTTGCTTTAGCTCTTTTATTTGCTAACCCATTCGCAGGTGCATAATATCTATAAATTAAGTTATATGAGCATAAAAATGCACATCGCAAAATATTAAAAAGTATATTAGACTGCGATATTTACATAAATCGTTTCGATTTATGTAAATATCGCAGTCTAATATACTTTTTAATATTTCTTTCTTTTTTTGAATAGAAATTCAAGTCTTAGAGATTTTTTAAAGACTATTCTATTATTACGCACATGAGAATTTTTATATTTATTTATATTTTCTATATTTCTAATTAAAAAAAAATATAATGCTTATACTTTTTTAATAGTCAATTGATCTTGACTATTAAAAAAGTATGGTTTCTTCAGTTTATTAAATATTTAATTAAATGCCTACCATTCAACAATTAGTAAAATCTGCTCGACAAAAACTAGTAAATAAAACAAAAGCTCCTGCATTAAAATCTTGCCCTCAAAGACGAGGTATTTGCCTTCGTGTTTATACTGTAACTCCGAAAAAACCAAATTCTGCTTTACGTAAAGTTGCGCGTGTTCGATTAAGTTCTGGTTTTGAAGTTACTGCTTATATTCCAGGAATTGGTCATAATTTGCAAGAACATGCTGTTGTATTAGTTCGCGGAGGAAGAGTTAAAGATTTACCAGGTGTACGTTATCATATTGTGCGCGGTACTTTAGATACTGCAGGTGTTAAAGGGCGCGTACAAGGAAGATCCAAATATGGGGTAAAAAAAGTTTCTGCAAAAACTGCAGGTAAATCTAAATAAAAAAATGTGAATGAAAATTCATTTTCAGAGATATAATTTTTAGGTCATAGAATTCTTTATTTTCCTAATGCATTTAAATACAAACTCACTTTATTTTTCAAAAAAGCCAGTAAATTATAATTATTGAGAAAAAGTAAATACTTAACTAGTCTTTTTGGTATAAAAATCTTATAATATCTTTATAAAGTAATTTATGGCTCGCAAAGGTACTCCAAAAAAACGTATATTATTACCAGATCCAGTTTATAATAAAGTCTCTATTCATATGCTTGTAAACAGAGTTTTAAAAAGTGGGAAAAAATCTATAGCCTATCGTATAGTTTATACTGTTTTTCACAAATTAGCAGAAACAACTTCTCAAAATCCTGTCGAAGTGTGGGAAAAAGCTTTAAATAATGTAAAACCTAGAGTAGAAGTAAAACCTCGAAGAAGAGCAGGTTCTATCCAACAAGTACCACGAGTAGTACCATCCGCGGAAAGAGCTCAGGCTGTAGCTATTCGTTGGATAGTAGGTGCTTGTCAAAAGCGTGCAGGTAAAGATATGATATCTAAATTATTTTATGAAATCTCAGAAGCTTCGAAAAAAAGTGGAGCTGCATTCCGTAAAAAAGAAGAGCTACATAAAATGGCATTATCGAATCAAATGAATGCTCGGAGACCAGATACCATAATTAAAGCAATTATGGAACAAAATGATTTCAAAGAGTTTGAACCTAGCTAATGTTTTACTAAAGTTTGATTATATGATCAAAATAACAAAATTTGTTTTTGTTATAAATTATGATGTTCTCATGATTTTTACTAGTAAAAATCAAATTTAAATAACTATGACACAAAGATTAAAAAAACTTTATTTTGAACAAATTAGTCCAAAATTAATCAAACAATTTGACTATAAAAATAGTCATCAAGTTCCGAGAATAGAGAAAATTGTAATAAATCGAGGTGTAGGAGAAGCTGCCCAAAGTAATAAAGTTTTAGAATTTTCGTTAAAAGAATTAAATATTATTTCTGGACAAAAAGGAATTATTACACGTTCTAAAAAAGCAATTGCAGGATTTAAAATTCGAGAAAAAGTTCCAGTAGGTGTTTTTGTAACTTTGCGTGGTAATCGCATGTATAGTTTTTTAGATCGTTTAATCAATTTAGCTTTGCCACGTATTCGCGATTTTCAAGGGATTAGTACTAAAAGTTTTGATAAATTTGGTAATTATAGTTTAGGCTTAGAAGAACAATTAATGTTTCCAGAAATAGAATATGATAAAATCGATCAATTACGAGGTATGGATATTTCTATAGTTACTACTTCTAAAAATTCTGAAGAAGGTTTAGCTCTTTTAAAAGAATTTGGATTACCTTTTAAATCTTAAACTTAAAAAAAACCTTACTGTCTCAAATACTGTAATTAATTTTCTCTAAAAAAATATTTTAGTTTATAAATATTTTTGTTTATAATTATAAATATTTTAAAACTAAAAAAACTATTAAAAACTTTTAACTCAAAATTGAGATAGCAAAAAATTATAAATAAATAAGAGTCAGAAAAATTTTATACTTTAGTTTAGAACAACATTAGACGAAAAAACTGCTATTTAATGTGTTTCATATTATTTGACAAAAATGTTATTTTAATTTTTGAAATTAGAATCAGATAATAACACTTAAAGAATTTTGAAAAAATAAATTTGTTTCTATTAAATTTTTTAAAAAAATATCGATTTAAAACATTATAAACTGGCTATAATAAAAATAAAAATTATTATTCTATTTTTATTTTTATTCTATTAAAAAATCGTTAAAATCACTTTAATTTTTTTAATCAATCTTTTTTTCAGCTAGCTGCGAAAATTCTAAAAAAGTTTAAAAAAAATTTAAATAATAAACAATAACTTTATAAAAACAAAAATTAATTATTATTTTATGAATATTTATACTGAAACAAATAAAAATACTGGTCATATTATTCAAATTATTGGTCCTGTTGTAGATATTGCTTTTTCAGCTGGTAGTGTTCCAAATATTTATAATGCCGTTGTTATTAGTGGTAAAAACACTGCAGGTGAAGAAATGCGTGTAACTTGCGAAGTTCAACAACTTTTGGGTGACCGTTGCGTGAGAGCTGTTGCCATGAATCCTACAGAAGGATTAATGCGTGGGATGCAAGTTTTAGATACAGGTAAACCATTAATGGTTCCAGTAGGAAAATCTACATTAGGTCGTATTTTTAATGTCTTAGGTGAACCTGTAGATGAGTTAGGTCCTGTTGAAGCTGAATTAACATTACCTATTCATCGTTCTGCTCCTGCTTTTACAGATTTAGATACACGTTTAGCTATCTTTGAGACAGGGATTAAAGTAGTAGATCTTTTAGCTCCTTATCGCCGTGGTGGTAAAATTGGATTATTCGGAGGTGCTGGGGTAGGTAAAACTGTACTAATTATGGAATTAATTAATAACATTGCAAAAGCACACGGGGGTGTATCTGTATTTGCTGGTGTAGGTGAACGTACACGTGAAGGTAATGATTTATACATGGAAATGAAAGAATCAGGTGTTATTAATGAATCTAATTTATCGGAATCAAAAGTAGCTTTAGTATATGGTCAAATGAATGAACCTCCAGGAGCTCGTATGCGTGTAGGTTTAACTGCTTTAACTATGGCTGAGTATTTCCGTGATATAAATAAACAAGATGTACTTTTATTTATTGATAATATTTTCCGTTTTGTTCAAGCTGGTTCTGAAGTTTCAGCTCTATTAGGTCGTATGCCTTCTGCTGTTGGTTATCAACCAACACTGGCAACAGAAATGGGGGGGTTACAGGAACGTATTACATCTACCAAGGATGGGTCGATTACTTCTATACAAGCTGTTTATGTACCAGCAGATGATTTAACAGATCCAGCGCCAGCTACTACTTTTGCTCACCTTGATGCAACTACAGTATTATCACGTAATTTAGCAGCTAAAGGTATTTATCCTGCTGTGGATCCTTTAGATTCTACATCTACAATGTTACAACCATGGATTGTAGGGGAACAACATTACGGATCAGCACAAAAAGTTAAGCAAACTTTACAAAGATATAAAGAATTACAAGATATTATTGCAATTTTAGGCTTAGATGAATTATCGGAGGAAGATAGATTACTAGTAGCACGTGCGCGTAAAATTGAGCGTTTCTTATCTCAACCGTTTTTTGTTGCGGAAGTATTTACAGGGTCGCCTGGTAAATATGTAAGTTTAGCTGAAACTATTCGAGGTTTTGATATGATTTTTGGGGGTGAATTAGATACTCTTCCAGAGCAAGCTTTTTATCTAATAGGTGATATTGATGAAGCAATAGCTAAAGCTTCTCAGATTACTGGTAAAAAATAAATAATTTTTTAAGATTAATTTTTTTCCAATAATTAATTTGATTTTGAACTTTCATATGAATAATTCCGTTAGTTTTATGGAAATTTTACTGAATATTTTTGCATATTTATCCATTTTTATAAAATAAATCTTTCTGATAAATAACATTTATCAGAAAGATTTTTAAGGAAAATCAAATGTTATAAGATTTTTTAAAATATGATCTTGATAGGAATATATTAAATAATCCGCCCCTTAGGTCCGCTCTAGATGGAAATGCAAAAACTTTAGCACTACGGATTAGTATAAAAAGCAAAAAGCACCCGATTTTTCTCTTTTTTATTATAGATATAAATATACATGTAGATACATATATACTTTATCGTTTCTATTTATCTAATTTATTAAAATAAAATTAACACCGAGAAAAATTACAAGAAATCACTCCTGTTAAAACTTTCTTTAAATCTTACATTTTTAAAGAATAACAAGAAAAAAAGCTTTTTTTATAACTTAAAAGTCGTAACTTATCTACACTTTATATGAATTCTTTACTTTTATTAATGTCTCTCTCAACAGCCCATGGATTTGGATTTAATGATAACATTTTGGAAACAAATGTTATTAATTTAGCAGTAGTTGTAGGTGTTGTTGTTTTTTTTGTGGGTAAAAATTTAACAGCTATTCTAGAAAATCGCCAGGAAACTATTTTAAATAATCTTCGTGAAGCTGATCAAAGAGCTGCTGAAGCTCAAGAAAAATTTAATCAAGCAAAATTGCAATTAGAAATAGCTGAACAAAAAGCTCAACAGATTCGAGAAGAAGGTTTGCTAAAAGCAACAATAGAAAAAAATAATTGTTTAAATCAATATGAACAAGATTTGGCTCGCTTAGAAGAATATAAACAGGAAACTTTAAATTTTTATCAACAAAAAGTTTTTAACCAATTATATGTTTCATTAGTAGCTAAAGCTTTACAAAAAGTTAAACAAAAATTTGAAAAACGTCTAGATGATCAATTCCATATTACTGTAAATAACTTTTTTATTGCACGTTTTACAGAATATAATCCTTAAAAATATAAATTCAAAAATTTATTCTATAAATAGTTAAAATGTAATAATAAAACTATAGTAAATTAATTTATAAATTACGTTTGTAATAAAACTTATACATTCTAGGAGAACTCAGGAAATTTTGCTGAGTTCTTCTAGAACTTAATTAAAATCTTAATATCAATGCTAAAGTAAAATAAAAGAAAACCTCAATTTCTCAGAATTAGCTAAATAATAATACTCTGCTTATTATTATTATTATTTTGGTTGAATTATAACATGAAAAATAATTATTAATATGATTCTTTTTAAAGTTAGTTTAAAAACAAATTTTCTAGTTTTTCAAAATAATACTTATATTTCTAAATAAACATATTAAAAATAATATTTAAACCCTTATTCATTATAGTAGCTTAAAATATAATGCTTTTTTTATTAGAAAAGGTAGCAGTTTAACATAAAAATAATATTTAATAATGTATTTTATTTTTATAGTTAAAATAAAAAGATAACCTCTAAGCTATCCTTTTCAATAAATATCAAAATATTTTTTTACAGAAATATTTATTTTTATCTCAAAAACTATAATTTAAAAACTAATATGAAGTTGCTTATTTGATTTTTTTAATTTTTGAAAAATATTTAAAACTATATAAAATCACTGAATTTTTATAGTATCTTATGAAATATAAGATAAAAGTTAAAATCAAGGAGATTCCATAACTATATCGATATTAAATACCATATTAAAACGGTCTAAAGTTTAATAAGAAAAATGACTAAATTTATTACATTAATTTTATAAACTATTTTTAATATTATTTGTTTTTTTTTTAGATTTGTTTAAAAATTCTTCTGAAATTATAATTAGTGGATGATGGTAAAGATAGTAAAAAAAATTAGTATGCTAAGCCCAAAAAGAACAAAATATCGTAAATATCATCGCGGAAGAATGAAAGGAAAATCATTACGAGGAAGTAAGATGGTATATGGTGGATTTGCTTTGCAAATCACAGAACCTTGTTGGATTACATCGCGTCAAATAGAAGCGGGCAGACGTGTATTGACACGTTTTGTACGACGAGGAGGGAAATTGTGGATTCGTGTTTTCCCAGATAAACCTGTTACTATGAGAGCAGCTGGTTCACGTATGGGTTCAGGAAAAGGCGCGCCTTCTTACTGGGTCGCGGTGGTTAAACCTGGAAGAATCATTTATGAAATGAAAGGTGTTTCCGAAAAAATCGCTACAAGGGCTTTAAAAATCGCTGGTTATAAAATGCCTGTTAAAACAAAAGTTTTAAAACCATTACTATAATTTTTCTCGTTCGGTTAAAAAAATACATAATTGGATTTTAATTTAATTATTTATACAATAAGGTATAGATGTATCTATACCTTTTATTCTCTATTTCTGTTAATTAGAAAAGTGTTTATCATTATACTTTTTAATAAATTTAGGTTAAGTAAATTTATTATAATTTTTTACTAAAAAATTATAATTTAATATTCATTAATGATTTGAAAAAAAAATCTCTTTTTAAATTTAATCCAAATTTCAGATAAATAAAACTATACTAAACTTTATATGATTCGTCCTCAATCTTTTTTGAATGTGGCAGATAATACCGGTGCTCGCAAAGTAATGTGTATACGTGTGTTAGGCGGGATTCAAGGACAAACAGCAAATATAGGTGACGTTATAATAGCTGTTGTTAAAGATGCTTTACCGAATACCTCTGTAAAAAAATCAGATATTGTAAGAGCTGTTATTGTACGAACTCGTAAAGGTATTCGTCGAGAAAATGGAATGTTTATTCGTTTTGAAGATAACGCTGCTGTAGTTATAAATAAAGAAGGAAATCCTCGAGGTACTCGTATTTTCGGGCCCGTTGCTCGTGAATTACGTGATTGTAATTTTACCAAAATAGTATCGTTAGCGCCTGAAGTATTATAAAAATTTTTTCGTTTGGATTTTTTCAAAAAGAATTCTATTTATTGAAAAAATCCATTTACTTATTGCAAATTTTTTGAAAGAAATATTAACTAAACATTTTTTATGAAAGATTTTACAACTTATTTATCAACTGCTCCTGTCGTAGCATTCGCTTGGTTATCTTTTACAGCAGGATTACTTATCGAATTTAATAGATTTTTCCCTGATCCTTTAGTATTCTCATTTTAATTAATTATAATAATACTTATAATAATTAAAAATACTAATTATCTCTTACCTAAGAGAGGATCTTTCGTTTTCAGATGAAGAAAGATCCTCTCTTACATAGTAAGATTTTCTATTTTATAATATATTAAATTAAATAAAATATTTTATATAGTAATTAGTTTTAAATCATAACTATCTCTTAGTTTTTTAAAACTTTTTATCTAATCTAAATTTACCATTCAAATTGTTTGATCCATAAAAATATATTTTTATTTTTTACAAATCTAGCTTATACTATGTAATATAATTAATTGATTATAATCAAATTATTATTCTCATACTTATTAAATATTTATATTTGTAAAATCTTCTAAATATATTCATAGCCAAAAAATGGAACTTCTGATCTATTAACTATATTGGTTTAACTTAATAGAATAAAATGAAATTGCACTTTAAAAACATTTATGCTAGTATAAGATTAAGTTGTTTTAATGTAGACTTTAGAGATTTTAGTATAAAAATAATTAGCATCCAAATAAATAAAAATTATTAAAGAATTTTGTATAAATATATATTATTAATTTTTATAGAATTTATATTAATATATACCCCTGAAAAACCTTTCTTATACGAAAAAAAGGAATCTTTCATTTTAACTATAAATTTAAATTTAGCTGAAAAACTGCTTTAAGAGAAAAACTCCGCTTAAAAAAGTTTTATGTTATTTTTGAAATTAACGTCTAGTTTTTTTGTTAAAATACATAAGATATACATATTATTTTATGACAATAACAATTGGTCAATATGTAGAACAAAGAGGTTTATTTGATAATGCGGACGACTGGTTACGTAAAGAGCGTTTTGTTTTTGTAGGTTGGTCAGGTTTATTATTATTCCCGTGTGCTTATTTAGCTGTAGGGGGTTGGTTAACTGGTACAACTTTCGTAACTTCGTGGTATACTCACGGTCTTGCTAGTTCTTATTTAGAAGGTTGTAACGTATTAACTGCTGCTGTTTCAACACCAGCAAATAGTATGGCTCATTCTCTATTATTTTTATGGGGACCTGAAGCTCAAGGTGATTTAACTCGTTGGTTCCAATTAGGAGGATTATGGCCATTTGTAGCATTACATGGCTCATTTTCACTAATTGGTTTTATGTTACGTCAATTTGAAATTGCTCAATCATTAAGATTACGTCCTTATAACGCAATTGCTTTCTCAGCTCCTATTGCTGTTTTTGTTTCAGTTTTTTTAATTTATCCTTTAGGTCAGTCAGGTTGGTTCTTTGCACCAAGTTTGGGTGTAGCAGCGATTTTCCGTTTCATCTTATTTTTCCAAGGTTTCCATAACTGGACATTAAATCCATTTCATATGATGGGTGTAGCAGGCGTATTAGGTGCTGCTTTATTATGTGCTATTCATGGTGCAACTGTAGAAAATACATTATTTGAAGATGGTGATGGTGCTAACACATTCCGTGCTTTTAACCCAACTCAAGCTGAAGAAACATATTCAATGGTTAATTGCTAGCCACCTTACGCAGTAATGCGTATTGATACATCTTGCTTAAACGGGGAAACCCCTCGTCATACTATAAAAATTTATGAAAGGGCAATCCCGTGCTAAACTAATCGACTTTATTTTTACAAAACAAACCACTTATATCTTAATTACATATATTGTGCTCTAAAATTATAAGTAAATATTAAAAACAATTCATTTTAACGCAAAAAATGAATAAAGAAGAAATAATTATGAATATTAATGAAAATAAAGGAAACCTTTTTGATTCTGTAATAAAATCGGGTATCTATGTGATAACCTGCGTTCCCGCCGAAAAATATTATATTGGCCAATCTAGCGCTGTAACCAGACGATTAAACGCTCATAAATCCAAATTACGCCGTGGTTGCCATGAAAACCGCTTTATTCAAGAAGATTTTAATCTTTATGGGGAAGAATCATTTTTATTTCAAAAACTGTATTTTGGGGCTGGATTCCCGAAAAATGATTTGGAAAAACTTGAAACTAATATTTTGGCAACCTTGGATGAAAAAAATCGCTATAATTTCTTCGTTGATTGGCATAAAAGAGGGGCTACGGCAAACCCTTTTTATGCTAAAACACACACTGCAGAAGCCCGAAAAGCTCAAAGCGACGCAAAAATGTCTAAACCGTCAAATTTTGCCGGGCGGCAACAGAGTGATTTGGTTAAACAAAAAATCAGTCAAGAAAACTCGGGTAAAAAAGTACGCGATAAGCCGGTATGGATAGACTCAGTTTGGTACCCGTCTATGGCAGAAGCATCCCGAAAAACCGGGTTAGCCCGCCGGCTTATTCGCGAGCGGTGTCACAGCGAAGAAGAGCGGTTTAATAATTATCGGTGGGCTGACATTGACGACGCAAACAACGCGCCGTCAAGTGAAGAATAATTAAAATGCAGAATCAAAAGATTTAAAAGCGTAACGACTATCCCTCCCGGAATACGGTGGGAGTAGGGGGCAAGGAGTTTAATTACGATGGCCCCCGAAAAAGCAAGTGCCCTTGAAAGGGTAAAGATATAGTCTGATCTCATGAGAAATCATGAGCTGGGGGGAACCGCGGTTAAAATAAGAAACACGTCCTTCCCGAAGAGGGGTTTCCGCCCCCTCTTGAACATGAATGAACAGCAAATCGTTTCTGGAGTCAAATTTTCGGTGTTGCTTTCTCTAATAAAAGATGGCTACATTTCTTTATGTTATTTGTTCCGGTAACAGGTTTATGGATGTCTGCTATTGGAGTTGTTGGTCTTGCTTTAAATTTACGAGCATATGATTTTGTTTCACAGGAAATTCGCGCAGCAGAAGATCCTGAATTTGAAACATTCTATACTAAAAATATTCTTTTAAATGAAGGTATTCGTGCATGGATGGCTGCTCAAGATCAACCGCATGAGCGTTTAGTATTCCCAGAAGAAGTTTTACCTCGTGGTAATGCTCTATAATTTTTTGTTTATTTAAGAAGAGCGAACTTTTTTAGCTAGCTCTTCTTACTTTTTATTTTAAAATGTAAATAATGTTTCTGAAATTTTCTAAAAAATAATAGAATTAATATTCTATACCTTTGCTTTTTTCTAAAAAAACTTGATAATTTTCAAATGGAAATTATGTAAATATAAAATAAAAAACTGCCTAAATAGGTTTTCAAAATAATGAAATAATTCTGTATACGAAAGATACACCAATTTTAATAGGACAGAATACATAGAAAATGAATTTTTTTCCGATCGTGTACAAAAATTTAGACTAATAATAGTTATTTCTTCTCTAAATAAGGATAATTTATTAATTTTCTATTTTTATTCAACTACACTTTATTTCCAAAGTTTTTATTTGTTTTCAAATAAAAGTTCTAAATAAAAGCAATAAAAAAAGCTCACTTAACATAAAAATTATAAGTAATATTACTTATAATTTTTATGTTAAGTGAGCTTTTTACGCAATCTAGACAAAAAATATTAAGAAATATTAAATATAAAAAAGTTTAAATAAATAATATTAAATAAATAGAACTATAAATTTTAGTTATTTAATATTATTTATTTTCTATAAAAAAACCTTAATTAGTTGATATTTTACTGTTAAAAAAAATTCATGAATTTTAATGTATAATAAATGAAATACCTTGTTATAAAAAGCAATGGAGAGATGGCTGAGTGGTCGAAAGCGGCGGATTGCTAATCCGTTGTATGATTTTTTTTATACCGAGGGTTCGAATCCCTCTCTCTCCGATTTAATCTTTTTTTATTCTAAAAAAAAAATAAGTTGAAATAAAATAATATTCTTATAAAATATACCCAATTAGTTTTTCTAAATTAAAAAATAGTATTAAATTTAATATTTAGAAATTACATAATAATAATAAAATATCTGGCGTACTTTATCTTTTCTCTATAAATGTTTTATTTTATACTTTAAACCAATATTATTCTTTTTTTAGCTACAGATTTAGAGACTGGTAAAGTTAATTTAATAATCTAAAGAATAATTAATCTATTCAGATAAATACTAATTAATAAATAATTCTTTAGATTTTAGCTTAAATCTATCCACAATTTAATTTTAACGATCAAAGTTTTAATATGTATATATTTTATTATTTATTTAGCTTAGTATTACTTAAATTATAAAAAAGAAGAAATTATATGACTTTAGTAACAGCAGTCAAAGACTATATTGAAGTCGTACACAAATTAATCGAAACATCGCCACATTTTGTTGTACAACATTCTAGTTATGGAGATGTTTTAACCATTTTAAATTTCAGTTTAAGTACTCTTAAACAAATTTCTTTGAATATTCTTAGTTTTGAATGGTTAAAACAATTATGGTATTTTCCTATTTTAGTACCAGACATTGCTTCTTCTATGGTTTCTGAAATATCTATTTTAGATGGCAATTTTCATAACATGTTAACTTTTTTAGATAAACCTATTATTATAGGGAATTCTACAGATGACAATTTCTCGTTGCCATTAACTTGTTTTGAAAAATTATTGACAGGTTTAATTAATAGCTTATTTTTGTGGATTCCAACTTCAACGGCAACCTTTATTTGTTTTCGTAGATTCCTTATGCAAGGAGTAGAGGCTGGATTTGCTGCAGCTTTAGGTACTATGATCGCCAATATTTTCTGGTTAACTAGTCTGCTATTTGGTTTACGTTTTATTGTTGTTCCGTGGGTAAGCTTAGATTTATTTCGTTATTGGCTAGGTTTTTTATTATTAATGAAATATTTTTGGGATAATCGCTTTGCCTATAAAGAAGTAAAACATACAGCTGTATTTGGCGAAAAAACATTAAAAAATATATTTTGTTTTCACTTTTTATTAGCATTTACTGAACAAACGAGTCTTTATCCATTTTTAAGTAATTTTTCTATTTCAGCGCAATCTACTATGCTTGAAAGCTTTCCATCTGATAATCTTTTTAATTTTAGTCTAATTCATCTTAGTTATTTACTGGGTATTTCTATAGGCAGTTATAGTTTAATTAATCTTATTTGTTGGTTTTGGCAAGATCCAGCTTATAGATTTTATTTTTGGTTAATGAATAAATTTAAAAAACTGCGTGTAGCAGACATTGTTCGTCCTATACATCTATTATTTCAATCTATTACAGTAGCTTTTGCATTTTCAAGTTTACCTTATTTTGGTATTGAATACGCTATTACAAATCCACTCGGGTTTTTGCCAAATGATCAAGCTTTTCACCAATTTAAACAAACAAGTTTTTTAATTCACCCAACATCTCCTACTTATTATCGTTCTCGTTTAAATTTTCCAAATCAAAAATTTTTTCGATATGAAGATTGGGCTGAATATTATCATCGAAATATTCCGTTAGATACATCTTTATATGACCAAGGATCTTATCGTTTGTATACAATGGAAGACTTAAATTATGGTACAGATTATGAATGGATACGTAGAAGATCTGATAAAATAAAAATACGAAGTCGGTTAAAACGATTACGTTGGTTTCCCAGAAATTGGGCAAACCGTCTCTGGGAATTTACGAAAACTTGGTCTCGTAGAAATGTTGCTTGGAGAAATGATATTTTAAATACATATCAATATAGTTGGGATTCAAAAACACCTATTATTTGGGGTAAACTAGTACGTGAAGAATTATTTCCAAAATTTCGAACAAACCAGGTTAATAATTTTAGTCGGGATAAAATAAATAAAACTGATACAAAAATTAATAATAATTGGGGTTCTTTATGGGGATCAGATCCCGATTGGGCTAGCAAATTTTTATGGAATCAAACTAGTTCTAATGAATTTGAAAAAAAATTCTGGTGGAATTGGCAAAGTCGTAGAAACTTAGAAGATAATAATAATTGGTGGAAATGGATAAATAATAGTCAGGCTTTTTCGTCAGATCAATACAAATTGACAGCAACTTCGGAAAAATTTGCTGTCAAACCGTTTTTCAATCTAAAAAAGAATACTTCTTCCGATTTCAAAATGAATAAAGACTACAAAGCTGATTTCTGGAAACCCCAAGACCGATTAATTTCATTATATTTTGATAAATCTAGACAAAAAGAATTAACTCTCGAATTTTCTACTTTAAGGAAATTTGCAAGAAAATTAACTGCACGTTTTAAAACATCAAAAATACAGACAAATTTTAATTCTATACTTGTAGATAAAAATAATTTCGAACAAATAGCTTTAAAAATATTATTAATTTTTCCTCAAATAAAAGAATGGAATAGTTTTCAACTTGCCATGAATAATATTAATCGAGTTTTATGGTGGAGTCGATTAACTCATTTAAATAAATCTAATGCTAATAAAAATGCTTTAGAATCTAACAAAAATTTTTTATTACCAAATATTTTTTTAAATGAACGGAAATATTCGTTAATAAACCAAAAACCTATTTTTGTATCATTAAATAATAATGCAAAAAAAGCAGAAAAACTATGGTTAGATATTAGCATAATTGATAAAAAAGAATTTACAAAAAATCATTCTAACATTCTTTTTTCTAAAACAAATAAAATTGGGGAATTTTTTACTGGGAAGAGTCCAACTTCTTTTAGTAATAAAAAAATGATTAAATTTAAAAACATTCAAAAAAAATTAAATCAACTCCCAGAATTAAATAAAAATTTTCAAATTGAAAATGGTTTTTTTAATTTAAAAAATCAGGAAAATGCAGATCCTAATTATAAATTTTTACCAAATTTAAAAAATCAAACTAAAGATCAAAATGTGAATAAAACCCATTTTATTAGTAACCAACCTCCCGTTATTTTTTCTCAATTATTAAATCTTGGGCAAATAAATGTTACATTACTTCATCCATTGAATTTTTACTTACATAAAGAACAAAATTTTAAGAAAAAATTACGTTTTTATGGAGTAAAAAATATATCTAATGAAAATAATTCTTTTTTAAATAAAAAAACAAATAAAAGCAACTTTCCTAACAAAAATATAAGGACGAAAAATCAGACCACTTTAATGGATTTTTTTTCTGAAAGTTCTTTAGATAATCAAAATAATATTGCGAGCCAGAAAAATGAAATTTCTACTAAAATTTTTCCAATAAATATACAAAAAAAAGTCCCAAATATTTCTATAAATAATTTACCTATCTTTAATTTTTATATGAAAACTTATTTTCAGAATTATAAGCCGACTCGTTTATATATAATGAATACTAAAATGAAACGTCAATTAGGTGTAAGTGCAAGTGCGCGGAGAAAAGGACGAGATTATACTAATAAACTTTTAAAACGTTCGAAAATATTATCAGGAACTCCTTGGATTCGTCAATGGGTAAATCAGTCCGGTTTTTTAACTCGAAGAAAAAGATTAGAAACTTGGATTAAAAGACAACATTATGATCCTAATGAATTATGGTCTAAAATTATGAAAACTGACGTGGATTTATTTATGTCTCGTCAGCCTTCTTCTCATTTTTTAACCAATACAGAAGAGAAATTACTTCATCTTCGTAGATTTTTATTATTTGAACATTATGACAGTTTACGATGGTATACGTTTATGAGTCATTATCGAACAATGAAGAATAAAATCGGAGGCACTAAAAGTTTTACAAGTAAATTGTATAATCAGCAATTTAAAGGCACCTTTCACAAAGTTAGGCATTTATTTTCTTTGACTCCGAGTTCTAGTAATGGATCTTTATTAAAATTTGATCAACCACTTTATAATTTTGAAAATTCCAATATCAAAATTATTGGAAACGAATCATTAATATATGAAAATAATATTAAAATTCAAAACTTTTCACAAATCCATGAAGAATTGACAAAACAATCTCATGTTAATA